TGGGTGTTGTATAATAGGTAGTACAATAATATTGGATATGATGAATAATCGTGGACGTTCAAGTCGTCTCTCGGATAATGTAGTCAGTACATCCTTGCTGCGAAGCAGCGCGTGAAAACTAATTAGTTTTAAATCTAATATTTATAATACTATATTTTACCTAGGTTAATTATTTAATAGGGGGTATGGTTTAATGGTAAAACAGCAATGTTGCACGTTGCCTATCTCACTATTATTTAAAGGGTAAAAATGTATAAGGGAATATCGTATAATAGGTAGTACAATAATATTGCATGTTATGAATTTGAGTTCGATTCTCAATATTTCCAGGGAGTATAGTATAAAGGTAGTACAGTAATCCAGCAAATTATTAGTCTCTGTTCAACTCAGAGTATTTCCAAATTAGTAATATAAAATGCTAATTTTTAGAGAGTCGATGTCTCTTTCATTAACAATAATAAAAAACTAAAATGATCAATCTTAATAATATAAAATTAAAACCGGTTGTCTTATATTCTAATTGTCTAGAAGATAAAAATCGTATATTCTCAGATAATAAAGGTAAAGCAGCTATTTATCGTTGAATTAATAAAATCAATAGTAAGACTTATGTAGGTAGTTCTGTAAACTTAGCCGCAAGATTTTATTTATATTATAGCTTGAAGCAGTTAAATTCGCAAAAAACTGCTATACATAATGCTCTTTTAAAATATGGGCATAAAAATTTTAAACTTGAAATATTGGAGTATTGTGTTGAAGGTGCTAATCCTGTAGAAAGAGAGCAATATTTTTTAGATATATTAAAACCTGAATACAATATATGTAAAATAGCTAATTCTCCTTTAGGTGTGAAAAGAAATAAGATGTTTAGTATAAAATTAAGTAAAACTCGAAGAGGGAAAAAGATACGAAAATCTAGTTTGAATAGTGTTAGTGCTGTTAGGTTTCATACTTACGAAACTAAGGCCAAAATGTCTTTACGAAATCCAGGTGTAAATGTAAAAATATTTGATAAACTAGGTAATTTAATTAATGAGTTTCCTACTATAAAAAGTACTGCTGAATATATAGGAGTTTGTTCAAAGACTATAAGTAGAATTTATGAAACCGGTATATCTTATGACGAATTTATTTATAAGTTTGAAATTAAAGATTTAAAAATATCAGTATATGATAATAACAATAAATTAATTAATATACTTAATCATAAATCAGATACAAGTATAGCCTATAATATTCCTTATACAACTCTGTCTCGTTATATTAAATCAGGTAAACTTTATAAAAAAAGATATTATTTTTATCATGTTAAATCTAATGTTAACAAAGAAAACGATTCAGAGTGCGTCCCAATATCTCCAGATTAGTTCTATTATAAGTTATACTAATATTTATAGAAATTTAGCCCGATTACCTCCATATAAGTTATGCTTATAGCTAGAGAAAATTAGTCTCTTTCACATGTTAGATAAAATAAAATAAAATATATGAATAAGATAAAAAAAATCCCGCTGCTGCTGCTGCTGCTTCGCAGCAGCAGCATAAAAACTTATAAGGACTGTTTGGAAGAAAAATCCCAAATTTTAAAAGATAATCTAGATAAAAGTGGAATTTATAGATGAAATAATTTAGTTACGGGGAAAAGTTATATAGGCTCGGCTAAATGTTTAAGAAAGAGGTTTAATATTTATTATTCAACAGGTTATTTAATAAATAAATTATTGAAAGATGTGAAAAAGTGCTATATATTCTGCCTTATTAAAATACGGATATGAGAAATTTAGCTTAGATATTCTTGAATATTGTGAGACTAAACTTTTACTAGAGAGAGAACAATATTATATTGATAATTTAAATCCTAAGTACAACATTTCAAAAATAGCAGGTTCACGTTTAGGTTGTAAGTTTAACGAGAAAACTAAAAGTTTACTTAGAATTGCTTCTACTGGACGTAAACATACAGAAAAAACTAAAGTAAAAATGAAAGAATTAGCTAAAGTACGTAAAGGTAAACAAGGTTTCTTTTTTGGGAAAAACCATAAAGAGGAGAGTATAATGAAAATTAAAGTAAAGAATTCTATCACAATAAAAATTAAAGACTTAAAATTAGGCACAGAGGTGTTTATTTTAGGAAATAAGCAAGCTGCAAAATATTTAAATATAGGAATATCTACATTACGTAGGTATAAAAAATTAAACAAATTAGTAAATAATAGATATTTAGTTTCTAATAAAAAAGCTCAGATAACTCAATTGGTAGAGTGAACCATTGAAGCTGGTTATGTTGTAGGTTCAAGTCCTGCTCTGAGCAACGAATATGCTGGTTGTAGGTTCAAGTCCTATCTCAGGCAATATAACTTATTTAAATAAAGGTAGTGATGGAATAGGTAGACATGAACAGCTTAGGACTGTTTGATTAAAAAAATTTTATCCGTTCAAGTCGGATTTACCTTATATGTTGTGGACTAAATGGGTAAGTCATAAATTTTTGGTATTTACTATTGAGTGTTCGAGTCACTCCAACATAAGTTTATTAGGAGATAAATATAATCTATTCGAGTTATCCGTGAAAGTATTTAAGCAGCTAGATAAAGATGTATTATAATCGTTTAGGTAAGTGTAACTCAATAGGTAGAGTGACTGTATGTGGCTCAGTATGTTCTTGGTTCAAGTCCAAGTATTTACCCTTAAACAAACTAAAATAAGTTTTATGAATATATATAGCCGCAGGGCCGCGAAAAAAAAATGTATTTTTTTTTATAAAGCGGGCCCTGCTTGCTTCGCAGCAGGCCCTCGACGCTATTACTTGTAAAATCAGGATAGTTTAAAGGTAAAACCTTAATTTCATGCATTAAAGATGAGAATTCGATTTTCTCTCCTGGTTGGGACGCTTCGCACAAGATTAGGTCTCTTTAAGTAGATTTTAAAAATTATATTATGATAACTTTATCTATATTATGTTTATTATTTTCTAATGCCGTCACTTTAAGACGAGATATGTCAATACTTTTTAATAGAATAGCTATTATTGCTTTAATCTATTGCTTTTTACATGAAATAGTGAGTTTATCTCTTATAAATAAAGGGATTGGTTTACACGGAGGTTTACTTCATGTAACTAATATTACTCAAATATTTCATATATTTGTTTTTATAGTTTGCATATTAATATTACAACTTACTAGTTTTTTCCCTAGAAAAGTTTGAGTTAAAGAACATTCATCTTTAAATGATTTATTATTTAATAATTTGATATTCTATAGAACCAAAATTATTAATAAAATGGGAGAACATTTAAAGATTATAGAATATCCTAAACAAATATGTAAAATATTATGGGATGAACTGTCAAACTCCGGGGAACTCCTAAAGCTTTTGATACCAAATCTGGAAAAAATTTTCCGTGGTGGTTGAACTAATTATTCAAGTATGGTAACAAGTCAAAAGATGGTTCTTTTATTATACTTTATTGAGTATATTATTTATGAGATGTTTTTTTCAGGAACTCTCGGTATTAAAAACCGAAAAATGGACAATCGCGGATCTAAGTTAATAATATCTAAAAATATTATTATAAAAGAGCAACGAGTAGACGGCAGTTGATTATTAAATCTTAATGTGTTTAATAGTTTAAGGTGTACTCTTAGAGGGTTCGAAAGAATTACCTTATACGGATCTCTGTCTTATCAAATTCTAAATAAACATTTATATTCTACAAAAACAACAACAATAGTAACAAAAGAACCAAAAAATATTAAATCTTTTATACATAAAGACGGATTTAGGTTAAATCCTTGATTTGTAACTGGTTTTACAGATGGGGATGGTTCATTCGCGGTTTCTATCACAAAAAAAAAAGCAGGAATAGGTTGAAAAATTGTACCTATGTTTACTATTGGACTAGATTTAAAAGATTTAGATCTTTTAGTCCAAATTAAAGATTTCTTTAAAACAGGTAACATATATACAAGTAAAAGAGGAGTAGTTTATTATACAGTAGGGTCTGTAAAAGACATAGTAAAATACATTATACCTCATTTTGATAAATATCCTTTAGTTACTCAAAAATTAAAAGATTTTATGTTATTTAAGGAAATAGTACTTCTTATTGAAAAAGGGGAACATAATATTCTACCTGGTTTAAAAAAAGTTTTTTCACTTAAAGTTAATTTAAACAAAGGATTACCTACTGTAGTAAAAGAGGAATTTATTAATATATTGCCTACTGTTTTACCCGAATTTAAATTACCTCTTAGTTTTAATCCTAATTGATTAGCAGGATTTATAACTGCTGAAGGTTCTTTTTATATCTCTCTTTACGAGAGTAATAAAAGAAAAGCTGGATATGCAGTAAGTTTATCTTTTTCTTTAAGTCAACATCTTAAAGATATTGAATTACTAGAGAGACTTACTCTTTTTTTAGATTGCGGAGTAGTGAGAAGATCATCTAATCGAGGAACAGCTGAATTAATCATAACAAAATCCTCAGATTTAAATCAAAAAGTAATTCCATTGTTATTAAAATATAATCTTTCAGGAGTAAAATTATTAGATTTTGAAAGATTCAAAGAGGTATCTTTATTAATAGAAAATAAAATGCATTGAACTTCTGAAGGTATTGCATTAATAAAAACAATTAAAGATGCGATGTATAATAGATAAGAAATTTATCTGTAATAAATTTATAGTGTCTATGTAGATACATCTGATAGGTTATAGTTGTATTTTGTTGTTACGATTATAATCTAAAAAAAAAAGTTTATTTAGAATTTGTAAGAAGAATCCGGTTTACGTTAATTTTATTATTTGTAGTTAGTGGAGCCATTTTTTTAATGTCTACTAATGATTTAGTTTCTATTTTTTTATCAATAGAATTACAAAGTTATGGTTGTGCGCCGGGCGAGGTGTACACTGCTGAGGTAATAAATCTAATGATAATTAGATTAATACTATCAGATATATTTGGCTTCTCAAACATTAGATATGAGAAATATCTGCCACGGGTAATCACATTAAATACAGCTAATAACTTGTTTTATAGGATAGCTGATTACAAAAGAATAAGTCAAGGAGGACTGCCACTCCTGGAGATATGTTCTAGTGGGGATAGTCATGGACAGGATAACAAATTTGATACGTATAGAGAGGCTCAGCTTAGCCTGTATGTCCCAAGCAGAATAATGCGGCATATAAAAGGGAAATTAAATGTTATTATCGGTAGACCATACGATAATAATTGCCAGAAACCCTTTTCTCACTTCAGTAAAGAAGACACAAGTGCGCAAAGTCCTAAAACTATCAATTTAAACGCCAGTGTATCACAACCCCGGGATCTAACCGCCTATGAATTCAATTTGAGTTTAACGCGGAGACGGAGCTTTCATAGTAGAAACTTAAATTCGAAGGAAAGCAGCCGGAAGACGCCACTTCTTGATGTTCGTGACTCCGATACAAAGGACACCGATAATCTCAACCCCTTAGAAGGCAGCGAATCGAATCTGTCCATCAGTTCGTGAGCAAAAATAGAAGTGGACAAATACTTAACCAAGAACAATACCTACAACGGTCTAATACGAATAATCTCTGATCCCCTATTCTTACAAGGATGCTACAACGAGATAAAAAGCAAACCCGGAAATATGTCCAAAGGTACGAACAACAACACTCTAGATGGGATAGACAAGAAGTGATTCAGCAAAATTTCAGATGATATATTAAAAGGTAAATTTAAATTCTCACCTGCCAGAAGGGTAATGATACCTAAGCCAGGTAAGAACGAACTTAGACCCCTTAGTATAGCAAACCCTAGAGAGAAAATTGTTCAGAAAGCTTTAGCAGTCACATTAGAGGCTATTTGAGAAAGAACATTCTCCGATAGCTCATATGGATTTAGACCTGGAATATCTATACATCAGGCATTATACCAAGTATATAGAAATGGTTCTAACTACAACTGAGTTATCCAAGGAGATATATCCAAGTGCTTCGATAGTATCCCACACCAAGTAATAGATAGTATATTGAAAAAGAAAATATCATGTGATAAAACAATACAATTAATCCGCAAATCCTTGACTGCGGGCCACATTGACCAAGAAACAGGAAAACATGTATCCTCTAATATGGGTACCCCACAAGGAAGCGTACTAAGTCCATTGCTTTCCAACATTGTGCTAAATGAACTAGATATATATGTGAATGAAGTTAAAGAAAAATTCGAAAAAGGAAAAAAAAGAACACCGAACAAAGAGTACAACTCCCTAACAAGCAGAATTCAAAATCTACAAAAATTCCAGAAGGGATCTCTAGAAATCAGAAAACTAGCAAAATTAAGAAGAAGAACTCCGAGTACAATGTTCAATGATCCTAATTTCAAAAGAATAATGTACCTAAGATACGCCGACGACTTCATAATATTAATAACTGGATCTTCTGACGATGCACAACTGATAAAGAATCGAATATGTGACATCTTATACAAAAAATGTGGCCTTGAATTGAATAAGGAGAAAACTGTTATCTCAGCAACCAAAGATGGATTTAATTTTATCGGTGCATACTGTATAAAACCGTCCTCAGTTAAAGCAGGGTTATTTGCAACCAAGAAAGGAAACCCCGGAAAATATCGAATGAGAATGAGAGTAATGATCCCAGTAAAGGATCTTATCAAGAAATTAACTAATAACAAGTATGTAAAATTAAATAAAGAGGGACTACCAGTTCCTACAGCCAGAAAAGACTTAGTAAATTTCGATCACAACGACATCATAACTTTCTATAATCACCGTATACAAGGATTAGCAAATTTCTATGGTTTCGCAAGTAATTTAAATAGTTTAAGAAAGATAAATATGTTCCTACAATTTTCCTGCGCTCTTACCCTGGCTTTGAAGTACAAGCTCAGAACCAAGAAACAGGCATTTAATAAGTTCGGACCAAAGTTGACAGACCCCGAAACGGGTATAGCTCTAAAATTACCAGATAATTTAAAAGTAAAACACAACTTTTCGGGAGACAAATCTAAAAGAGTGGATGATATCTTGAAAATATCATGATTCAAAAAATTAACCAAGTCAAACTTAAACAAGAGATGTGCAATTTGCGAAACATCGGAAAGAATAGAAATGCATCACATTAGAAAAACCCGAGATGTAAAGAACAAAATTAAATTAGGTAACAGTACATACCAACAATGAGTGGGATCTTTCCTGAGAAAACAAGTTCCTTTGTGTGCATATCACCATGACTTGTACCACAGCGGTGATCTTAATTACTCAGACATGACCAAAATACGTAGATATACATAGTTAAATAATTTGGAAGTCTCCGGTGGAAAGCCGTATGATGGGAAACTATCACGTACGGTTTGGAGGGCAGAATCCCTGACCCTACTATATTTGTTAAGTACAATTTATAGAAATTCAGAATTAGCTACTACAGGTGGTTTAATTTATTTTTTATTAGGTGGTTTAAGTTCATGCTTTATTTTGTTAGGTACAAGCTTATTATATGCTAATTCTGGAACAACTAATATGGATGGTTTATATATTATTACTAGTATAAGTGATAATATTAATTATTGATATAAACCTTATTATATAAATTTTTCTTTGCTTATTTTTAGTATAGGATTCTTATTTAAAGTTAGTGCTGCACCTTTTCATTTTTGATCTCCTGAAAGAGGACTTGGGAAATCCTCTACTGTTGGGAGTAAACTGCCAAATTCCGGAAACCCCCTAGAACTTCAAGTACCAAGCCATCCATGAAAATGGATAGGTGGATGAACTAATCACTCATGTAAGGTAACAAGCTTGAAGGCTTCTGAAAAGAACGTGGGCAATCGCGGATCTAAGTCAGTAATATGTAATAATATTGCTGTAAAAGAGCAACGAGTATATGGTAGTTGATGTGGCATTAATTTATCACATTTAAGATGTACTCTAATGGGTTTCGAAAGAAACTATCAAGTTAAAATCCCTTCTTATCAAATTATTCAAAGACGACTTTATTCTACTGAATCCGACTTTAACAATAATATAGAAAAACTTCCTCAACTAAATGAACCCTGATTTATATCAGGATTTTCGGATGCGGAAGGATGTTTTCTTATTTTAATTCGTAAATCACCTAAAAACAAATTAGGTTGGCAATTAGAAGCGAACTTTACCATCAATCTTCATGTTAGAGATCTAGAATTATTAAGACTTATACAAGCTTACTTTGGAGGAGCAGGAAGAATAGGTAAAGAAAGAAATAATTGTCGTGATTTTACAATAGGTTCTTTAGATCAAATTATAAGAAAAGTAATTCCTTTTTTTGATAAATACCCTTTAAAAACAAATAAATATTCTGATTACTTATTATTTAAAGAAGTAGTTATGATGATGCAACGTGGGGAACATTTAACCAATGAAGGTTTACAAAAAATAATAAATATTAGAGCTTCTCTTAATAAAGGATTAAGTTTCTTACTAAAAGAAGCCTTCCCTACTAGTGTTGCTGTACTAAGACCACCTTTACCGCTAGATAATACTAAATTACATCCTCAGTGAGTAGCCGGTTTTACATCTGGTGATGGTTGTTTTAAAGTTAGCATTAGGGAATCTAAATTGTATAAAGCAGGAAGTCGTATAGTATTACTTTTTGTATTAACTCAACATATTAGAGATGAATTATTATTAAAAAGCTTAGTAAATTTCTTTGGATGTGGTCAAACTTATAGTTATAAAGATTATATAGAGTTTAGATGTCAATCATTAAAAGATAATTTTGAAAATATTTTACCTTTTTTTGATAAATACCTTATCCTTGGTGTGAAAGCACAAGACTTTAAAGATTGAGCTAAATTAGCGAGAATGATCCAAACAAAGGTTCATTTAACTAAGGAAGGTTTTGATCAAATTCGTCAAATAAAAGTAGGAATGAATAAAGGTAGATATTTAAAATAAAAATATTAACCTAGCCTAGCTTAGCCTTACTTCGCCTAGCGAAGTAAGCTATTGCAAACTTAATAATAACAATTCCTGGTATTATATGTTTATATATATTATATTTTAGATAATATGTTAATTAATACGCTGTATACAGCGTATGTATAAAGTCGTTCTTTTCTTTAATTTGGACGATAAATTTAACCGCCGTGGACGTTTATGACGCTATACCTACAATTGTTACTACTTTTGTAGCAATAATTGCTAAAATATCTATTTTTATTTTGTTATTAGAAATAGTGTATTTTACAAGTAATTCATTTTCTGAATTTAATTGAACTTTTGGTTTATTAATGAGCTCTTTATTATCATTAATAATAGGTACAGTAGTCGGTTTAACACAATTTAGAATAAAAAGATTATTAGCTTATAGTACAATTGTGCGCCGCTGTGCTTCGTTTATTCATGAAGTTTATTGAAACTTTATACAGTGTTCACAACTGTATCCGACGACGAAATTAGGATTAGGGGAAAGCCCAAATTTGAACTTAGCATTTTCGTTTGAAAGGTTAATTAGGCTAAACCAGTTATGCCGATTAGTAACCTGAGTCGCGCTTCCTATGATTAAAGCTAAACTGCCTGAAGTCTATTCGAAAGGATCTTCAACTATAGAGAGTTGTCTTGACTGGTATAGGACATCTAGATTAAATAAAATATTCTGATTGTGTGTTTTATTGTGAACTAATCTATTCCTGGGTACATATAGTACTTTAACATCGAAGAAAGGACAATCTAAGGGAAGTTACGGAATAAATAGTAGAACTGCGGGATTGCCTAAAGTCTGAAAGGACCATGGTAACAGAAGAATCATAGTACCTTTTGGTTCAGGCCAAAGTATCGGATCGAAAGATTCAGTAGCATTGGGAAGGATTCTAGATCAACATATTTGTAACTACTCTAGTGTCGCTGGGGATCCCAGTACAGTTAAATCTAACGATACAAGAAAATTACAATGATTAGAAGAAAAATGTAGAACCAACGAGAAATTCGTTGCAAGTGAAGTTTATAGATTAATGTTTAATCCAAGACTATTTGAGATAGCGTACAACAACATCAAAAGTAAGCCTGGAAACATGACTCCTGGAATTACTCCTACTACTCTAGATGGATTTTCTTCCGAGATAATTTTAGAGATGATTGATAAATTGAAAGATGAGTCCTTTAACTTTAACCCAGGTAGACGGGTAATGATACCCAAAGCTTCGGGTGGGCAGAGACCGCTTACAGTGGCTCCACCCAGAGATAAAATTGTCCAAGAAGTTATGAGAATGATCCTAGAAGTTATCTTTGAATCGAGTTTCTCTCCGAACAGTCATGGTTTCAGACCAGGTAAAGGTTGTCATTCTGCTTTAAGACAGATCTACACCACTTTCGGGGTAGCCTCCTGGTATATCGAAGGTGATATTTCGCAATGTTTCCCGACTATAGACCATGAAATTCTTATAAAAATTCTTCGTAAGAAGATAAAAGATGAGAGATTCATGAATCTTATAAGGAAATCGTTGAATGCAGGCTATTTTGAATTTGGAGAATATAAACATTCGTTAATTGGAACTCCTCAGGGTTCGATTATCAGTCCTATCTTAAGTAATATTTACATGAATGAGTTGGATAAATATATTAAAGAACTCATGTTATCCTTCTCTAAAGGTGTCAAACCTAGGGGTAATCCGATTTGGATAAGTTACAATAACAGGAAACACAGATCAAAAACTATTACGGACAAGATTAAATGACATAAACTGTTATTAAATACTCCGTCTAAAGATCCAATGGATCCCAATTTCAAGAAATTGGTTTTTGTTAGATACGCGGATGACTGGATTTTAGGTGTCAGAGGGTCTTACTCAGAGTGCGTGGATTTACTTAATAAAATTAGAAAATTCCTTGCGGAAGAACTTAATTTGAAATTAAGCGATCAGAAAACGCTGATAACTAATGCTAACAAAGACAAGGCCAAATTCTTAGGAACCAAAATCTTCAGAGCTCGGCATCAGTCCCTAGTGAGAACCAAGAGTTTTATCAGAAGGACTGGTAGGGAAATCAGAATGGAGATCCCTCTTTCCAATGTTATGAAAAAGTTAGGGGAAGCGAAATTTGTAAAAAATGGAATGTCTCTCCCTCGGTTCCTGTGAATGCACAATTCTAAGGACCAAATCTTGGCTCTTTATAATTCAGTTTATAGGGGTATCGTTAACTACTATAGTTTTGCTCATAATCTTGGTAAGGTTAGCGGTTACATTCATATGATCCTAAAATCGTCCTGTGCGAAATTGTTGGCAGCTAAATACTCGATGGAATCTCAAAAGAAAGTTTTTATGAAATACGGTAAAGACCTTAAAGGTACAGATAATATCTCCTTTGTCAAAGCCGTTTATAAAATTCAACCATGAGACTTCAAAATAACTAAAGGTGCCAAATCTCGTGACAACGGGTCTTCTAATGATGGTCACATAAAAACTCTGTATGCTGAGAGCATTTCAGTGGCATCCCTGGAAGGTCTTAGATGTGGAGTCTGCGATTCTAGCTATAGAGTCGAAATGCATCATGTTAGACAAATGAAGGACTTAAATCCAAAATTAAGTAAAATTGATGCTTTGATGGCCAAAAGAAGAAGAAAACAGATTCCGCTTTGTAGAGTATGCCATATGGAGCAACACGCCAAGAAAAACAAATAATCTCAAAACATTTTCGCTTTACTCAATCTAAAACTCTTCTCCTTAGTTGATTGGAGAGCCGTATGATGGGAAACTATCACGTACGGTTCGGGAAAGGGGGATGTATTCTGGTAAAAGGGAACATCTTCTAGTTCATAGTCATGTAGGTTTTATATTATTAGCTTTAAGTATAACAAGTATAGAATCAATACAAGCTTTTGTGTTTTATTTAATGCAATATTCTATAAGTAATTTAAATGCATTTATTATATTAGTAGCAATAGGATTTTCTTTTTATTTTTATGTAACAGATAATAAAGAACATAAAGAATTATTAGATAAAAATAATTCTCCTGCCTTGAGGTCTGGGAAACCTCTTTATTGGGATTTATGGCCAAACTCCGGGGACCTCCTAAAGCTTTTGGTACCAAGCAGTAGTTGAAAAACTATTTGTGGATGAGCTAATCACTTATGTATGGTAACAAGCCAAAAGATGATTGAAAAAGAAATGGAATACCGCGGATCTAAATCAGTACTATTTAATAATATTACTGTAAAAGAGCAACGAGTAGACGGTCATAGATGTATTAATTTAATACATTTAAGGTATGCTCTAATGGGTTTCGAGAGAAACTATCAAGTTAGAATCCCTTCTAACCTTAGAATTACATCAAAATCATATACTACTCTATCTACAAATACATTATGTAATAAATCAAATAAACTTAACCCTTGATTCTTTACAGGTTTTTCTGACGGTGAGTCTAATTTTACAGTGAGAATATGTAAAAGTAATACAGTAAAAATAGGATGAACTGTGCAACCTGTTTTTCAGATAGGTTTACACACAAGAGATCTTAATTTGTTAGAAAAAATTAAAGCATTTACAGGTGTAGGTGAAATTTATCATAAGGAAATATCTTGTAACTATATCGTACAGTCTTTAAGTGGCTTAAACGTAATAATAGATCATTTTTATAAATTTCCTCTTTACACTAAAAAATATGAAGACTTCAAGTTGTTTTCTCAAGTTGTATCTTTGATGAATAAAAAAGAACATCTTACTCTTGATGGTTTATATGAAATTATATCTCTTAAAGCTTCTATGAATTTAGGTCTTTCTGAATTATTAGTAAAAGCTTTCCCTGATATTACTCCAGCTATAAGACCTAAACGTTCTGAGGAAAGATTATCAAACTCAAACATTGATCCTCATTGAATAGTAGGTTTTACTGAAGCAGAAGGATGTTTTAGTATTAGAATTACTAAATCACTCACAACTAAAACAGGTAGTCAGGTGCAATTAAGATATCAAATAACTCAGCATTCTATTGATAAAGTATTTATGAATAGTTTAGTAAACTTTTGAGGATGCGGTAAAGTTTTTTTGAGATTTAGAGAAAATAAAGTAGATTTTCAAATTTTAAAATTTAAAGATCTAACCGATAAAGTTATTCCTTTGTTTCAAAGTATACCTTTACAAGGTGAAAAATCCAAAGATTTAGATGATTTTTGTAAAGCAGTAGAAAGAATTAAATTAAAAGAACATTTGACTTTTGAAGGGATAGATCTGTTACATAAATTAAAAATAGGTATGAATAGAGGTAGATATTCAAAAAATTATATATAGTGTAAGGATTTGTTTCTTATTTTTTCTTATATTATATTTGTAGGCGGTATATACCGTGTGTAATTCTTTGTAAGATAAATCTAACAGCCGTGGTACAATTAATTAGTCAATTAAGAGGATATTTTTATGTTAACCCTGTTTTAGCTTTAAGTTTAGCTATTACTATTTTTTCTTTTGTAGGAGTACCTCCTCTTGTAGGATTTTTTGCAAAACAGATGGTATTAAGTGCTGCTTTAGATAGTGGTTATGTATTTTTATCTTTAGTCGCAATATTAACTAGCGTAGTAGGAGCAGTTTATTACCTTAATATTATAAAAGAAATTTTCTTTTATAAACCTGAATATAAAATAAATTCTTTATTAAAAGATAGAAAATTCTTAGGTTATATTTCTAATAATAATGGTGTTTTAATAAAAAATTTAGAATTCAAATATAATAATATAGTTATGTCAAGTCCTATATCTATAACAATATCTAGTATAACTTTAATAATATTATTATTTATATTTATGAATAAAGAATGATTAAGTATGGGTACTATATTGGTACAAATTTTATTTAATAATTAAATGAGCAGTATTACTTTTTTCTTTTTATTTGTATCTTTATTAGCTTTAGTTTTTTTAATAGTTAATTTGATTTTAGCTCCTCACAATCCTAAGAATTGAATCGGGAAATCAATAATAAATTGGGATAAACTATCAAATTCCGGGGACGCCTTAAAGATTCTGATACCAAGCCATATATGAAAATATATGAGTGGCTGAACTAATTACTCAGGTATGGTAACAAGTCAGAATATATACGAAAGTTTAATAGGTAATCGCGGATCTAAGTCAGTATTATATAATTATAATACTGTAAAAGAGCAACGAGTAGATGGTAGTTGCATTAGATATATTAATAAAAAATATAATTTAATGTTAAAGTGTACTCTAGTGGGCTTTGAAAGAAGTTATCAGATCAAAATCCCTTCTAACCCTATAAATTTAATAAGAAATTTATCTACGCTAGAATCTAAACTAGATCCTTCATATGTAACTGGATTTACAGATGGTGAAGGTTCTTTTATATTAACTATAATAAAGGATAATAAATACAAAACAGGTTGACGTGTTGCGTGTAGATTTGTAATAAGTTTACATAAAAAAGATTTAATATTATTAAATAAGATTAAATCTTTTTTTAATACTGGTAATGTTTTTAACATGGGTAAAGATGCTTCACAATACCGTGTAGAATCCTTAAAAGGTTTAGAAAATATAATTAACCATTTTGATAAATATCCCTTAAAAACAAAGAAACAAATTGATTATAATTTAATTAAATTAGCTTAGAATTTAATTAAAAAAAAACCATACTACGAAAGATGGTTTATTAAAACTTGTTGCTTTAAAGGCGGGTATGAATAAAGGTTTAAAGAATGAATTAATAATTGCTTTTCCTGATATTGTTCCTATCTTAATACCTGAAATTCCTTTAAATAAAAATATAGAACCTTTTTGATTAACAGGGTTTACAGATGCTGAAGGTTGTTTTAGTGTTGTAGTATTTAAAAATAAGACATCTAAATACGGAGAAGCGGTAAAATTAAGTTTTATTTTAACTCAAAGTATTAGGGATGAATATTTAATTAAAAGTTTAATTGAATATTTAGGATGTGGTTATACAAGTTTAGATGATAAAGGAACAATTGATTTTAAAGTATCTAATTTTTCTAGCATAAAAGATATCATTATTCCATTTTTCAATAAATATTGTTTATATGGTAATAAATTTTTAGATTTCGCAGATTTTAGTAAAGTTGTATCATTAACGGAAAATAAAAAACATTTAACTCAAGAAGGATTAGATGAAATAAAAAAAATCCGTGATAAAATGAATACAAATAGAAAACAATAGTTTAAATTACTAAGGTCAATTATTATTTATAGGTATGAGAAATTTGATTCAAACGTATCAAGAAAAATATTCTATTTTTGAATGTGGTTTTCATAGTTTTTTAGGCCAAAATAGAACACAATTTGGTATTAAATTCTTTATATTTGCATTGGTTTATTTATTATTGGATTTAGAAATTCTTTTAACTTTCCCTTTTGCGTTAAGTGAATATGTAAATGATATTTATGGATTAACTATAGCATTATTGTTTATAATTATAATAACTATAGGGTTTGTATTTGAATTAGGAAAAAGTGCATTAAAAATAGACAGTAGGCAAGTTATTACTTCATTAAATGTAAAATCCTCGAATGTTACAGAACTTTTAGGTAAATTTTTAGCAGATAAAAAAGGAATAAATAAAATTAATTCCGTTAAGTCTACGCTTGCGCAGGGAGATAAACTAAATCAAAACTCTAAGAACGATTTTGTGAGAAAAAAAAATGAGAAGAATTATTTAGACTTTTCGTTCATCTTTTCTTTTACTGATATAAGTAGATTATACTTAATTAATAAAGAATTTTTTTTTAAATTTTCCACACTTATATTCTATGTACTCGCTATATTATTAGGTATATCTTTATTTATGGTTATGTTTAAGTTAATAGTAGTTGATTTGTTTTTATATTTCAATCTATTAACCCTTGTAGCTAGTTTAGTTATGGTTTCTTTAACATATAAAAATAAAGATCTTTTGATTAAATTATCCATAAATAGTATATATGTCATAAGTAATATGTTATTACTAAGTTTAATTTTAAGTATATTTATTTATATTGTAATTAATTTCTTACCTTTAAATATTAATACACTATCTTTTAAGGATTGTTTTAATATAGCTAGGGCTATTTTCGGGCTTCTGTTAACCTTAAAAATAACAATTTATACTGTTAAATTAATATATGATAATAGAAAAAATCCTAAAGATTTAATTAAAAAATTAATTTTATTAATATTATCTTTAATAGTTATGAGTTTTTTTTATCAAGTTTATCAGTTTATATTTAATGCATTTAATCTTTATCTTGATAGTTTATACCGCTGCTTCTGAATGTCAGCGACGGAAAAAAATGGAATTAATTCAAAGGATGTAAAGATTTTAGATAAGTCTTTAAATCATTCATCTGAAATAAATAATTTATATAACTCTTTAAACCATCATTTAAAAAAACCTTATCCAATAATAGTTAATGCAAAAGGTACTTACTTGTTAACGGAAGAGGGTCGGGTAATTTTTGATGCAGCTTCAGGTGCGGCTGCCGCCTGTATTGGTTATGGTAACCCAAAAGTAATCGATGCTATTGCGAATAAATACTCAGAAGGTACTCATTATTTGGCGACATCTTATTGAAAAGATAAGGATGTTTTAAAATTAAATGATTTCCTTGTAGGTAGTACAGATGGTAAAATGACCAAAGTCTACTTAACTGGGTCAGGTTCTGACGGAATAGAAGCTGCCTTAAAGCTGATTCGTCAATATTATTACGACCAAGATAAAGAAAGTGAACGTCATATTATTATTACTCGTGAGAATTCTTATCATGGTAACACTATTGGTGCTTTGAGTGCGTCAAGTTTTATTGTCAGACAACTACCCTACTATCCTCTTCTTACAAAGAATGTTGAACATATTAGTTCTTGTAATCCTTACCGTCAATTAATAGATGGTGAATCCGACGCTGTCTTTGTTGCTAAAAAAGCTCAGGAATTAGATAATAAAATTAATGAGATAGGACCTGAAAAAATTATGTGTTTTTTAATGGAACCTGTCAGCGGAGCTGCATTAGGGTGTGTTCCAGCTGTACCTGGTTATTTAAAAGCCATGCAAGAAGTTTGCCATAAACATGGAATTATTTTTGCGTTAGATGAAATTATGTGTGGTATGGGTAGAACTGGTACTTTACATGCTTGACAGGCAGAGGGTATTGTACCTGACGTACTTATAATAGGTAAAGGACTTGGGGGTGGATATCATCCTATCTCGGCTGTATTAGTCACACCTAAAGTATTAGAGGCATTGAAAAGTGAAGAGTTTATTCACGGGCTTACCTTTGATGCCGCACCTATAGGGGCGGTTGCTGCATTGAATGTTCATGAAATTATTCAAGAAAACAATTTGCTAGATAATGTATCTAAATTAGGTGCTTATTTAGGAGAAAGCCTAAAAGCTAAGCTAAGTGACCATCCTAATGTAGGAGACATTAGAGGTAAAGGTTTTTTTTGAGGTATAGAGTTAGTTAAAGACAAAACGACAAAAGAGCCTTTCGATACTAATATTGGCTTGGCTCAATTGATCGTTAAATTGGCAATGTCAGAATATAATATGACAATATATAAAGGAACCGGAGGGGCAGATGGGTTAAATGGGGATCATATTATGATTCAACCACCCTATAACATTACGGCTAAAGATGTGGATCATATAGTAGAAGTGGTCACAGCTGTAATTGAAAGAGTTTTCAAGGAAATTGATAAATAAGTTGATTATATATCTCTTTTTTTATTAGAGCGTGCGTGAACCTTTTATTTACATATTAAAGAATATAGTTAATATATAGTACTTAATTCTTAACTAGTTAAATATGATACAAGTAATTTTATATAGTATTTAACTTTATATCATTTAAACTTGATAATTCAAATAAAAATTGTTTATGATATTACCTAATTGAAAAAAAAATATGATACAAGCAGCAAAAATAATAGGTACAGGTTTAGCAACTACTGGTTTAATTGGTGCAGGGGTTGGTATTGGTGTAGTTTTTGGTGCGTTAATTTTAGGGGTAGCTAGAAATCCTTCTTTAAGAGGTCAGTTATTTTCATATGCTATTTTAGGTTTTGCTTTTTCAGAAGCTACTGGTTTATTTGCATTGATCCTAGGGAATTAAGGAGTCCCTTTTAGGTCAAAAAGAGTCTAAGTGAACCTTAGGCTAGTCTATTTATATTATTTAAGCAACATCGTAATATAGTTAGGCAAGATTTTCAAATTGACGGGAATCCCCTAAAGCAATTTCAACCAAACTAACTTAGTAATAGAGTTGGTGGCACAGGTAATGACTCGTGGTAAGGTAAAATCGGAATTGATCATCTGTATGACTTACATGATGAATGGGTAATCCGCAGCCAAGCACCGAAGCAGCCAGGTTAAGGGCAACAGGTGTGCAGTTCAACGACTAAATGTAAATCGGCGCAAGCTTAAGATATAGTCTAACCCGGTATGAAAGTACTGACCTTTGGTATTAGATATAAAACTAAAGGTGACCTTATGTAGGATAATGTATATAAGATACATTAATTGAATAAGGATAAACGGAAAAGATCGCCTTGTATTTAAGATACTAAGATCCTTGCTTGGATGGCATTTTTATTATTATATGTTGCTTAATTTCACAGAATTATACGGTTGCTTTAAATAAGGTGCTAATTTCAAACAAAGAAAGAGCACTTATTTTTACATATAATTCATTTCGCGGCAGGTCCCTTACGGAGCGCACAAAAATAAAGGATAAATTTTCAGATCTTTTAGCATTCGGTTTATATAATAAAAGGTTGTTTAGCTCTAAATGCGGTATAGGTAATAATACTAATATTATTTCGCACGGTGTTGTTTCGCAACCATCTGATACTGTTTTCTCTATTTCATCTATTAGTAAATTAGGTCTTAAAACTTATGAAAATCCTCAAGAATCTCGTGAACTTATTCGTAAAGATAATAGCGGTAAAGCAGGAGTCTATTGTTGATTTAATAATGTAAACGGAAAATTTTATATTGGTAGCGGTGACCCTTTATATCTTAGATTAAGTGATTACTACCAAGATTGGTACTATGTTGCTCGTGCTAATATATACATTGTTAGAGCTCTATCTAAACATGGAATGGCTAATTTTTCTTTGGTTATACTCGAATACACAACTTCAGATAATCTTATAAAATGTGAACAAAAATGAATAGATAAGTTAAACCCGGAATATAACCTTAACAGGTTAGCTGGAAATTCTAACGGTTATGTACATACACCTGCAAGTATAGAAAAAATGCGTACTCTTGCATTAGGTAGAAAACACAACGAGGAAGTTAAAAAACTCATCAGTGAGTCTCGTAAAGGAGTTAACAATAATTTTTATGGTAAAAAACACACCGCGGAGTCTAGAGATCTTATTAGAGCAGCCGCATTGAAAAGAACAAAACTTAACAAGCAGGGTATTGAAGTAGAAATTTCAGATCTTGAGACTAAACTCACTACTACTTACGAATCTATTCGTAAGGCAGCAAATGCTATTAACTCAGACATAAAATCGCTATCTCGTAGGGAGAAATCTCAATTGGAGAAAGGTATCAATACACCTTATAGAGATAGATATATGATAGTATTTAAAAGATCTTAGTTTCATATAAAAATACGCCACGACCCCTGGGAGTAATGTTTTTCTTTGTTATTTTTTTTTATGCGAAGCGGCGACGAAGCGCCAAATGTAGTGTAATATTGTGCAAAGGTATAATATGAGGGTGAGGCGGTGGGAATCATATATAACCAAGTTTATTTGTATTGATGATGGCATTTTTATGATTATAAGTTGCTTAATGGAAATTATTTATATTAGTACATTAGGTACCTTGCGGAGCAGGAAAATGTCGAGTACATAGTTTTATCTTTATCTATGACTCTAATTTTCGATTTAGTGTATGATCTATACAAAGGTTTTTTATGAATTTAGAGATTTTTATATTTACGTATTATGTTGTTATGTAGCTTTTTTTTTAATATAAATATGGATGCTCCTACTCCTTGAGGTATTTACTTTCAAGATAGCGCAACTCCTCCCTCTAAGTGATCTGGGAAATCACTTTTATTGGGGATTAAATTACCAAACTCCGGGGAACCCCTAGAACTTCAAGTACCAAGCTATACTCGAAAGGGTATAAGTGGATGAACTAATTACTCATGTATGGTAACAAGCTTGAAGGCTTCTGAAAAGAACGTGGGCAATCGCGGATCTAAGTCAGTAATAGGTGAAAGTATTACTGTAAAAGAGCAACGAGTAGACGGTAGTTGATGTGGGTGCGAAAGTTATCCACATTTAAGATGTACTCTAATGGGTTTCGAAAGAAATTATCAAGTCAAAATCCTTACTACTCAATTAGTTAATAAAAGAAGTTATTCTACATCATTCATTAATGATGCCAGAGATAGCAATAACCTGGGTTTAATAATAGATCCTAATTTCTTAACAGGGTTCACAGACGCAGAAGGTTCATTTGTTTTAAGTATTACAAAAAGTAATACAGTTAGATCAGGTTGAATAATCAAACCAAGATTTCAAATACATTTACATAAAAAAGATTTATTTATCTTGGAAGCTATTAAAAAGTTTCTTGGTGTGGGTAAAGTATATGTTCAAGGTACAAATTCATCAGTAGAATACAGAGTATTCTCTATTAAAGAATTAGAGGTAGTTTTAGATCACTTTGATAAATTTCCTCTTATTTCCAATAAATATGGGGATTACTCTTTATTTAAACAAGCTTATCTATTATTAGTTAACCAAGAACATTTAACACCTGAAGGTTTACGAAAAGTTATATCAATAAAAGCATCTATAAACAAAGGTTTATCTGAACCATTAAAAGAAGCTTTCCCTGATGTAACACCTGCTGCAAGACCTGTAAGAGAAAATATTTCTATTTATGATCCCCAATGACTGGCGGGGTTTACTAGCGGAGAGGGATCATTTATGGTTAAGGTAAGAAAACCAAATAGTGACCGAGCTGTTATTGAATTGGTCTTTCAAATAAATCAACATATTCGAGATAAACAGCTAATGGCTTACATTGCTCAATATTTAGGATGTGGAAAAATATATAAACATTCTATGAATGCAGTAATGTACAGTGTATCCAAGACGTCTGACTTAACTGAAATAATTCTTCCTTTTTTCTTTAAATATCCTATATTAGGAATAAAAGCTTTAGATTTTAAAGACTTCTGCTCTGTATCTGAACTAATTAAAAGTAAAGCTCATTATACTAAAGAAGGACTAGATCAAATTTTTCATATTAAAGCTAATATGAATACAGGTAGAGTTGATGACTAATCCAGTAAATATAAACCCGGCCAGGTCAGCAGTGGTTTATGTAAATAGATATAATATCTTTCTTATAGTATTTTAACTAATTGAAGGTTAAATTTGGTTTTTAAGCAAATGGAGGGATTGGTCGAATTACATGACAGCAATATTATCGTGTATAAGAGCCAAACTCCGGGGACACCCTAAAGCTTTAGTAACCAAGGAGATAAGGGAAACTTTATCTCTGGCTTAGCTAATCACTATAGGTATGGTAATATCACTAAAGATAGAGAAATAATATATTATTTTTAAAATGGGCAATCGCGGATCTAAATCAGATAGTCTCATATCTGTAAAAGAGCAACGAGTAGACGGTTCTTCAGAGAAGTTAAACTCTGTAAGGTGTATTCTAGACGCTGAGAAATCAGTTTAAGTCAAATAATCTTAAATATTCTAAATGTACAAGGTTTATGATATATAATTATATGTAAACCTCCCTATTTTCAAGTTTATACCATAAAAACGCGAAGTATACAATAAGAGTTATTATTTATTGATCTTAATTTAATATTATTAATGACTACTATCATAAAAACAAATTTTTTTTATAAGGATAGTGGAAATAATGAAAGTTTAGTTTGTGTACACAACTATCTTTTATAGTATTAAATAAATATATGGAAAATATTGCAAAATCTGATTTAGAGTTAAATCCATTATATGTGACCGGGTTTTCTGATGGTGAAGCTTGTTTTCATCTTGCTATAGGAAAAAATGCTAAATATAAATTAGGTTACTATGTAAACCCTGGGTTTTCTATAGCTTTACATAAAAAAGACGAAAATTTATTAAGAAAAATTCAAGAATTTTTTGGATGCGTAGGAGTTTTACGTATAAAAGAAAACATAGTACAATTTAGAGTTTTTTCTATTAAAGATTTAGAGGTTATTATTAAGCATTTCGATTCTTATCCTTTAATTTCAAAAAAATTAGCTGATTATTTACTTTTTAAAGAAGCGTTAGAATTAATAAAAAATAAAGAACATTTAACCATTGAGGGATTTAACAAAATTATATCTATTAGAGCTTCTATGAACCTAGGTTTACCTGAGATTTTGAAAAATGATTTTTCAAATATTAAGGGTAGAGAAATTTCTTTGGTAACATTACCAGATAAATTAAATCCTAATTGAATAACGGGGTTTACGGAAGCTGAAGGTTGTTTCTTTATAAAACTTGTAAAAAATAATACTCGGCTCCGCCGGTCCCAGGCGCCGCAGGCGCCGCCCGGGACTAAAAAAAAATATCAAGTCGTCTTAGGTTATCAAATCTCTCAGCATAGTAGAGACGCTTTACTTATAGAAAAATTCACTACTTTCTTTAATTGTGGAAGATTCGAATTAACAAAAGGATCTTCTGTAAATTTTCTTGTTAATAAGTTTTCTGATATCACCGAGATTATGGTTCCTTTTTTTGAAAACTATCCTCTTTTAGGTTCTAAAAGTAAGGATTTTGAAGATTGAAAAAAGGTAGCTACATTGATGATTTCTAAGGCTCATTTAACTGAGGAAGGAATAGAAGAAATATCTAAAATTAAATTAAGTATGAACTCTTCTAGATTCTTCGTCGATGATTCGGACGGCACTTCACAAGGTAAGTAATTAAATATTAGTTAATATTTGTAATAAAATTGAATCTAGCTTAGCCTTATTTAACCGGCCATATAAATGGAAGTATATTAGATTAAAGTCCCCTATAATAATTTTTAAACCTTAACTATACTGATTCCAGGTTTTTACTGCTTCGTTTGTAACTAAGAGTAAAAAGACCTCGACGTCTGAAAGAGAAATTTTTTGGTAGGTAAATAAGTTTAAGAATAATTTATAGGCATAAGGATAATATTATGTATTATCTAGTTATAATCTTATTTGCTGTTGCATGAATAATGTTATCTATTGTTAGAAATTACGTTGAAACTAAATCACCTGAGAAATGATCGGGAAAATCATTATTAGTATGGGTGTTTACATTGCCAAACTTCGGGGAACTCCTAAAACCCTTGGTACCAAACCATATATGAAAATATATAGGCGGCTGAAGTAATTACTCAGGTATGGTAACAAGCCAAGGGATTTGTGAAAACAAAATGGACAATCGCGAATCTAAGTCAGTTGTAGGGTCTGTCCCTACAATTGTAAAAGAACAACGAGCAGACGGTAATGGGCAAGTAAGAGCTCTTACTTGTTTAAGGTGTGCTCTAACGGGTTTCGAAAGAAAACCTAAAATCAATATCCTGTCTAAGGAAATATACCCTAAGTTTTATTCTATTATTCGTATAAATAAATCAGATCGTATAGATTGCCTATCTCCTGTGAATCCTTGATTCTTCACAGGATTTGCAGACGGAGAAGCTTCTTTTATAATTTATATTCAAAAGACGGATAATTCTAAATTAGGTTGAGCCACGTGAGTATCTTTTGAGATAAATATAAATAATAAAGATCTTTCTATCTTGAAAGACATGAAATCTTATTTAGGTGTGGGTAATATTAATGAAAAATCGAATGGAACTTGTGTTTATTCTATAAGATCAAAAAATGAAATAAGTATATTAATAAATCATTTTGATAAATATCCTTTGATTACTAAAAAACATGCAGACTACTTATTATTTAAGTATGCTTTTGATATTATAAAAAACAAAGAACATTTAACAGAAAAAGGGTTCAACGAAATAGTAGCTCTAAGGGCTTCACTAAATCAAGGTTTACCTGAGAAATTAAAAGAAGCTTTTCCTAATATTACTCCATCAGAAAGATCTAATGTTTGAAATACTACTATTCAAGATCCTAATTGATTATCTGGATTTACTACTGCTGAAGGGAATTTTTTGGTTAGAGTTTTAGACAATCCTAGAACTCAAGTACTACTGCGTTTTAAACTAACTCAACATTCACGAGATGAAGAATTAATTAAAAGTTTAGTAAACTACTTAGGTTGTGGTAAAATTTATGTTGAGGAAGGATCTTTTATTGTAACTAAATTTAGTGATATAAGCAATAGTATTATTCCTTTATTTGATAAATACCCTATACAGGGTATAAAGCGTTTAAACTATGCAGATTTTGTTAAAGTATGACAATTAATGAAAAGTAATTTACATTTAACTACAGAAGGTGTAAAACTTATTCGTGTAATAAAGTCAGGTATGAATAGAGGTAGATTCTTTACGACATAGTGCTTAACTTACCTAAGCCTAGGCTAACCTAAATCTTTACGAAGCAGAAAAAAAAAAGAATAATATAAAATTTAGTCGCTTACTCCTAATCCTTATCCTTCGAATTAAGGACGCACGCTGCTTCGCAGCGCAGCAGGAATACAAGAATACAAAAATAAAGGTATATTTCTAAGATAAAGTTGATCTTTTGCGATATCTCACAAATATTTAAATCACGGTACTTTAATAGAATTAATATGAACTATAACTCCTGCAATTATTTTAATGCTAATTGCATTTCCTTCATTTAAGTTATTATATTTAATGGATTAAAGTTTACATGGTCCACCCGACGAGCTGTGGCTCGTCCGGTTAAAGAGGATGAATTTCAAGAATAACTGATAGTAATTTCAGTCAACTTGAAGCGAAGCTTGTAAAAATAGATAATTGTCATTAAATTAAGTTAAACAAGAACGTTCAACGACTAGATAATAAATCTTATCTATGGATATTATTTTCCTATTAGTTACATTATATTTATATTTATTTATTAATTGTGCTGTATACAGCGACCCTTTATTGAAAAATATAATTTTTTAATGTGTATTTAATAGAGTATCCTCCATGAATTAATTAAAATAAAGTAATTTTAATTTAAAATTTATGATGACATAGTCTGAACCATATCGAGAGATATGGAAATTAAAGTATAACCTTTAATTAACAACACTGATAGTTAATAAGAGCTTTATAATGTTAGAGGAATTTTTAAATTTCCTGAATGGTAGACCTGAATTAAAAATTGAACTTACTCATTTATACCAATTTATAAAAAGATATAATTGCTATAATAAAAATAGTCATGTACCTTTAAAAAACCTAGGTTGAACTTTTTTAACTAATCCTAACGGACCTGTTGTTAATTATATTCTAGATAAACAAGTACTAGATCAATCAAAATCAATATATAATATGTTATTATTATATAACGATAAATTAGTAAGATTTGGAAGGGAAGCTGGAGGAGCAAAAGTAGGTTACCCTTGACATATTATATATCCTATTTATGAGGATTTGGAGAAAAAAATAAAAGGTGTAAATTCTGATTTTGCTATAAACCCTGATAAATTTAAATCTATATTAGAAGAACAAAATACGAAATTTTTTCCAGTAATAATGTATCCAATACGGGGATATTTTAAGGAAGAAAGCCTTAAAAATAATTATCTAACAGATATGCAAAAAAGTATAAATATAGCTATAGAAAGATACTCAGTATATTTTAAAAATTCCTACAAACTTACAAAGGAAGGTGATGGGTTTTTAAGTTTACCATTAGAAAGAAATTCTAGCATTTTATCTTCAACAGCTGGATCAAAAGGATCCGATTCAACTGATTCTCAGTTGGTTCATCGGGATTGTGAGAGAGAAATGAAAAATTTCTATGCATGATTTAGCGGTTTTACCGATGCAGAGGGATCTTTCTATATTGCTATAAGTAAAATCTGTTCTTTTAGATTTCAAATTAATTTACATAAGGATGACTTAAAAGTATTATATTATATTCAGAGATCATTAGAATTTGGAGAGGTTAGATTATACGATAATTACGCATCTTTTACTGTTACTAGGTTAAAAGATATAGCTCAACTTATTAATATTTTTGATAAGTATCCTCTTCAAGGTTCAAAGTGACTTAATTACAGAGATTTTGTATCAGCTTTTGAGCTCTACACTGACTCAAATAAGGGTACTAATGTATTAAATGAAATCGTCGAATTAAAAAACAATATGAATCGTTTAAGATTAGATTTTACAATACCAAAAGATAAAGTTATTAATATAACACCTTACTGGCTTTTAGGTTTTATAGAAGGAGCAGGTTGCTTTAGTATTAATAAACATAATAATTATAGATTAGATTTTAGTCTATCTCAGTCTTCTACTAATTCTGAGTTAATGAAAAATATTAAAGTATACCTAGAGAATCTTCCTGAAGGTGATTATATAAAAGCATTAGGTATTTCTGAAGTTAGATCTAACAATCCTAATCACGAATCTACTACAAGAATTGAAACTACTCGTATCTCATATATCTCTGATGTTCTTATACCTTTTTTAGAAAGTCTTACTTGACAAAGTAAAAAATATTTAGATTTTCAAGATTTCAAAACCATTTTTAAATTAAAAGAACAGGGTCAGCATTTATCTGAGAAAGGTGCTAAATTAATAGATCTTATAATAAGTCAAACTAATAATAATAGACTCTCAACATCTTTAAATCGTGTAGTTGTAGACAGAGAACAGTTATTAGCAAAAGTTAATGAATTACTTAATGGACCTTCAAATTTCGAAGTAAGAAATGGAAGAAAATTTGTAATTTCATTAAATAAATATTATCATTCTTCTCGTCTAAATGTATGTGTTATATTAGTAGATGAAAAGGGTAATACTTTACATAGTTTCGATTCACTAGGAGATTGTGCGAAATTTTTAAAAGTAGATCCTAGTACAATATCTAGAAGAAAAAGCAAAGGTATACCTTTTATTTTTGAAAATAAAACTGTTTACGTAAAAAAGGATAAAGTTAGTGACTAGACAAAGGTGGCTCCGTATTATAGTGGATAACTTTACATGTAACCTATAAGATTAAGAGGCGTAATGTAGTAAATAATACTTAGTGCAAATAGGTTATTATATAATTTGTATAAATGACAGTGAATAAATATTAACTAATATCTTAGTGTTTATAACAAAATTGGAAGTTAATGATTCTTCAATGTCAGTATTAGCAGAGGGACATCAATGATATTGAAGCTATCAATACCCTGATTTTTTAAATATAGATGAAGAGTTTATAGAATTTGATTCATATATGGTGCCAGAATCTGATTTAGAAGACGGAGGTTTAAGAATGTTAGAAGTAGATAATAGAGTTATTCTTCCTGAATTAACTCATGTTAGATTTATAATTACTTCTGGTGATGTTATACATTCTTTTGCATGTCCTGCTTTAGGAATTAAATGTGATGCATAAAAAAGTAATGGATGTAGGCTATTCATTATATGTGCTAAAGAGCCAAACTCCGGGGAAGCCCTAAAGCTTTAGTAACCAAGGTAATAAAGGAAACTTTATTACTGGCCTGATTAATGACTCAGGGTATGGTAATATCACTAAAGATGATGGTAACTGAAATGGGTGATCGCGGATCTAAATCAATAGTATGTTTAACTTTATTTCACCCAAGCCAAATAAAACATATTATTGTAAAAGAGCAACGAGTAGACGGTTCTTCAGTATTATTTTCAATACTGTAAGGTGTACTCTAGTCGCCGGGAAATCCGGTTCTAGGTTCAAATAAACGAGATAGTATTTACTATTCTTAAAATAACCCTAGATTAAAGTTACTACAACGGCCTGACCTTTTACTAGGTTTAAGTTGTTATGCGCTTATTTATTCAAGAATTATAGTTCTAGAATAGCCCAGGCTAACCTTAAATTATATTTATTGTTTAAAACTAGCCCGGGGCGGGCTTATCCCGCATCCGTGGCAAGGCCCCGGAAGGGGACTAGTATTTATCAAAAAGTCTCTTCATTAACGTTGAGATTTTACCCTACAGAATCTAATTACAAAAAGTTAGAACTTATAAATAGAACTAGTTTAATGGGTTTTAATAAGCGTCCTAATGTTAATTTATTCAATAATAAATGATTATGTACGGATAAATTAAAATTTTTATCTAGATTTGAATCTGAATTAAGATTGGCTAAGAAAGATTATCATCCTAATACTATAGCTTTAGAACATATTAATAGTGGTAATCCTACTACTAGTGAAGTTATTAATAGTGTGTTACTTAATCAAAATGTTTCTATAACTCAAAAAGAATTAGATAATCTTTTATCTCTTCCTAAAGTTAATTTTGATTTACCTATTACAGATCAAACATACCCTGCTTTATTAGGATTAATTGGAAAGCCGGGCTCTAAGCGTAGTAAAGCAGGAATATATATTTTTTCTCATAAGTATTCAGATAAAAACTCTGTAGGATCAAGCAATGATTTAGGAAGAAGATTCAATCAATACTTTGAAAAGAATGCATTATTTTCTAATAAAGATACTGGTATATTATTACCTATGATAGAAAAGGAAAATTTAAATGCGTTTACTTTAGAAGTTACAGTTATACCTTCTTCTTTTTCTAAATATTCTCATTGTTTCTTAGAACAATATCTTTTATTAGATAAAAGATTTAATCTTAATTCTCAAAGAATAGTTAACTTCAGAGTTAATCAAGGTAAGACTGTATATCTTTATAGTTTAGACGGTAAAATTTTATATTATTCTAGTATCTCATTAAATGCTTTTTGTGCTGATATAGGTATACATCATACTTCTTATAAAAAATATGTAAATAAGAATGAACTCTATTTAGGACATTTCCTTATATCTAATAACCTTCTTTCAGATGCAGTACCTACAGATTTAACCGAATTACAGGTCCGTGTATTTATTCAAAAACAAAGAATAAATAGTTTAGATAAACTCCACAAATCTTATGGTAGCTTAGTAGAGGTTTTTGATACAGATACAAATACTACTACAATAATAGATTCAGTATCAAAAGCAGCATCTAAATTCGGGGTTAGTAGATCATCAATAAGAAGTTATATATCTAGCGGAAAGCCATACAAAAATCGTTATATATTTAAGTTTGTTTCTCAATAATCATTAGGTGCAAACATGTAGGCTTAGCTACAGTAAATTATGAAAAGCAGGAAAGGTCGAAGTTGTAGAACGATCCTGGTAGATTAAATCAGGTATCTGTTTTTGTTAATAGAGAGGGGGTTTTTTATGGTCTTGAATAATGGCCAAAACTGTAGTGAACCTATGGTTATAAATCATCAAATTGCGGGAAAGCCCTAAAGGAATCTTAACCAAGTAAGTACGGTAACATAACTTATGGCACAGGTAATGACTCGTGGTACGGTAAAATCAAGATTTATTATTCAATGGGTAATCCGCAGCCAAGTGTCAAGTATAAAATATTTGGTATGCAGTTCATCGACTAGACGGTGGTTGGTATTATTAGTTTTAATAATGCTTAAGATATAGTCAACCCCCACCTGAAAAGGTGCAGAAGTATATAAGTATTTATATATTTTGTTAAATAGATATAAATATTAATTATATTTAGGGATTTCTACAATAGTTTGCTAAACTTATTTAAATGTAAAATAAAATCTTAGTTTAAAACAAATGTTTGACTTGTCTTTCCTATGAAAGACTATTGTAGTGTTTGCACAATACAAACAGTAAAAGCGTTTTTAATCATCACTTCATATTTGATAAACGTATTGGATTAGGTTCTATAGCTGCTATATCTTTAACAAGATCTTTTAGCTCAAGCAGATCTTTTAGTTCAATGAGACCTCTGGGACCTGCTAATAATCCTGAGTCTTTAGCGTTGGAACATATCAATAGTGAAAAACCTACTACTTCATCAATTATAAATAAAATATTATTAAATCAAAATTTATCGGTTACTGACTCTAAATTAGAAAAATTATTAAAAGTTCAAGGTGTTGAATTCGATTTTCCTATATCTATAACGCAAAATCTTAAACTTTTCGCAGAATTAACTGGTAAATCTAAGTATAAAGGTTTTTCGGGTATATATGTCTTTATACATAAAAATACAGGCCAGAAATATGTAGGTTCATCTAACTTATTAAGACGTAGAATGGATTACTATTTTAAAGTCCCGGGCGGCGCTTGCGGCGCCTGGGACCGGCGGAGCCGAGGAGATTCCACTTTAACTGGTAAATTTTTACCTTTACTTCATAAAGATGGACTAAAAGCTTTTAAATTAATAATATTTAAATTAGATAGTAATATATTTAGTAATGAAGACGCTTTAATATTAGAACAGTATAATTTATTAAATAAAGAATTTAACTTGAATACATTAAGAGTTGTTAATTCAGGATCTTCAAAGGGTGATCCTGTATACGTTTATGATTTAACATGTAGTACTCTTTATTATCATGCGAAATCAAGTATTGAATTAAAAAGAGTATTAAAAATACATACTATAACTAGTAAAAAATATGTAGATTCTAAAATACCATATCTTAATAAATTTTTACTATTAAGTTATCCTATATCTACTGCTTTAACCAGCAATTTTTCGGTTGAAAAATTAGTAGATATTATGCAAAAAGAAAGACAAAATACGTATAGATTAGGAACTCGTAGAAGTATTTCAGTTGAATTAGAAATTCAAGAAGGAAATACCTTTGTAAATTCAGATTGTATCGGTCGAACTTTAAATTTTGATTCATTAACATTTTGTATTGAATATTTAAGAGAATTAGGTTTAACCATTAAAAGAGATACTCTTACTAAATATATAAAAAACCAAAAAGTGTTTCATAATTTCTTATGTAAATACTCTGATAAAATTTTACCTGATAATTTTGAAGAAGTAGGATTAATTATTGATGAATATAAAAAATTAAAAGTGGATACAGACTTAAATTCATTAAAAGTGAATAGAAAAAATAAACCTTTATTAGTAAAAGGAGAAAATTTGGATAAAGAATTTAAAAGTATTAGAGATACAATAGAATACTTTGATACTTTAAATATAAAATTAGATAGAAAAGCTTTATATCTTCATTTAAAAGAAGGTAAAAGATATAAAGACTATTATTTTTATTATAAATAATTATATAATAAAAGGTTTTCTTTTACTATTATAGGGATTTATCTATTACATTAAATAAACGTAGAGGTGCAATGTAGCGAGATTTGTGGTATATTACATTCATCAATGCCGATTGTAATAGAATCAGTTTCTCTAGAAAAATTCCTTACTTGATTAGAAGAACAGTAATATATTATCTATAAAATTTATAGTGATATACCATACCCAAAGATGCATCGAAGCAAGTTTTGGAAGTTATTCGTGCAAAATAACATTTTAACTTTAAAAGTTAAAGTTAAGGAAAAGTTGCTAGAGGTAGGGCAAGATATTTGCTAAATATTGTGTTTATACACATGGGTGTTCGAATCACCTCTTTTCCGTCTATGCTTTTTTAAGAGTATAGTTTAAAGGTAAAATAGGGAGCTTCAACCTCCAAATTCTCAGTTCGAATCTGAGTACTCTTGTGAGTTATCCTTTACGAAGGTATGTTTTATATATAAATAATGAAAAAAAAAACAGAAGTGATGAGCGTAAAAGTTCGTACGATATTGTGTTCTAATCTTATTAACTTTAAATCTATAATTGTAAATATATTTTCAAAAATATATTTAAATAATAAGTTAAGAATTCAAAAACATTTCAAACCAATAATAGCTTTTATTTTTATTATTATTCTAAGTAGTAATACTCTTGTGTTGTTGATTTATGATATAAATCAACTATATTTTTTAAGTGGGTTTTTACCTGTCCTTGGTTTAATGGTGTTAGGTTATATTAACCCGCCCTTAGTTAAAACTGAGCTAGTGAATAGATTAAATATTTTATCGCTTATCTTAGTATTTGGTATTATAGGGGGTTTTGCTATTCTAGGGGGTTTTGCTATTATTGCTGCTATTTCTGTTTATGAACCTGACTTTAAATTATATTTATCTTTATTAATAAAGATTAGATTTATTTTTGTACTGTTAATATTTGTTTATATTATGATTTCTTTGTTTTATATGCCTTGAACTAAAGATAATCTAATTAAAATCGGTGTTTTGTTCTTTAGCTTATTACTAGTTGGTAATTTTTTTAATACAATAAGTAAATTATCTAACTTATTTTTAAATATTAATACTGATGATTCTTTCCAATTAAAAATTGAAACAGAACTTAATAAGGTGGATATTAACAAATTAAAAGAAGAGATTTTTCCTACTATAAATTTATCTACTTTTAAACCTAAAGGTACTATATTTGATTATATACCCTCATGTCTTAAAACTAAACAGGATTTCCATAATGAATTTATTAAGTTTAAGTACAAACAATTCTTAGTGGGTAAGCTACCGAAGGTTAGGTTAATTTTTGATTTAATTGAGTTAGACTTTAATAAAAAAATAGTAAAGAATCCATTCCTAAGGGATATTCGATTATACGATTGTTCTCCTCCTTTATGAATTACACGTCCTGAATTAATATGCGGTTATTTCAGATATGGGTATATTACACCTAAGTTATATTTAAAAAATGATTTATGATATTTTGATGTACAATTAAATCAAAGGTTTATCCAAGTTAGATACGATCCTTATCTTGAAGAAGGTTTTTATGTTATAAATTATAATGGTGGTAAAGAAGTATTTGAATTTAAAATTTATAATCGCGCTTCACAGGAAGGATCTAACTTTGTTTATAATTTATGGTATAAAGATAAAATGATTACTGGAAATGAATGATTTTTATATAATCTTAATCAAATTCGAGAGATATATATTATCTTTGATTTATCTTTATTACAATATAAATATTTACTAGCTGTTGCTAAAGAAAATAACTATTTATTTAATATTTTAAAGAATGAAAAAACTAGTATATTAATAAGGGTTCCTTCTAGTTTTCAAGCGGAGAATTTAGAATTAAATCCCATTACAACCGAGAGGCTTATTCTTAGACCTTTACGTCCTTCAGATGCATTAGCATATTCTTTATCTAGTAGAGATGCAGAAAGTAATTGAAACAATCACTTATGATATGGGTATACGGATGTACGTAGGGCTAAATCGCAAATAGAATTTGATATAAAAGGCCAAATGGATGATTCAGGTGTTTCGTTAGGAGTGTTCTTAAAGAATATAGAAGGGGTAGAAGGAGAATTAATAGGTAATTTGGACGGATACAGAACTTCAAAATTTGCATCTGGTATTAGTTACACCATAAAAAAAAATTTTTGAAGCCAAAGATATGGTAGCGAAGCATTAGAAGGATGACTTCAATATTTTTTTAGTCTTCCATTTAGAGAAAGAGAGCTACCTTTGAATTATATAGATAATAATAAATATAATGATACTAAATTATTAGAAGTAACTACTTTTACATTTAATGAAAGAAGTGAAAATTTGCTTAAAAAAATGGGCTTTAAATTTTGACATTTTAAGGCAACTGTCTGATCTAAAGAGGATAATGCATTAACCCGTTTATTAGAAAAACAAGGGTATGATATACTGAAAGAAGATGGGTATATTTATTATAATTGACTTCAGAATAAATTAGATCCTTTAAACTTTATTTTTGTTTGACCTAGGTTTATAATAATGCCAACGTTATCTAAAGATGATGGATTTTTTATTTTTAAATACCGGAATTTATATAGAAGGGCTGATTTTTATACTTTAAATTATCTGAAATTATATACTGATAATTGGATACTTCCACAGGATATCCATAAGTGAAGATTATCTGAAGAAGATTTTAATAAAAGAAATAAGGTTTTTGACGCACGCTGCTTCGCAGCGCAGCACAAAAAAAAAGATTAATTTAGGTTGTGACTGCGTTAGCGCATTTTTATGAATATAAAAATGAATAAAAAAATCTCTTTTTTTATAAGCAGCAGGAATTTTTAGGTTAAGTTAAAAGATATATTAAGTATTGTAAATTTTTATTTAAATTGAAGTAATTTACATGTCGCTGCTTCTGAATGTCAGCGACTGAATGTATTTTTTTTTAATAGAGATAGTGTAACTAATTATATTGTTGAACTAAATATGTTAGTGAGGGTTAGTGGCGGGTAATATAATAAATAGATATTTGTGGTATATTACATAGAAATTTGTGGTATATTACATAGTTCTATGCCTATTGTAATAGAATCAGTAAGCTTAGAAAAATTCCTTACTTGATTAGAAGAACAGTAAATTGTTTATTTGCATTGGTTAATCAGGTTAACCAATAGTACTTAATTCTTAACTAGTTAAATATGATATAAGTAATTTTTTTTTAATAAAGTTAAATATGTTAATACATTTAACTGCACATTATATGAAGATGAATTTCCCTGCGAAGCGCCCAGGTCCCCTGCTTGCTTCGCAGCAGGGGATCGAAGCGAGCTAAATTGTTCACTCTTATTCGTATGACTTAGCCGCGGGCCGCGTCTGCGGGCCAAGGCCCTTGACGCTTTTAAGGTATTTTATATGAAAATCTTATAAAAATATTCGTTATTTCTCTTACCTGTTTTGCTTACTTACTTCGAGAATGTTTACCACGCATGCTTGCGCAGCAGGATAATACAAATAATATATATTAAGAGGTTATTTTAAATAAGCCTTAAGTTATGTATTAATTAGGTTTGGCTCTAATATCTAAGGTATACTCGTCCAAAAACATAGTAGGTTATTTACGCATGCTTGCGCAGCAGGAAGGTATGAGTAAACTTATCAGTCAAGTTAAAAGGTATGTTGTTATTTACCATATATAAAATAATAAATATATAAACGCAGCACGCTTCACAGTGAATAAGATTTTGTAATCTTTAGGTTTTGTATTTACGCATGCTTGCGCAGCAGGAAGTAATTTATTAAAAATTAATACTCAATCTATATTTATTAGGTGTGTTAATTTAATGGTAGAATATAGTAGTACGGTTACTTTAGTATAAGTTCGAGTCTTATGCACACTTATTTTATTTATTAGGACGCACGCTTCGATTCCCTGCTTCGCAGGGAAAAGCACATATTATATTTAAATAAAAAATTACTAGGGCACACGCTTCGATTCCCTGCTTCGCAGGGAAAAGCAAAGAATAGTAAAAAAAAAATTAAGGTAGTTAGTTTAAAAGGTAAAACTTTAAAAATAATAAAAATTTAGATTTAAAATATAAGTTCGACTCTTATACTATCTTCCATAACAAATTGTTATGGCTATTAATTAGGCATCTGCTAGCTTATCTTTATATTTTTCTATTTAAATATAAGTGAACTGATGCCGTTTTTCTTTTATAAGATTTTTACAATAGTTTAATTTATAAAATATACAATGAATATTACACTAATACTTTTTTTGATAGGAATTTTAGGATTCGTGTTGAATAGAAAAAATATTATATTAATGCTTATTTCAATTGAAATAATGCTTTTAGCTATAACATTCTTAATATTGGTAAGTTCACTTAACATTGATGATATAATAGGCCAAACATATGCTATATATATAATAGCAGTAGCAGGGGCAGAATCTGCTATAGGTTTGGGTATTCTAGTAGCTTTCTACAGATTAATTAACTCCCCTGTTAAAAATCCAAGATCAAAATCTTCTTATTCACATTTTAATTCATTACCTAAAATTTCATCTTGTAATTTTACCATCTCAAGGAATTTTTCTAGCGGAGGTAAACTCCGCCTACTTAGCAAGCCGGAGGCTAGTTTTTCGTTACTCGAAACTTGTAAAAGTAAAATAGTTTTAAATCCTTCATTTATAAGTGGGTTCTCTGATGCTGAAGGTTCTTTTATTGTAACTATTTTAAAGAACCCTAGATATAAAATAGGGTGAAATGTACAAGCTAGATTTCAAATAAAAGTACATGAGGTAGATAGAGCTTTATTATTATTAATTCAAAATTATTTTGATAATATTGGATATATATCTAAATTAAATGATAAGTTAACCGTTGAATTTAGAGTTAGCGATATAACTAGTTTAAATAATTTAATTATACCCCATTTTAAAAAGTATAGATTAATAACTAATAAACATAAAGATTTTATATTATTTCAACAAATTGTTTCGTTAATGTCAAAAAACCAACATACTACTTTAGAAGGATTAAAAGAAATTTTAGCCTATAGAGCATCTCTTAATTGAGGTTTATCTGAAAATTTAAATATATCTTTTCCTTCTATAATACCAGTTAAAAGAGTAGAAATAGAGGATAATATTTTTAGTAATCTATTTCCTAACTGAGTAGCTGGTTTCTCTACAGGAGAATCAAATTTTTATATAGCTATATCTGGTACTAAAGTATGATTACGTTTTTCTATTGCTCAAGATTCAAGAGATAAATTATTATTAAAAAGTTTAGTTGAATTTTTTAATTGTGGTTATATAACTCAATATAAAAACCGTGAAGTGTGTGAATTTGTTGTTACAAAAATTCAAGATATAAATATCTATATTATTCCTTTTTTTGATAAATACAAAATTGAAGGTTTTAAATATAAAAATTATGTTAAATTTAAAAAAGCTGCTATTCTTATTAATAATAAAGAACATTTAACAGAAAAAGGTTTAAATGAAATAATAGAGTTAAAAAATTCTATGAATAAGTATGATGAAAATTGTCTTGATTAAAAAGGGGGGTTCAATCTTGATCACTAAAGGCGAAGTGAACCTTTGTCTAGTCTTATATAAGGCGAAACTCTCAAATTGCGGGAAACTCTTAAAAACAAATCTACCAAGTTAATATAGTAATATAATTAATGGAACAGGTAATGACTCGTTGTATGGTAAAAACGATTTGTATATGTAGAAAATCTGCAGCCAAGCACCTAGTATTAAAAGGAATAAAGGTGTGCAGTTCATCGACTAAATGTGAGTTGGTTTTTTATTAACCTTTCGCCCAGGACTAGATAGGCTTGCCCTGTGCTAGTCCGAAGGGTAAAAGATATTAATAATTAGCTTAAGATATAGTCAGTCTCAATATATGAGTATTGGGGGTAAACGAAGAGGAAGTATTGCGATAGAATATAAATAATGTATTTAAGTATAATAATTTTACCTTTATTAGGGTGTATAGTGTCTGGCTTTTTTGGTAGAAAAGTTGGGGTAAATGGTGCACAGCTTATTACATGTTCGAGTGTAATAATGACTACAGTCTTAGCGATTATAGCTTTCTTTGAAGTAGGTTTTAATAATATACCTGTTTCAATTGAATTATTCAGGTGAATAGAGAGTGAATGATTTAATATTTTATGAGGTTTTGAATTTGATAGTTTAACAGTATTATTTATGGGTCTCTTATTAGAGACAAATGCTGTGTTGGTTTTAATCCAACTGTGTAAGTTGTTTATTTTTAAATTATATTTATATATGTTTATATATTTACCTGTTAATTGTATTTTTAATTTTAAAGAAGCTAGTATAGCTAACCCTTATAAATTACATTTTCTAGGGAGGCGCAAGCGTGTAGACGCTAAATTTAACAATATACTAAATATAGGTTTATGTCAAAAAATGAAATATTCAGTCCTCGCCCCCTCTCACCCACAGGGGGTAGGGGGCGATCCCAGCCGCAGGCGCCCGGGATTAAAAGATATTAGCTTAGCCTCTCAGTCTAACATAATTAACCCAAAAGGATTACCTCTCGATTCAACTTTCTTACAGTGATTTGTAGGATTTACAGATGCAGAGGGTAATTTTATTATTAATCCTCTAAAAAATACTAAATTGGTTGTTTCTAGATTTTCATTTATGTTTAAAATAACGTTACATCAAGACGATGAAGCAGTTTTAAAGTATATTAATGATAAATTGGGGATAGGGGGTGTTCGTTATTATAAAAAGGAATGTATATTTAATGTTACAGATAAAGAAGGAATTGCTCTATTAATTTCTATTTTTGACAAGTATAATTTAAATACTACAAAACATTTAGATTTTTTAGATTTTAAAGAAGCTTTCTATATTTATTGAAACAGAGAAAAAAATTCAAATGAAAGTCTCTTATCTTCTGTAAAAGAAAAAATTTTAGAATTAAAAAATAAAATGAATACTAATCGTATTAATTATGATAGACCTTTAAATTCTCCAATTATTATTACGAAAAATTGATTGTTAGGTTTTATTGAAGGTGACGGATCTTTTTTTATTAGAAGGGATACTTTAACTCCTATTTTTGCTATTGAAGTTACAGGTGTACAAATTCCTGTTTTAGTGCAAATAAAAGAATTTTTAGAAAATTCTTTAGGGTTTGATCAATATTCTTTATTTAAATTGAAAAATTCTTCTATTATTGCTGTAACAACAAATAAGGCTAGATATAATAGTAAGAGTAGTGTATCTATTACTATTAGTAATATTAGTGTTTTAAATAATTATTTTATACCTTTATTTAAAGAAACAGAGTTTTTAACTAAGAAAGGTAAAGATTTTAAAGATTTTAAAACTATATGTAAAATTATTTATAAGGGTGCTCATAGAAAAGAGTATATAAGATCTTTAATTTTAAAATTAGCAAATACTATGAATAATTTTAGATTATCAACTAATAAAGAAATAGTTCAATTTTTAAATAATGAAGAAATGGATTTACTTTTAAATGCTTCACGTACAATTGAACGACTTTTCGATGGTAGAGTAGTAGATAGCGTTACTAAAAAGATATTACCTAAACTAAACAGTTGTGTGTATGAAATTCTAGAGGAAAATGGAGAGGATTACTTGGCTAATTCTTTAAGCGAAGCTGCTTCAATTGTAAATATATATCCAGAGACATTAAGTAAACATTTAGATATTGAATTCTTAAATTTAGAAGAAGCATTTATAAAAATTAAAACCTATAAAGTAAGAAGAGTTCGTGTATTTTTTATAAATCAGGGCGCTCCGCTCTAAAGGAATTTTCGCGCCTCCGGCGACTAATAAACTCTTTTATAGTTAAAACATGTAAACTATATTTATAGTAAGGGGGCTGCTTCGCAGCGCTGCTTCGCAGCCGTAAAAAACAAATAAAAAACTAAAATCTTTAATAATATAAAAAGATCAATAAATTATATTTAGATTTGATTTTGGCTTTTTTTAAACGCGCTGCTTCGCAGCAAGGATTATACATATAATATATAATTTACAAATAAACATATTTATAAATTTTATTAATATTTATTAATAAATAACCTTCCTGACACTTAACACTTAGGGCTATGATCAATTTTAAGATCAGTTCTCTGGAGCTAGTATAAAGGAGGGATATATTTATTATTTATATACTAATACTAAATATATAAAATTAAGAATTGAGCAAGATTATAATCAAACAATTCTATACTTACATAAAAAAAGGTGAAAACGGTTAAGGGGCATACTCCCTAAGACCGTCGGCAGTTATAAATGTCGCTACAGACTGGTTCACCAAGGTTAGGCTGAAATGTCTGTCCAAATGTACAGTCGGATTCTATAATGAGTGCGATATCATAGGGAGGATGTATTTATCATAATCAACACTACGCACAGTGGATAGCCTTACCATAAAGGTAATAAACTCCTAAGTATTAATTTACTGTTAAGGTCAATACTCGTGTATTTAGTATACGTGTGACTTTAATATATGTTAATTAGAATTGGTCTATGTTAATACCTGTTTTAATAATAAGTTCTTTAGTTCATATATATTCTATATCGTACATGAGCAATGATCCTCACATACAGAGGTTTTTTAGTTATTTAAGTTTATTCACTTTTATGATGATTATCTTAGTAACTGCGAATAATTATTTATTAATGTTTGTAGGATGAGAGGGTGTAGGAGTTTGTTCATATCTTTTAGTGAGTTTCTGATTTACTAGAATTGCTGCAAATCAAAGTTCTCTTTCAGCCTTTTTAACTAATAGAGTAGGTGATTGTTTTTTAACTATAGGTATGTTTGCTATTTTATGGTGTTTAGGTAATTTAGATTATGCTACAGTTTTTTCATTAGCTCCTTATATTAATGAAAATCTGATCACTATTATAGGGATATGTTTATTAATAGGTGCAATGGCTAAAAGTTCTCAGGTAGGTCTTCACGTATGATTACCTATGGCCATGGAGGGTCCTACTCCTGTTTCTGCTTTAATACACGCGGCTACAATGGTTACTGCTGGTGTATATCTATTAATCCGTTCATCTCCTTTAATAGAATATAGTTCTACTGTATTATTATTATGTTTATGATTAGGAGCTATCACTACAGTATTCAGTTCTCTTATAGGATTATTCCAACAAGATATTAAAAAAGTTATTGCCTACTCTACTATGAGTCAATTAGGTATGATGGTTATAGCTATAGGTCTATCTTCTTATAATGTAGCTTTATTCCATTTAGTTAATCATGCTTTTTATAAAGGATTATTGTTTTTAGGGGCTGGTGCGGTAATTCATGCTGTAGCTGATAATCAAGATTTTAGAAAATACGGAGGGTTAATTTCATTTTTACCTTTAACATATTCTGTTATACTTATTGCTAGTCTTAGTTTAGTAGCCTTTCCTTTTATGACTGGATTTTATAGTAAAGATTTTATATTAGAGTCTGCTTTTGGTCAATATTACTTTAGTAGTATAGCTATATATGTTATAGCCGTAATAGGTGCTATATTCACTACTCTTTATTCAGTAAAGGTTCTTTATTTAACTTTCTTAACTAACCCTAATGGATCTAAAGCTTATTATAAACATGCTCATGAAGGTGATTTATTTTTAAGTTTACCTTTAGTAATATTAGCTATATTTTCAATATTCTTTGGTTATATAACTAAAGATATTTTTTTAGGTTTAGGTTCAAGTTTCTTTATAGATAATAGTATTTTTATTCATCCTGTACATGAAATAATGTTAGATACTGAATTTGCAGTACCTGTATTGTTTAAGTTATTACCTCTAATTTTCACTATTACATTTAGTATTTTAGCTCTTATTTTCTCTGAATTTTTACCTGAATCCTTAATTTATTTTAAATTTTCAAAATTAGGTTACAACATTTTCGGTTTCTTTAATCAAAGGTTTTTAGTAGAAATGATTTATAATAAGTATATTACTAATTTAGTATTAAGATTAGGAGGACAAACAACTAAAGTACTAGATAAAGGAAGTATTGAGTTATTGGGACCATGAGGTCTTGAGCTAGGATTAATAAAATTAAGTAAAAACATTTCATCATTAAGTACTGGTATAGTAACTACATATGCTTTATTTATTCTAATCGGTTTAATTACTTATATTTTAGTTTGCTACTTTACTCTGGGAAATTTTGATTTAGTGTTATTATTAGTATTAGGTGTTTTTTTTTCGTTTCGTAAATAACTACGATTATAATAAAAAGGATCAACCTTTTACACCTTACTTATAGTATATCCTATATTACTATATTAATTTATTTATTTAAGGGTAAAATTGGTGTTATTGACTAGTCAATAAAAAAGTTCAGGATTAGCTAATTATACTCTTTCAGATAATAATAGAATCATCTAATCAAATAGCGTCGAGGGCCTGCTGCGAAGCAAGCAGGGCTCTCTTTATAAAAAAATGTATTTTTTTTATTCGCGGCCCTGTGGCTAAACCCATAAATTAACATCTTAATTTTTTTATGTTAAACTGATATGTAGGTATAATATTATATAAATAAATTAGCTTAAAGGTAAAGCAGCCTTTACATACGGAAATTAGGCATCCATATCCTCTATTTAGTCTTTTATAAACCGTTTTATATTTAAAGAATTGTATATAATACATAATAGAGTACATAAATTTAATTAACTCTAATAATAAAAATTACACCTATAACTATATGAGAATATTAAAAAGTCATCCTTTCTTAAAATTAGCGAATTCATATCTTATTGATGCATCTCAACCCAGTAATATTAGCTATTTATGAAATTTTGGATCTTTATTAGCTGTTTGTTTAATAATACAAATTATAACTGGTGTTACATTAGCTATGCATGTGCGCTGTGGTAACAGCACAATGTCGTGTGAAAAATTCACATTCGTTCCTTCAATTGCGAATAGATCATCTGGATTAGGTAAAAGGGAAAGCCCAATACTAAACTTAGCATTCCAGCCAAAAGCGGAAAACTGCGACAAACCGATTCTCGCATTATCCGCAAGATCTTTCTCCTATGATGAGTCTCTTACTAGTCGAACAATAATAACCACTGTCCTCAAGCTATGGGAAGCACTCGTCGGAAACTGGTGACTTATACTCTTAGAAGTTTGTAATGCATGAACTTCTATAGAGGGAGAGTATACAGATTGTTCAAGAAGAACAAGCAAGGTTATGGGTATTGCATCTAAGGGAGAAGTACGAACATTGTCGTTGAACACAGGATTGCCTAAGGGAAGCAATTCCTATCGGCAACGGAACAACTATAGTACCTGATTGGGTCGAACCAGACCTAAATACGATTTGGGTAATGCCAAATGAAAGGAAAGAGTTGTAGCTTTGTTATTATTTAATAGGACCTACGTCTCCGGAGGGGATATGGAAGAAAAATCCAACGTAGTATCCTTACTAAATAAACTTGCTGTTAGATCGAAATCACACTCAAAACAAAAGATAGATCGTGAGCTGTACAGCCTTGTATATAACCCTGAGATGTTAATTTACGCATACGAGAATATAAAAAGTAAGCCTGGAAATATGACTCGAGGTGTTACTCCGGAAACTTTAGATGGAATCTCTAAAAGTAAAATAGAAATAATTTCTCAATCATTGAAAAACGAAAGTTTTGCTTTTAGCCCTTCTCGAATAATTCTGATTCCCAAAGCATCAGGGGGAACTAGACCTCTATCTATCGCATCACCAATGGATAAAATTATCCAAGAAGCGTTGAGACTAGTATTGGAGGCTATCTACGAACCCCTGTTTAAAGATTGCTCTCACGGTTTTAGACCTAACAAAGGATGTCATACTGCGTTGAAACAAGCTAGTCAAGAACTCCAACCGGTACAATGAGTCATAGAAGGTGATTTGGCTAAATTCTTTGATTCGATATCACATCAGAGACTCATGCAAATGATTGAGGATAAAATATCCGATAGAAGATTTACTAAATTAATCTGGAAAGCACTCAAAGTAGGTTATTTTGAATTTAGAACGTATAAAAACAATATTGCCGGAACCCCTCAAGGTTCCATTGTAAGTCCGATCCTAGCAAATATCTTCTTACATCAGTTGGATGAGTTCATATTATCTATCAAAGACAACTTTGATAAAGGTGATAGAGCGCCTCGAACGAAAATAAGTAGATATTTCGAATATCATATTCTGAAAGCTAGAAAAGACAACAATAAAAAACTAGTCCGTGAGTTGATCGCAAAGAGATCTAAAACCCCCTCAATCGAGTTCGGGTCAAACGATTTCAAGAGATTAACATATGTCAGATATGCTGACGACTGAATAGTTGGTATTAGAGGATCCAAAATAGAAGCTTTAGAAATTCTAAACAAAATAAAAGAGTTCTGTACCTCTATTGACCTGAACCTAAGTGAAACGAAAAATAAACTGACTCATATTAATACAGAATCAGTTTTGTTCCTAGGAACTCATATATCTAGATCTAATCACTTAAGTTTCAGTAGATTAGGGAAAACTAGAAGACTAAGACGTAATAAACTAGGAATCCGTCTCGAAGCCCCAATTAGTAGAATCAAAGATAAATTATCAGCAGCCAGTTTTATGAAAAAAGGAAAATCTGCTCCTAAATTCCTTTGATTACATCACGACCATGATCAAATTATCTTATTATACAACTCGGTTATGAGAGGTTTATTAAATTATTACAGCTTTGTGCATAATTATGGTAGACTGGCTAGCTACATCGAATATATTCTGAAACAATCTTGCGCCAAGTTACTTGCTACTAAATTCAGCTTAGGAACTATGGCCCAAGTATATAAGAAATTCGGTGGGAGGCTGACAGGTCCGAAAGGAAAAACACTATTCAAACCAAGTTATAGAATTACCCTTAAATTTCTCTCTAGTGCCTCTCCTATTGTGGGAGCTATGTACCAAGGAAAATCTACGGCGACATTAGATAACCTGAAATGTAGTGTTTGCGATTCAGACTACAGAGTGGAACTTCATCACATACGTGCAATGAAAGACCTAAATCCTAAGCTTTCATACTTAGATAGGCAGATGGTAAGGATTAATCGTAAAAGAATTCCCCTTTGTAGACGTTCCCATATGTTAAACCACAGAAATCACGAAACAACTTTTGACAGGTAGCAGGTTTAGAGATCTATAGCAAGCATTAATGAAGTGGAGAGCCGTATGAGGGGAAACTTTCACGTACGGTTCGGGAAAGGGGTAAATTTTTTTTGGTGCTACACGCACATTTGTTTTTTTTTAATCTAGTTCACTTAAAACGAAAAGTATTAGTTTTACCTGAATCTTTATCAGATGAAGATTTAGAAGAGTTAATAAAAGAACTTCTAAAACTTTTGGGGGGTTCTATTTCGGGAGATCTGTATGGATATATAGTTAATTCAGTTGGTCTTTCTTTACCTGAATCTATATCAGATGAAGATTTAGAAGAGTTAATAAAAGAACTTATAAAACTTTTGGGGGGTTCTATTTCGGGAGATCTGTATGGATATATACTATGAATTCTATTGGGATTAGGGGGTTATTTGCTAATTAGAAGACGATGTAACCCTCAAAGTCAAATTATTTTAGTGCCTGTTGTGATACAAACTGCTATAAATCCGGTTACTGGTATAATGATGTATACAATAGGTATTATAGACCTGTGTGATCCTGATATGAATTTATTCATGAATATTTTGTCATATATACCTATACATAGTGGATTATTACCTATGCAGATAACTCGGGGTGGGCAAGAAGGACCTATTCGATGTTTTTATAATCCTGAGATTCAGATGACATATGGGGAGATTATTTCCTACATGGAACCTGGACCTTTATATCTTGATGGGGATCGTGGTATGTTTATACCATGATCAGTAAGAGTATGACCTGCTATTATAGTTATAGCTAGATTAAGTAATATTTCTCTGTTAACAGGTTATCCCGGATATAGAAGCCCTATAACCAATTGAACGACTAGAATTAATAATGGGCATATTACTTTCTTGGTACCTATAAAAGGTAAATTCCGAAAACTAGGTCCTTATTCTGTATATTAGGCGGGCTTCACAAAAAAAAAAAAACAAATATGGACAAATTACTCTAGTTCACTACAGTCCTACTGTTACAGAAGCCTTCCATTCTATAGAGCATATTATGAGAGATGTAAATAACGGATGATTAGTTCGTTACTTACATAGTAATACAGCTTCAGCTTTCTTTTTTTTAGTATACTTACATATAGGTAGAGGTATTTATTACGGATCTTACAGATCTCCAAGAACATTAGTTTGAGCTATAGGTACAGTGATACTTATAGCTATGATGGCTACAGCTTTTCTGGGTTATCAACATAGCCCAAAATGATTTAATATAAAGTTATATAAAAGTTTAAAAATTCATAATTCAATTTATTTAAATTTAGCCCTTCGGCCTAGGACCTGGCTCTTATGTCTGGGCTGGAAGGTGAGAAATTACAGTTCAGTGTCTGATATACCTGCCAGTTCAGAGGACTTAAATATTGTAATTAAAGAATTACAATTAAATCCTATTTATGTTTTTGAAAATCTAGAATTAGAAACTACTAGACAGAATATTTTAAAAGGAACTTCAGGTTTAAGTGGTATATATTTGATAATTAATAAAATCACAGGAGATTATTATATAGGTTCTGCTTCAACAAATAGATTTTATGCTAGATTTAGTAATCATCTAATTTATTTTAGAGGAAGTAAAATAGTTAAAGCTGCAGTAAAAAAGTATGGATTAGAAAATTTCGCTTTTCTAATCTTAGAATTATATCCTAATATTGTAACTAAAGAAAATAATAAAGAATTATTAGATTTAGAAGATAGATATTTGAAGTCTTTATTACCTAATTATAATATTTTAACTGAAGCAGGATCAAGTTTTGGATATAAACATACAGAAATTAGTCGTATTAAATTGAGAGAAATTTATAGTGATGAAAGACGAAATAAGATAGGTAGTTTAAATAAAGGTCGAAAACTTTCTCCTGAAACTATAGAGAAAATGAGAGAAAAAGCCGCGCGCCGCGTCAGCGGTGCAAGGCACCTTGGCGCTTTAAATAAAGCTCCTATGTCTAATGAAACTAAATTAAAATGTATATCACATACGAGACCTGTTATTCTATATAATTTAAAAGGTACTGTTTATGGTCAATTTTTTACAATAATCGAAGCAGCTAAAGCTATTAATTGTAACGAAAAAACCATTAGAAGAGCTTTAACTACAGAAAAGAAATTAGTCAAGAGACAATGGATAGTAAAAGATTACTCTAAATAACAGGATCCTTTGCAAACATTAACTTAAAAAACTTTATATTAAATTATAGTCTCACAATTAACAATCTTTTTGCAATTTTTATAGAGAAAAAAAGATTAAAGTGATATAGCCCGACGGGGTTATAGAATAGTATTATATATTATTTGGCGATGCTAGTGAAAACGATCAAAGAAGTGAATAAACTTTAAGATCGTCGGTTATATAAATGATCGCGACAGACTGGGTCACTAGTGGGTGGCTGAAATGCTGCTTAATGTACAGTCGGAGCTTTTAGTTAAATAAATCTAACTAATAGAATATTCGAATTCAAAGGTATTCTAGCTTATCTTTTATAGATAAGTAAGTTTGTATGTTTTACCTTACGGTCAAATGTCTTTATGAGGTTTCTAGAGAGCCTCAAATGTATAGCTAATAAAAAAAAATAAATTATTTTCGTGCTACCTTTATTTTTTTTATATATAAAAAAAATTTAGGAGGTTATTAAGCGCTAGATTTTAATTATATTGAATTAATTATTTTAACCTAAGTGATCTTAGTTCACTTAATAAAGTTTCCATTATGCAGCGAAATAAGTCAAAACTTAATAAAGTTCAATCTGTGCTGCGCAAGCGTGCGACCATTATATCCTACCCTTTATTCATTCTAGTTATAACCTGTATTTCTATTTTATTATTCCATCTCCACATCTATAAAGGCTGCTGGTCGACGTATTGCCATATAAACCATCCTATTCTCGATCCATCTTCCATGATTTACATTACTCTAATCGAATAAAGCCTCCGATATTTTAAACTTATATGGGTTGAATGCCTTGTGGATTATTCGGGGTGACATTAGGGATCAGAGGAAAATCCATATCTCCTTGGTAGATAGAAGGTTGCAAAAGGGATCTGCAACCCCACAAATGCTGAATGTCGGGGTTATCATTATTGCGGCCATGATAAGTTTCGAAGTATATTTCCCAAAAGGAAATCTAGATGCCTGCTACCTTCACAAGATATCTGGCGGGATAGTCCTCGTTTAATGAAGGGGCGACCGATTGGACAAGGCCGGCCTGATAGGTACGATGTCCGCCTCGTTTCTTTAGTTCGATATTCAACCAAGAAATCAGGTCGAGAGGCTTGAATATAGGGTCGATGGCTTCCACCGTAAACCTAGAATTTCAATTTGACTAACTATCTGATTATTTACCGCTGCTTCGCAGCACAAAAACCCTACATATTTAAAATCTTTCTTGCCTCTCTCCTTATCTATACTTCACTTCATTCGTTGAATCCTTCCTCCCTCCTTATACTTATCACGGATTGGTTGAGTCCTCTCTCTATGTCGAACAAGTCGTAAATGTATTAGGTGTTCATCCTGTTTGAATATTTCGAACCCTGCTTTCTGCAATACACCAAGCGAAGCTTTGTTGAAGGGTTCGACATCAGCCGTAAGGAGTTCCACCGCATAACGTGGAGATGCAAATCTTTGAAGGTCTTCCCATACTATTTCAGAAGGATCCATTCGGGGGTGTGCTGTATGAACACGAGGAAGACTCCACCAAAAAGAGGTAAAAGTTTTTACCGCTTCGGTCGCGTATCCTTGACCCCAATACTCTTTTTTGAGCATGTAACTGATGGATGGCCATGAAGTATTTTCCGGATAGACAGGACTATTGCCTAGTAGATACATCCTTCCGATATAGTCATCTTCTTGGCCATCAGGTTTCTTGGTGAAGATTCCGTAGTATAACCCGGGTTTCCAAGGTGTGAGGAATTGACTGAAATCTCTCAAAGTATTATTCAAATCTGTTGAATAATATTCATCTCGATTTCGCAGACCTAGAACACTGGGTTCAGGTTGGGATTCCAGGGTAAAATAGTTCAATAAATCCTTGTGAACATAAGTACGAATAATTAAACGCTCTGAAATTAGAGGTTTAGAATATACGCTGGGTGCCAGAAGAGGTTGGGTAGTATTAATGTGGATAAGGGTAGGTTGTGCTGAAGTGGATGGATTGACTGAAGCGGGTTGATTTTCCATAGAAGAAGGATTGACTGATGGAGGTGGATTCTCCATGGTGGTAAGGTTGACCGAAGAAGCGGGAGAGTTGGTTGTAGTAGCCATTCTGATAGTGTTGTATCAAGTGAATTATTATAATATCAATAAAGGTAGATAATCAATAATTGTTGTAGACAAGAGAAAATAAAAGGAATGAAGCCTATATTTATACTTGTTTGTCTTCAAGCAAAGTTGGATAATTTTTTAGATTAATAAGCGTCAAGGGCCTTGGCCCGCAGACGCGGCCCGCGGCTAGAGTGTAGGATCGATGTTTTTTTTGATTCTATTTTTTTCTTTGAATGATTTCTATTTGTCATAATGAGTCATAAATCCCGTACATGATTGGGTTATTGATTAAGATAACGTAAGATTTAGCTCATATGATCAGCTTAGATTTCTTGGTATTGGTTCTAGATTTCTCCATGATTACTTTTTATGATATGATTGGTTACATAGTAGAAAGATCGACCGTATCACTTGACCATCTGTGCAGATCATTTCTCTAAACTACTTGATGATAAACCTAGCCTCCGGCTTGCGAAGCAGGCGAAGGCCAGCTCCGCTAGATGAAGGAGAGATGATCAAAGTATGACACAATAGATAAGAAAACTGAAAGTTGATTGGTTATGAGTCATGTTTTAAGAGTGAGTCATTCGTCATGTGAGAATTAATCGCTTACGCGTAAGCGGCGAAGTTATTATCAAGATTTTTGATAGGTTATCCTTATTTTAGATATCAGTATTTATGCAGGAGATATATAAGAAAACCGATTTTTTGAAGATCTAACCCCAATCTAGATAAGATTAACCTAAGTTATGACGATCTTTAAATCATAGTGGATCCTATTGAACCTTAGATTTCACTTTGATTTAGCCAAGATCGAGCAGGCTTATTCACGGTACCAGATAACTAAAAATGAAACCATAGATAAGGATATAAGAGATAGGATTGGCCAGAAGATAGAGGGTTCAGATAACGTGTTGTTACGTGATTGGTCACAAGAATAGGGGTGGGTTAGACGATATTGTAAAAAACATGGTCTAATTCCTTCTTCCTTGCGTGAAGGGACCTCTTCACATGGGAGGTCAGCCATTCTCAAAAGGCGGCCAAATTCGAAAGATCTCCTTCTAAAGTTGCAGGAGGTGGTTAGAGAATATATAGAAGACTCGGATGATTACGGTGTGGAAGTAAGTGGAGTCTATTCTTCCTGGAAGGAGTCCAAGATGCAAGACTTGATGAAGGAAAAGGAAGAAAAGGTTGTAGAGTTCAGCCTTGATTTCAAATTTATTAGTTATATATAGTTGTGTAATATAGTAGTCTTTAGACTACTATGTAGAGAGGCAATATTTACTTAAAACTCTCTAAATAAAATTATGCAGCAACATTTGTGAAAACGGTCAAATATATTTGTTTAGTATAAAGACCGTCGGTAGAGTAAAATATCGCTACAGACTGGTTCACAGGTGGGTGTCTGAAATGATGCTTAATGTACAGTCGGAATCTTTTTTCATAATTTTATTGAAACACAAGGCTTTTTACTGTATTCTATTACAATAATTTTGATTAGGATTAGTTTAAAGTACAGGGTTTACTTTTGGTTTAAACATTAAAGCTTCTAAATTTTTATTTATTTATGCGCAAGCGAGCGCGAGCTCTTATTGTTTTTATAAATAAAGGGCTAAACTAAGTAAATTAAAGATTTGGCTACTGTTATTACAAATCTTATTAGTGCTATTCCATGAATTGGACAAGATATAGTTGAGTTCATTTGAGGTGGTTTTAAACACTTAGAACCATATCACGGTGACGTGGTATTAAAAATCCTGCTTAATGCTGGAATATCCCCTATAATAGTAGTTACATACGTTTTACTTTTAATTTTTTTAACTGTTTACGTGAAAATTGTAACAGCACGGGGACAATCAGCAGGGGTTAGAAGTCTTTCGACTTTCGAAGCCTCTCAGAGACTAAACGCAGGAGGTCTAGAATATGCATACATAGTAGGTTTATTTGAAGGTGGTGGTTATTTTACTATAACTAAAAAAGGTATTTATTTATTATATGAAGTAGGGATTGAATTATCTAAAAAAGATGTTCAATTAATATATAAAATAAAAAGTTTATTAGGAGTAGGAGAGATTAGCTTTAGAAAAAGAGGAGAAATAGAAATGGTTTCATTAAGAATAAGAAATAAAAACCATTTAAAAGAATTTATTTTACCTATTTTTGATAAATATCCCATGTTTTCTAATAAACAATATGATTATTTAAGATTTAGATATTGTTTAACTTCTAATATTATTAAATATGAAGATTTACCTTCTTATACTAGAGGTACAGAATCTTTGAATGATATTCAATCTATAATAAATGCTCCTTACTTTTCATCTTGATTAATAGGATTTATAGAAGCTGAAGGTTGTTTTAGTGTATATAAACTAAAAAAAGATGAAGATTATTTAGTAGCTAGCTTTGATGTTTGTCAAAAAGATGCTGAAATTTTATTATCAGCTATAGCTAGATATCTTTCTTTTACTACTGCTATCCATTGTGATAAGTTTAATTGTTATAAATTAAAAGTAACAGGTGTTAGATCGATAGAGAATGTTATAAAATTTATTCAATCTGCACCTATTAAATTACTAGGTAACAAAAAATTACAATATTTATTGTGGTTAAAAGAATTAAGAACAATAGATAGATATAATAAAAAAATCCTAATACCTTCAAATTACTAATTATGTATTTATATTTTAGATCAAGATATAGTCCGATCAATAAAGAAATTTATTGCGAATAGTGAGAATAATTAATTAAAATTATGGAGACTATCAACACATATGTAGTGTTAATAATGCTACTTTAAATAGATTTTTCGCATTGCATTTTGTATTACCTTTTGTACTAGCTGCTTTAGTTTTAATGCATTTAATAGCACTTCACGATACAGCAGGATCAAGTAATCCTTTAGGTGTATCAGGTAATTATGATAGATTAACTTTTGCTCCTTATTTCTTATTTAAAGATTTAATAACTATATTTATATTTATATTTGTATTAAGTTTATTTGTATTCTTTATGCCTAATGTGTTAGGAGATAGTGAAAATTATATAATTAGAGTAGCTAGTTATTGTCAGAATGAACTTCTGGCTACTAGAAACCATCAAATTGCGGGAAAGTCCTAAAGCAATTTCAACCAAACAAAAGTGGTAACACAATTTGTGGCACAGGTAACGACTCGTGGTATGGTAAAATCGAAATTGATTATCTCCGTTTTTAGTTCATGAACTAAAAATATACAGGTAAATGGATAATCCGCAGCCAAGCACCGACTATTCTTATTATAAAAACCCAAAAGAACAAAGGTGTGCAGTTCATCGACTAAATGTTGGTTGGCGCAAGCTTAAGATATAGTCAAGCCCCTTTCGAGAGAATGCAGGATCATATATTATATGATTTCGTTAAATGGATAGGTAATACCTATTTAGGGAGAAAATATTAGTCAAATTTATCTGTAGTTTAGTTGCTTTCTATACTTATTTTAAGACTGAAAGTAATATATCCTCTACAGGTCAAAGGAGTTCTCCCCTGTCAAGTAAGATTGTCCAAATTTCCGCTAAAGGTAAATTAAGGGGTAAAGAAATGACTCTTGATGAAGTTAAAAGTTTATTTATAAATATACAAAATTCAGATCCTTCGAGTGGAGGGACTGATAAAGAATTCTGTTTACTTGCCAATGGTTTCTGGCAAGCAGAAGGGTATATTGGCGGTATATTTAGATCTGAGTTGAATTTTTATCCTTTATGTACGGCGACTCAGCTATTTTCTGAAGAAAGTGCCAAATTTTTTATTAGATTAAACAAAGCTTTATGTAATAAAGGAACTTTTAGTATAACTTTAAATAGCTTTGGTAAGTTTGTTATCGCTTATAGATTATCTGGTTGAGATACTTTCTTTACTATCTTTGTTCCTTATTTTCACATGCTATATGGTGAAAAATATCATGCTATTTTAAAACTAAAAAAAATTTATGAATTAAAAAATCATCTTAAACAACATAGTTCAGATGATAGAACTAAAGTTCTCTTAGTAAGTCTAGTTTATTCTTTAACTGCCCATTCTCCTCGTTATAAAATAAGTTTAGAGGAAAAATTAATTTCTTTAAATTTAGGTATAGACTTATTGAAAAAATTGCCTAAAGTATTATATAAAGAAAATGAGATAAAACCATCTTTCTTATTTATATTAGGGTTCTTTTTAGGGGATGGTACTTTACACTTGAAACTGGAATGAAAAGAGAAAAATAGTACTGTTGTTATTGTTCCTCTATTTAATATAATACAATCTAATGTAGAATCAAATAAATATATAATGGAAACAATAACTAGTTGTTTAAATGATCTTAATATAAAAGCTAATTTAGATAAAGGAGCTAACACTTACACTATTACAGTTAAAGGAATGGATAACGTATTTAAATCTCTATTTCCTTGATTGAAAAAATATGCACACTTCTTATATGGTAAAAGTGATAGCTTTAATTTATTAATATGAGTAGAGAAGTTAATTAGATCAGGAGGTCATCACACTTATTTTGGTTTAAAAGCACTAATAAATAAAATATATGATAGTACTAATGAACGTTTTACAAGTAAAGAAGTTTGAATGAGTCGCCTTGAAGATTGATTAAAAGTAGTTTCTGAACGTAGAGAGTGAGGAGAATACTATATTTCTCCTATATACACTTCTAATAAACAAATTAGAGGTTGACAAGTACGTTTCCCTTCTACTTTAAAGCTACCTAAGTCTAATAAAGCGTTTATGTCTTCAACATGTGGTGGTCAAGACAAAGCTTTAGCAACTGCTGTACAATATAGAGATAAAATTCTATCAGATTGAATTAACTTTTTAAGGTAATTGTTTAATACATATTACCTTACTTTCGAATTTTGCTTGTTAGCCGCGCGCCTCCGAAGGAGCCAGCGGTGCAAGGTACCTCGGCGCTATTTAGATGAAATTCAGAACAAATTTGGCTAACCAATCTGGGCAAACCCTATGCAAACTCCTCCTGCTATAGTACCCGAATGATATTTATTACCTTTTTATGCTATATTAAGATCTATACCTAATAAATTATTAGGAGTTATCGCAATGTTTAGTGCAATTTTAGTCATTATGTTACTGCCTGTTGCCGATCTAGGAAGATCAAAGGGTCTTCAATTCAGACCTTTGAATAAAATAGCCTTTTATATTTTTGTAGCGAATTTCTTAGTATTAATGCAATTAGGTGCTAAACACGTTGAATCACCATTTATAGAATTTGGGCAAATAAGTACAGTTTTATATTTTGCACATTTTATTTTCATAGTACCTGCATTAAGTATCATAGAAAATACTTTAATAGATTTATCTCTTTCAGACTTAGATTCTCCATCAAATAAAAACTTAGGATCTACTCCTATTTTAAGATCTAATCTAAGTAAACAAATTTTTAATTTCTTTACACTTCTTTTAATTTGAATTTTTATTATTCTTTCTTTTTTGATTTCTGTAGCTTTTGCGTCAGAACCTGATAATAACGAAAATCCTGTAGAAAATGGTCACCAAGAAGATAATAACTCTAACCAAGATAATAACTCTAACCAAGATAATAACTCTAACCAAGATAATAACTCTGACCAAGATAATAACTCTAATCAAGATAGTGATGCAGATCGTAGAAGCAGTATAAGTATGTCAGATGATCTTTGATCAGGAGATCCACAAGAATTAAAAACTGAAACTATAGAAAACTTCATAGAAAATATAGAGGATCTTATAACTGATTTAGATGACGACAAGGACATAGAAAACTGGGAGGGGCGTAAATCCCAATTAGAAGCGGAATTATCTAGAAGAAATAATAATTAATATCTTTTTTATCCCTTCCTCTTATTTTCTTGTTTTTGCTTATTATTAATTAATTTTTTTTTTATAAAAAATTAATTAATAAATATTATGATGTAGTTGGTCTACACTTGTACTACAATTATTAAGTTTGAGGTTCAATTCTTCCATAATATTGTAAAATTATCTGGTTTATATTTAAAGGTAAATCCTATGCAAACACCTCCTTCCTGCGGGCTGCGGACTGCGGACTGCGGACTGCGGAGGGAGTTCTATAATGATATATTTATCTTTCTACGCTATTTTAAGATCTATACCTAATAAATTATTAGGAGTTATCGCAATGTTTAGTGCAATTTTAGCTAGAATGTTGTTACCTATTACTGATTTAGGTAGATCTAAAGGTTTACAATTTAGACCTTTAAGTAAAATAGCTTTCTATATTTTTGTAGCGAAATTTTTAGTATTAATGCAATTAGGTGCTAAACACGTTGAATCACCATTTATAGAATTTGGGCAAATAAGTACAGTTTTATATTTTGCACATTTTATCTTTATTGTTCCTTTTGTAAGTTTAATAGAAAGTACTTTAGTTGATTTATCTCGGCTCCGCCGGTCCCAGGCGCCGCAGGCGCCGCCCGGGACTTTAAAAAATAAACCTGGGACCTCTTAAACATTTATTGAGTTGTTGAATGCTTTTTTCTTCTTTTATTTCTTCTCGGCTCCGCCGGTCCCAGGCGCCGCAGGCGCCGCCCGGGACTCCTAAATTTTTTCATTATTTACGTTTAATTTTAATATTGATTTGTTGTTTAAGTTCATCTTTAAGAGGTTGTAATATAGTGTTATGTGGTATAGCACCAGTATGATCTCTGGAGCTGTTTTCTGATCAAGGTTTATAGATGTAATTGACGAAATAGGGTTAAAAATTTTTTTATTATTATCTTTCTTTAGATAATACTTCGCTTTTACCCCCTTTTGGTTACTTTAAATAATACTATGTTAAGCGATATTTATGCTCATAACCCTCAAGAACTAAAAAATATAATCAATGTATATAACGAGCAAATGTCATTAGCAATCCAGGATTCTAATAATACATTAAATAGCATTGTTAGCAGTGTCGTTGAAAGGGCACAGAGTGAACTAAATATAGATTTATTAGAAAAACAAAGTAAACAAGAATGGTTAAAGGTTTTTATTGAAAATAATCTCCTAGGATTAGTAATGGAGATAGATATGTTATATATTTAGCCCTTCGTCCGCTTAAGGGCGTACTGGGTGGCGGAGTCTATTAAATATTTAAAATTCCCTATATTGCAGAAGAAAATCGTCATAAGAGTTTTCAACATGGCTTAATTGAATTTAAAATAGTTGATTCAAAGTTAGATTACATAGTTTCTAGTAGAGATCTTTACCGTCCTGCTATAATTAAGGGTATAGAGAGAACACCTGAATCTATTATAGGTTCACAAGGGAAGAAATTTAAAGGTGCTTTTAGCTTAGAAAGAGAGTTTGATAGATTAAATCAAATTGAACCCTATGTTTTTAATTAATATAGATAAATATACTTTAATAAGTAAAGGACGCACGCACGCACGCACGCACGCTGCTTCGCAGCAGCAGCTGCAGCAGCAGCAGCTGTATATATTGTTTTTTTTTACTTTCTTATATAATATAAAGATTATGATTGTAGTTGGTCTACACTTATATAAAAATAAAATAAAATTAAGTATGAGGTTCAATTCCTTTATAATCTTAGTGAAAGAAGGAGGTAAAGGCTATATTTTTTTGAGTATAGCCATTCTATCTAATAATCAGGTATAAAAACTAATAATATGTATTAAGGGTTGTTTAAATAAATTCAATCTGGTTTTTTATTAACTAACTCTAAATTTTAGATTATTACCTGATAAATTCTACCTTTTATTGCGTAAGACAAAATCCTAGATATATTATTCAATCAGGAGTAATAGGAGATGCTTAATCACAAAATATCCTGAAGTATATTATTTTCTATCTATTCTGTTTTAAGTTAAAAAAATATTTATATAGAACCTAAAAAGTTTTTAGTGAGAAAATGAATAATAATAAAAAAAGCGTCAAGGGCCTTGGCCCGCAGACGCGGCCCGCGGCTAGGGATTATGATGTAGTTGGTCTACACTTTGATTGCAGATCTTAAGTCTGAGGTTCAATTCCTCCATAATTCTATAAAATATTCGTACAAATTTATTTTATTTTAATAAACTTTACGAATATTTTATTCTAAAAAACTCCTACTCGTACGTATTTATTAGAGATGAGGAATACTTATGTTTATAATTATCATTAAGGATCTCGAAGATAGAAAGATAAAAATTATTGCAAGAAAATTAAAATCTTCTATAAGTCTATGGTTTGAACGTTGGTTTTTATCAACTAATGCTAAAGATATAGGAACACTCTATTTAATGTTTGCACTATTTTCAGGGTTATTAGGAACAGCTTTTTCTGTTCTTATTAGAATGGAGCTTAGCGGTCCTGGTGTACAATATATTGCAGATAATCAATTATATAATAGTATCATAACAGCTCATGCTATATTAATGATATTCTTTATGGTCGAAAAAATAAAATTTATTATTTTTAATTTTAAATTAGAACCATCTTTAGAGATGGTAAATAAAGATAAAAATGATTTTTTAATAGGTAATGATAATAATAATAACGATTATAACAAAAACTCTAAAGATCCTAAATATAAGTATGTTAAGATTTTAGTAAATGATCCTTTTAATAATAGAGATATTATATTAAAAGTTACTAAAAAGCAAAAAGGTCTCTATATATGAGAAAGTGAAGATGGTAAACATATTTATGTAGGTCATTCTATTAATTTGTATAATAGAATAAATTCTTATTTTATGCCCTCTATACTTAAAACTAAAGCACGTAGAGTTCTACGTTATTTAAATAAGTATGGTTTTAGTAATATTAAGTTAACTATTTATATTCTGGATGATAAATCTAGTTTAGAACAAGTAGTAGCGTTAGAACAACAATTTATTGATAGTTTGAAACCAAACCTTAATGTAGATTTAGTTGCTAGTAGTTCAGGATATCATACGCCTATGAGTCAAGAAATACGTAATAGACTTCGTAAACAAAGGGGTACACCTGTCTACGTCTACACGGCTGAGGATTTTACTTTATTATTTATATTTGAATCAAAACAATATATGTTTGATTCAATAAATATTCATCATACTTCTTTAAATGATTGTCTAAATTTAGGTACCTTATACCTAGACACTTTCTTCTTTTCTTTAGATTTAATAGAGGAATCAACTAAAACTAACCTACTTAGTTTAGATCTGATTAAGAGTTTAGTTAAGGATAAACGAGATGTATATAATATTAAGCATCCTGCAGCCAAAGCTATTTTAGCTGAGTTTAAAGATGATTCTAGTAAAAATCTAGTATTTAATTCTCTAAACAGTTTAGCTAACCACCTAAAAGGTGATCGTCAAGTTATTAGAGGATACTTAAAAGGTAATAAATCAAGTTATTATCGAGGTAAATGAAAATTTTCATACCCAAATTAAAAATAAAAAAATAAAAAAGGCATGGCCGGGTAAGGTAGAAATATCTTACTTTCTTTTCACTGTATGCTGGAATACCTTGAGAGCTTTTGGAACTAGTACTGCAGACTTTATTTTAGTGTAAAAGCGGCAGAATACAGTTACATTTCAAAAGATTAGGCAATCAGCAGGAAACCAAAAATAAAAGGGCTCAGTGTAGCACGTTAAACACTTTTATTTAGTAGATTCCTCAGAGACTACACGTGAAATACCTTAGTAAATTCGCTCAATATAATGAAAATTAAAAATAAATTTAAAGGTAAAGATATAGTCCAAACATTAATGAAAATTAATGATAATAGCATGCCAGCTTTAATAGGTGGTTTTGGTAATTTCTTATTACCATTATTAGTAGGTGGTCCTGATATGGCTTTCCCTAGGTTAAATAACATAAGTTATTGGTTACTAATACCTAGTTTACTATTATTAGTTTTTTCTGCCGTTATAGAAGGTGGAGCTGGTACAGGATGAACTATATACCCTGCCAAGTGATTTAGGGAATCACTTATGTGGGGAAAGCTGCCAAACTCCGGGGAAGCCCTAAAACTTTTGGTACCAAACCTGGAATGAAAATTCGGAGGTGGAAAAAGTAATGATTTTTATAAGGTAACAAGTCAAAAGATGAGTGAAAACGAAATGGGTGATCGCGGATCTAAGTCAGTAATATGTAAAAGTATTACTGTAAAAGAGCAACGAGTAGACGGTAGCTACATAGATTCTAATTTGAAGCCGCAAAATACTTTAATTAAGAATTCTATGTTAAGGTGTACTCTAACGGGCTTCGAAAGAAGTTATCGAGTCAAAGCCCTTTCTAGTATAACAAATAAACGGTTTTATTCTTCTAAAGAGGCAAATTATAATTTAAATCCTTGAGCAGTAGTAGGGTTTAGTGACGCTGAGAGTTCATTTATGGTTAGAGTTAGAAAAAATTCAAAGTACAAAACAGGATGACTTGTAGTGGCTCTATTTTCTGTGACTCTCGATAAAAAAGATTTATTTTTATTAGAGTCTCTTAAAGCTTTTTTTGGAGGGTTAGGTAGTATAAAAAAGAGTGGTGATAGTACTTTTAGTTATAGAATAGAATCATCTGAACAAATTATAAAAATAATTTTACCTTTTTTTGATAAATATTGTTTAATTACTGAAAAACTAGGGGATTATCTCCTATTTAAAAAAGTTCTAGAATTAATGAGTACTAAAGAACATTTGACACAAGGAGGATTAGAAAAAATAGTATCCCTGAAAGCTTCTATGAATAAAGGTCTATCCGAGGAATTACAAGCCGCTTTCCCACAATGTGTTCCTATACTTAGACCCGTGATTAATAATAAATTAATCCCAGATCCTGAATGATTAGCAGGATTTGTTTCTGGAGATGGGAGTTTTAAATCTATTTTAAAAAAATCTGAATCAGTTAAAGTAGGATTTCAATCTATTTTAGTATTTCAAATAACTCAGCATGCTCGAGATGAAAAACTTATGGAAAGTTTAATTTCTTATTTAGGATGTGGTTTTATTGAAAAAGATTCTAGAGGTCCTTGATTATACTATACCGTAACTAATTTTTCACATATTCAAGGTAAAATCATACCTTTTTTCCATCAATATAAAATAAGAGGTTCTAAATATTTAGACTATATGGATTGATGTAAAATTGCATTATTAATGCAGAATAAAAACCATTTAACTCCTGAAGGGTTAAATGAAATTATTGCTTTAAAAGCAGGTATGAATAAAGGAAGACAACCTTCTTCTTTTGATTCCACTGCCTACTCTCTGAATACAGAAGATGATTAATTAAATTTTGCTTTGATGATCTTAATTATTTTATCTTTAATTTGTTTTCAAGAATAACCGTTTATTATTATGCTTGATAAATTTGATAGCCGTGCCTTTATCAGGAGTACAAAGTCATAGTGGACCTAGTGTAGATTTAGCTATATTTGCTTTACACTTATCAGGTGTAAGCTCTTTACTTGGAGCTATAAATTTCGGCTTGCGCTTACAATTATTAGTTATATTTATATTATGTTATATTTACTTTATTTACATTATAACCTTCTTATGAACAGATGAGAAAAGTTTTACATTGTTAGTTAAATCTAACGATTATTGCACAGGGAAAGATTATTGTGATGAATTGGAGAAAGAGGAGGAATCCACTTTACAAAAAAATGATGAAGAGGAATTAAATAGTGGTATCGGTAATGATGATAATGAAGAAAATCCCGAGCTTGCGCCCGAACCTGAAGAAGACCCTGAAGAACCTAAGAGCAATTCTAATAAAAAGCAGGATTGAGGTCTTATTTTAGGAAGGAAAGGTAAAAACGTGTTTGTCCATCAATTAGCTAATGCTCATGTAAATAGTCGTAAACCTGTAACTTTAAAAGTATTAAATGAAGTATTAGCATATTCTAATATTTTAGTTAGTGAAGATACTTTAAATTCCTTATTAACTATACCTAAATTAGTCTTTTCGGATTTACATAAACAAAAAACCTTAGATTTAATTTATGAGAAATTGGGTTTACCTCATAGTAAGGTTCAAACACAGGGTGTTTATATATTTACTTGTTTAACTACAGGTCAAAAATATGTAGGTTCATCTTCACAATTATCTTTTAGATTAAAAGGTTATTTAAATCAAGCTCATAAAAATACTGGAAAATTAATTCCCCTAATAAAAGAAATAGGTTTATCCAAATTTAAATTAGAAGTAATAAGTTTACCTTATTACTCTGAGTTCAGACCAGAAATAGTATTAGAGCAATACTATTTACTAGATCCTTCTTTTAGTTTAAATACGGTAAGAGTCGCAAATAATCCTAGCGGGTCTAATTCTAAAGCTTTATATTTTTATAACCGAGATAAATCTATACTTTTTTTTTCCACTACACAACAAAAAGATTTTATATCTAAACTTAATATAAGTCATTTTACATTTACTAAACACCTTACAAAAGGTACTTATTACTTAGGTAAATATTTATTCTTAAGAGAAAGGATTTCTACTGCTAAGTCATCTGACATGACTTTAGCTGAAATAGCTTTAATGTTAAAAAGAGATAGAGTAATATTTAATAGAGAAAAACCTGTTAATGGTTCAAGTAAAGCCATTTTATTAATAGATGTACTAAGTAAGGAAGAACTTTTATTTGAAAGTTTAGGACAATGTATTAATTTCTTAAAAAGTAAAGGATTTTCTGCTTCTCAAAAGACATTAGTAATACGTTTAAATACAGATCTATCTTATAAAGGTTATATTTGTAAAACTGTAAATAATAAATAAATATTAATTAGCTACAAAGAAATGAGATTTATATAAAATTAAAACTGTATGCTGGGAACTCCTAAAGTCTTAAGTACTTTTAATAGTGAAAATCTTAATGAATGTAACAATGGACAATCAGCAGGAAACCAAAGTAATAGGGTAATTACCTTTATTACGAGTAGGGTCCTCAGAGACTATACGTTTTACACCAAACCGAGCTTTCGATTTGCTGAAGAGATAGTCCACAAATGTAAGAAATTACATTATTTAGTGTCATAACTACAATAGTAAATATGAGAACTCCTGGTATAAAATTACATAAATTAGCTTTATTTGGATGAGCTGTAGTTATTACAGCTGTATTGTTATTATTATCTTTACCTGTGTTAGCCGGTAAACATATTCTGCCGGCCTTAAATTTGTCAAATTGCTGGGAAAGGTTATATTGATTAACTAGATCAGCAGGTAATATACAAAGTCTTATCTATTGTATACTCTTCAGAGACTATGAGGCAAAATTTATGTGCTATAAAAATTATTATTCTACTATATCTAAAAATTTAAATAACCAGGAAAATTACAATTTAAAACTGAGTTCTTATTTAGCTGGTTTAATAGAAGGAGATGGTACTATTTTCGTACCTAAATTAGTCCCGGGCGGCGCCTGCGGCGCCCGGGACCGGCGGAGCCGAGAAAGATCTTTAACAGGTAAATTAAATTATGCTGCAATACAATTAATATTTGAATCTAGAGATTTAGCTTTAGCTTTGCTTATTAAAAAAACTTTAGGTTATGGATATATAGTTAAGAAAAATTTGGTTAATGTTGATATGTATTTTCGGAATATACTAAATTGGCTAAAACTGTCAAACTCCGGGGACACCCTAAAGCTTCTGGTACCAAGCCATATATGAAAATATATGAGTGGCTGAACTAATTATTCAGGTATGGTAATAAGTCAGGAGATGAGTGAAAACAAAATGGGTTATCGCGGATCTAAATCAGATAGTCTCATATCTGTAAAAGAGCAACGAGTAGATGGTAGTTGACTTCTAAATAAATTAGGTGCCCCTAATAGAAGTTTAAGGTGTGCTCTAATGGGTCTCGAAAGAGATTATCAAATCAAAATCCGTACTAACCAATTATTTAATAGAACTTATTATAGTTCATCTAAGAATCAAGCATTAAATCCTTTATTTATTACAAAATTTTCATATGCGTCGAGGGCCTTAGGCCCGCTGACGCGGCCTGCGGCTAAATCTTATTTTTCTATTAAGTGTGGTGTTTGTTTTTTTAGTAACACTAGTATTAAATTTAATCCTAAAAGGGCTAGTACTACTGAAATCCTTCTAAAGCATTCACATATGGCGCTTTTAAATAAATTTAAACAGGAATATGATAATAAACATCCCGCACCCTGTTTAAGTCCAGAGATTGAAGATAAAATTCGAGACGATAAACCCTTAAATTTAGCCGTTACTTTTAAGGATAATATTGAAGGTTTAATAGAGCGTCAAAAGGTGGCAGCTGATAGATTTTTAGAATTGTCTAAGCACCATCGTGCACATTTTTTTGAAAAAAATGTTTATGCCAAGGACCTTCTATTAGAAAAACATCCTAATATATCTAAAGAGGGTATTTTGAATTACTTGGTAAATACATCTTTAGATAAAGATAGAGTAACTAAAAGTAAGATAGGTAATGATGATTTAGAATTTAGTTCTTTATCGCAAGATAGTTATAAGCTTTATAAATCAAGTAAGAATGCACATGAAGAGGCAATAGCTCTACTTAAAAATGAGAGACCTAGAGTAGAGGGTTATGAATCAAAAGGAAAAATGATAAATATAGATAAACAATTTTATGAAAAACCTTTTACTGTTTTAAATCCTAAACCTAAAGGGGTTATTGATTCTTTGGATGCACAAGCTTTAGCTACTACTTCACAAGCTCAAGCTACTACTTCGCAAGTAGAGCAAGAGCCAACCGGGGCTACGCCGGGAACTAAAAGATCCTTCTCTTCTTATACTGAAACACCAACGCAAGCAGGTGAATCTAAAAAACCTAAAACTGAGAACCAATCAATTGGGGATATTGTAAGTGGAAATAGTCCCTTTAAGAGGGAAAATAATTTTCAAATTCCAGACTGTGATCCTCATGCACCATATAAAAAGGAATTTGTAATAGCTTATAAAGATTTTGAGTTTCCTTGTAGTATAAAAGTTCCTAGTATAAAAGTTCCATCTATAAAAGTTCCATGTATAAATATGGATGACTTGGTACGCTGTATAGAACCCTTGATAGGCTGTTTGAAAGATATTCATATAGATTATTATGGTTTATACCCATGTGTTATATTTATAATAAAAGTAATAATTCATTTAATAAAATATGAGCCTATGTGAAATTGTTTTTTTAATCATTATGTAGTTGGACCTATAAAACGTTTTATAGGTAATAAAGTACGTTATAATAAAGACCCAGGGGCTAAAAAAAAAATAAGAGGTATGAATCTTAGTAGAAAATGATAAAGTTCTGGCTAGAAGTGTAAGATTAGGTATACGCAACCTAATAATAATATGCCTAGCCCAGGGCCGCTGCGCGGCCCTGGGTCTGACCCAGCGCGCTACGCGCGCGGGGCTAGTTTTTAATAATTGTATGTTAAATTTGATTATCCATGTATGTTTTAACTATTAATAACCTTAAAGGTATGGTTTTATTGGTTAACCTTATTAAAGGTTATATGAGAACACCTAAAATATCTGCTTTACATAATTTAATTGATTGATTAAACAATCAATTAAATTTAAACATAGATAAAAAAGGTATAGATTATAACCCTATATATGCTAACAGTTGATTAGCTGGATTTATAGATGCAGATCGGCTTTTTTAAGTAAGGACGTATTTAAATTCAAAATAACCTAAAGTTGAATGTAAATTTGAATTATGTCAAAGACAAATAGATCAAAATAAACAAAGTAATATCGAATTTTTAAGTGTAATAGCAGATTTTTTACTTTCTTCAGTTAAAGAAATTAGAACGTCGCTCGCCTTGGCGGGCGATGTTCATCGTGCGCTGCTTCGCAGCGCACGCCGAACTAAAAGACCTAAACCGGAATATATAGTAAAAACTACTAACGTAAAGGCCTATTATTTACTGGTTTAATATTTAACTAAATTCCCTTTGTTTTCCTGCAAGTATTTAAATTTTAAAGATTGAGTTCTAGTTTTATAATTTTTTATTCAAAAAGAACATACTAAATTAGAATCAATTAAAACAATAGTATAAATAAAACCAAAAATGAAGAATAGTAGAACTGAATTCACTTGAAATCATTTAAATAACTTTTATAGCTTACATAAAGAAGATATAGTCCAACCAATATAGTAATATATTGAATATTTACCTTAAACTTCATGTTTCATGATGTTTATGAAACATATAAATTTATATATATAAATGTGTATTTTTATATGTTATAGGCTTTGGTCCTGTAAATTCATCAAAAAATAAGGAATATTATCTATTAAAAATAATCGCAATTTATTTGTTGATTATCTTTTTGTGCACGCACGCTGCTTCGCAGCAGCAGCGCATATTATTATATTAAATTTGTTTATTTGTGCACGCACGCTGCTTCGCAGCTGCGCATATTACTTTTTTTAATAGTATTTAATTATAAATATACTATTGATAAAGCTAATTCTAATGTAGTTGTAACTTTAAAAGCGTCAAGGGCCTTGGCCCGCAGACGCGGCCCGCGGCTAGTATCTACATATGAATTTTTTAGCTATAATAAGCTTTATCGGCTCCGACACCTAGTACGCCCTTAAGCGGACGAAGGGGTTAATATCTGTTGTATTTACAGGTTATCCTTATGATTTTAGTCGCGCGCATGCTTGCGCAGCTGGAAATAATAAGAATAGAAGAGGTAGATTATTTGTTTTACCTTAATAATGGGTTTAATCCCTGCAAAGCGCGAAGCGGAGGGAGTTTTTTCCTGCGAAGCGCGAAGCGCGAAGCGCGAAGCGTCCATTAGATGAAGAATGAGCTTATTATTTTGATCATTTTTGATCTCGATTTATATTTATACGCTTGCGCAGAGGTAATTTAGCAGAATTATTAACTTATTATCATGGGCTTTTAGATTGAATACCTACTTATATGAATTCATTTCCTAGTAGTTCAGATCTTGAAGCTTTTATTAATAGATTCTTCATCTAACTTACTTATGGAAGGTATTAGTGAACCTGTTTTAAATAGTATTTTAAATGCATTAAGAGAATCTCTTAAGAATTATATTCCTACTTATTTGATTGATAAGATCGTAACTAGTGATTTAGCTAATAGAGCTATAGAACAGGTTATAAACCCATCTGTTTATAATAATATATGAACAATTGGTCTTAGCTTAGGTTTTGGTCTACTAATAGAGTTTGCATTTGGTGTATATTATAATATACCAATTGAGGTACGCTTCGCTAGCTAGTAATATTTATTGGTGTTGCAATTATTGCTCAAAATGCAAGTAATTGTTCTCAATAAAGAACAAAAAATAAAATAAATATAATTTAATAATATAATAATACAACTATAAATTAAAGAAATTAAAATTTTGATTCCATTAATTTAAGAGAATATCTACTCTAAAGTGGGAATAACCATGGTATTAACAGATAGAAATTTTAACACTTCTTTCTTTGAAACAGCTGGTGGTGGTGATCCTATACTATTCCAACATCTTTTCTGATTCTTTGGTCATCCTGAGGTTTATATATTAATTGTACCAGCTTTCGGTATAATAAGTACAACTATTTCTGCAAATTCAAATAAATCAATATTTGGATATATTGGAATGGTATATGCAATGATGTCTATTGGAGTATTAGGATTTATTGTTTGAAGTTGATTAATGGCTTCGCTTCATAGTGATATGATGTTATATGTAATTTATTTCGCTATATGCTGGAACGGTTTAGTATTAATTGATACCTTGAAAGGTAAAAATTCAATTAGTTATACCCAATCAGCAGGCAATCTGTCCCTAAATTTATTCATAAGTAAAATACAGAGTGCTTCAGAGACTACACGCGAAACATCTTTTAATTTTTCAGATTTTCGTTTATACTTTAAAACATTTTTAGGCAAGGATCCAGAACTTACTAATGAATGATTAACTTGATTTATTGGTTTTGTGGAAGGAGATGGTGCTTTACAAAGTTATGATAATGGTAAAAGAGTACGTTTTGTTCTTACTCAAAAGGAAAGTGCTATTCTTTATTATATACAAAAAAAGATAGGAATAGGCATAGTTAAGCATTTTCCACAGGGAACTAGCGGTAATAAAAATGATTTTTACAGATTAATAGCAGATAACCCCTTAGAAATCCTTATGTTAGCTCATCTATTTAATGGTAATTTAACTATAAATAATAGAGTTCAACAATTATCTTTATGAATCCAGGTTTTAAATAATCGTTTTGGAACATATACTATTAAATTTAAAAATACTCTTATTTTACCTACATTAGATGATGGTTGATTATCTGGATTTACAGACGCTGAAGGGTGTTTTAATGTATCCATTACATCTAATAGTAGATATGCATTAGGTCATGTAATAAAAATGCGTTATTTATTAGATCAAAAAGATAAAATTATCCTGGATAAATTGCAGGATCTTTTAGGTTTTGGTAAAGTGACTCTTAGATCTAAAACTGATAATGTTTATCGGTATACTGCTACAGGGTTTAAATCAATGAATTATATAATAGCTTATTTTAAAGCATTTCCATTGAAAACTAAAAAAGCTCAATCTTTCGAAAAGTGATTAACTATTCACAAAATTATTACTAGTAAATTACATCTAAGTAAGGAAGGATTAGTTCAAATAAGAATAATGCAAAAAAAGATTAATGTTAATAATAGTACGACGAATAAAACAGGATCTGCGCATCCTTAAAAATTAAAAGATGAAGATATAGTCCGATTCTCCTTGTGAAAGGAGCGCATTATTTTGCGGGTAGATATGAGAAATATCTATTAACATTTTGCGGAGGGGAGGGGTCTATTGCACCTTACGTAAGGTAATCTGTACACCCCCTTTCCCTTTATCTCTCACAGCATCACTTGAGGGGTATCGCCACTGATGTTGCATGTGAGAAAGATAACATATCTGATTTATCTTTTGACGAATTTAATAAACTTTATTTTGAAAAATTTAATACCCACCTTGATCCTAATTGATTAGGTTGATTTGTAGGTTTCGCTGAAGGGGACGGGTACTTAGGAATTAATGAAAACAGACCTGTATTTGTCTTAACACAAAAAGAATCAAAAATCTTATATGAAATAAGAGATATTTTAAATTTTGGTTATGTAAAAGAATTTGATAAATTCTCTAGATTTATCGTTAGAGATCGGTCATCTGTCTTTTTATTGTTCCATTTATTTAACGGTAATCTTCATATTGATCATAAAATCAAGCAGTTAGTAGCATGATCTATGTTATTTAAACTTGAAAATAATAGAAATCCTTTACCTCCGCTTGGCGAAGTAATAACTAAACCGGTTAAATTATCGTTTAATAATAGTTGATTCTCAGGTTTTGTAGATGCTGAAGGTTGTTTTAATGTTTACGTAACTAAAAACAATAAAGGTATTAGTCTAAGATTCATTGTAGATCAACAAGAAGGATTACCTGTCTTCGATGTATTAAAAAATATCCTAGCTACAGGTTCAATTTATGCTCGGAAAAATAACAATTATAGATTTGCTGCAACTAAACTTGGTAATTTAGCTTTAGTTATAGAATATTTCAATGCTTATATGTTAAGAACAAAAAAACAATTAGCTTTTGAAAAATGAAAAGTGATTTATTACTGTGTTTTAAATAAAGAACATAAATCGCCAGAAGCTATGAAAAATTTAAAAAAATTAAGTTTATTAATTAATAAAGACAATGATCAGGTATAGGCAAATTTTGCATTAAATTCTTGATTTGGTGCAGTGGGTTTAAAAATCCCACCTAGTTATTATTATTCGTGGCAACTTCCAAGAGGAACACGATGCATTATATATTGATAAATATGTTTTAAATAATAACCGGACAAGGTGAAAACGGTTAACAATGCCCTTAGTTGAAGACCGTCGGTGACTAGGATCATCGCTACAGACTGGTTCACCTACGTAGAGCTGAAATGCTCGCGAATGTACAGTCGGGACTTAGTAGTCCATTAATTAAGAATGGATTAGTGAAAAGGGATTGATATAATGAATTACGACATATATCTAAATGATCAGGACATTAAAAAAACACTTAGGTGTATTAAAAACACCTATCTAAGTTTGCACATGTATACAGTTGGTTTAGACGTGGATAAACTTGTGTTCACGGTAAAAATCTTGCTATATGCTGGAAACTTCTCTTTAAGTAGTCCATTCGTATTTATTACGTCAGGTACAATCTACTTATTTAGTTATCTTAGAGAACAATCAGCAGGAAACTTTAGTAATAGTAAAATAGTTACGGCTATAACTAAAAATACTTATAATAAATATACTAATTTACCTTTAATTTCTGAACATTTACCTAAATATAAAACTAATCTTACTGATGAGGAATTAGGTTATTTCTTAGCTGGGTTAATAGAAGGTGATGGTTGGTTTGGTAAGAAACAATTACATATTATATTTTCTGAATATGATGCGTCTCTAGCTTATTACCTTAAAAAACGTATAGGGTACGGTAATGTTTACAAAATCAAAGAAAAAAAAGCAGTACGATACATATGTAAACATACTAAAGGTTTAGTTTATATATTGACTTTAATAAATGGTAAATTAGTTAGCAAATATAAATATCAACAATTGATATTTCATAATTATAGTGAGGATTTTAATCTAAATATATTACCTCCTTTGAAAGAATTATCTTTAGATAATTATTGATTAGCAGGGTTTACTCAAGCCGATGGTTGTTTTCATATTTCGGTTGTAAAAAGTAAAACACATAAAACAGGATATAGTGTTAGATTAGAGTTTTCTATAAAACAAAATGACGAATTACCTTTAAGACTTTTATATAATCATATAGGTATGGGAAATATATCTCAATATAGTTCCGGTATCTGATGCTATAAAAGCTCAGGTTTTAAAACAGCTTCTATTTTAATTAATTATTTTGATAGATTTCCTGTTTTTACAAGAAAATATGTAGATTATATAAAATTTAGAAAAGTTTACATAAAGATTACTGAAGGTAAACATTTAGAAAGTAAAGGAGTAAAAAAAATTATAAGTATTAGTACTAAAGGATCCTCAGAGACAAGTACGCAAGAAATTTAATATAATTAATATATTAAATTAAGATACTGTCCATTAAAAAGTATATTATGTACCTATATTATAATAGACTCATTATCTGAATGGATTAAAAGGAAATTAAAAAAAACCTAATAATTCATTACCTTCTAGTAGATCTGATCAACCAGAGGGTAATCAACCTTCTAGTAGATCTGATCAACCACAGGGTAATCAACCTTCTAGTAGATCTGATCAACCACAAAGTAATCAATCTATAGAGGTAGAAGGTAACCCTGTTAATGAACTAGGTGGTACTCCCTTGAATGAACTAGGTGGTACTCCCTTGAATGAACTAGGTGGTACTCCCTTGAATAATAATACAGTAGGGAGGACCAATGAAAGTAGATTAAATACTCCTAGTATTGCTCCATCTAGTGATGTTTTACCTGCATCTCCGGAAAATTTACCGTCTTCTAATTCAGGGTCAATAATTATAGATTTACAAGTGTCTCCAGGTAAAACTAGTACTTTAGAAGCTAAATTACCTACTTCTTTAACTCAGAGTACTATGGGTTCAGACTCCGACGGAGGGGCTAAATTACCTAAGCCTTTAAATGTTGATACAAACCAGGAAAGTAAATTACCCGGATCTAGTGGTATAGAGGGTACTACAGTAAAAAAGTCGTCTAATATAGATTTTGTATTAGAAAAACAAAATTTAGAATTACCTCCTATAGGTGAGGATGGATCTGATTAACCTTTTTTAATATAAAATAAGGAGGTGTATGGATCTTATTTACCCTTAAAAGTAAATAGATAAGGGTGGTTGGGCGGTAGTATCACCTCCTTTATAATATAAAATATCCTTGACAAGAGCCTATTTCACTGCCGCTACTTTAATTATAGCTGTACCTACAGGAATTAAAATTTTCTCTTGATTAGCTACATGTTATGGAGGATCTATCAAATTAACACCTTCTATGTTATTTGCATTAGGTTTTGTATTCATGTTTACAATTGGAGGATTAATAAAAAACCACTTAGTTCTCCCTTTAAAGACTACCATATGCTGGGAACTTCTGACAATTATACTACTAGAGTTTTATATGATCTCAGTAAAAATGTATAATTTTGAACAATCAGCAGGTAACCAACAGATAAAACCATTTATCTTAGTAGGTACCTCAGAGACTAAACGTAGTCCCCTTGGCTGCTTCGCAGCCATGGGAAGATATAGTCCGTGAAACCCAAAATGATCATTTAATAGCTTGGTTGCTTCTAATAATAACAATCCTTTATTTAATTTTGATCTTAAATTAAAAATTCGTACTTATTCTACTTCTAATTTGTCGATTCCTGCTTCGCAGGAAAAAGAGGATAATACTCATAATTTAGTTCCTTTAATTGCATATGATAACTTTAAAGAAAATATTCTTAATATTTTAAAAGAACAAAAAGACAAATCTGGTATTTATTGTTTAATTAATAAAAATAATGGTCATTCTTATGTAGGAAGTTCTATTAATTTAGCTTCTAGAATGAGAAATTATCTTAATACTGCTTTTTTAAAAAGTAAACAAAATATTAATATGCCTATTGTTAAAGCTTTATTAAAATATAATCCGTCTAACTTTAAACTATTAATATTAGAGTATGTAGACTTAAAAACTTTAACTCTTAGAGAAACTTATTATATAACATATGTATTGCCGTATTATAATGTGTTAAAACAAGGTTATTCTTCATTAGGTTTTACACATACAAAGGAAACTAAAGCATTATTATCCCTATTGGCTAAAAATAGAGTTCATACTGGCGAAACTAAAGCTTTAATAGCTAGAGCTTTGACAGGTGAAAATAACCCATTTTATAATAAAAGTCATTCTATGGAAAATAAAGTAAGAATCATTGAAGCAAAGTCTGCTTATCCTGTTTATATATACAATTCTTTTAAAGAGTTATTAATTATCTTCCCTTCTGCAGGTACTTTGGCTAAATTGATTAAATCTAATCATCCTACAATAGTTAATGTGATAAAAGAAGGAACTCTATTTAGAGGGGAGTGATATTTGACTAATATACCTTACAATATAGAAGATACACCTTTAATAACTGACTGAAATTCTAAAGAATATGAGGAATTAATTTTAAATATAAATAATAATAGTCAGATTAGGAAAGCAGTATTTGTATATGATATGGATAAGAATTTTGTTGCTAAGTATGATGGAGTAATGGAAGCCCAAAGAGCTTTAAATATAAGCCATAGTACAATCAAAAATTATGCTAAAGTGAATGGTATTTATAAAGGTTATATATTTAGATACGAAAGATTAAATGATCAAGAAACTTTTGGTTCGTAAGTGGTGTAGTTTTAGCTAACGCATCTTTGGATATTGCATTCCACGATAGAGCTTTTTTGGTTTTAATATTTTTAATGGCTAACTTAAAAATAAATTTAGATAGATTTAGGTTGAATAATTGCCAAAGTGATTTATTAAACGGTACAATAGATAAAATGAATTATAATGAGTATATAAAAATATTTTGAGTAGGATTAATGGACGGATATGGCAGTATTCAAGTAAATCATTGACGTAAAAAATCCTTACAATATAGACTAATTATTAAATTATCTAATTTTAAATCTAATTATAATATGTTAATTGAAATTGCCAAGGTGATAGGTGGAACAGTAAGAATTACAAGTAAAGGGTCAGATGTTATTTGAGTTGTCAATAAAAAGGAAGAAATAGAAAAAATCCTTGAAATTTATGATATTTATCCCCCTTTAACATCAAAAAAGATCTGTCAACTTGCATTCTTAAAAACATCTTTAACTAAAATTTCGGTAGAAACTTATTTATCTACTAGAAACTTAAAATATAATAAACAATTAACTATTATTAAATCTAATATTAATTTTAATATACCTAGTTACTTTAGAGTATGATTATCTGGGTTTATTGAAGCTGAAGGTTGTTTTTCAATAAGAAAATCTAATAACCTTTCTTTTTCAATAGGGCAAAATGATGATATTTACTTAATAAATGCAATAAAAGAGTATTTTGAAGTAACAAACAAAATTAAAAATCCTTATGCTAAATTCTATTTTTTTGAGGTGTATAAAAAAGAAGTCTTATTAAAAATAATAAGTCACTGTAATAACTATCCCTTATTAGGTGAAAAATTAGAGTCATTAAAAAGATTAAAACTAAAACTGTTAAAGTAAGTGTCGTGTTGTCTTGTCACCATGAAAAATTTATACGTTTTTTGGTAAATTTAAGGTCTATGCTTACTAAAAGCTAACCTTATCTAAATTTTGCTAACGGTGGAGTCTTATATGTTTTCTTAATGCGGAAAAGGTAGTAAACTGATTGCTCGTATAAGATAATACCGTGGAAACCAAAGTTTAACTATAAGTTAAATTAGTAGGATCCGTAGAGACTAAACGTGACAATCGAAAATTTATTAAGTTAAATGATTAGATAAATTATAGTCCGAACCATTGCGTGAGCAGTGCTGTATAAACTATTAATATAAAGTAGTGTTTTTTTTTTAAGAACTTAAAATTTAGGACTTACTTTTTTTATTTAATTATTCTAAAAATTCTGGAAGATCTTTATATTATTTATTTTAATAAATATATTCTTTTTCATATTTATCGATGCTGCGAAGCAGCGGTGAAAAATATACTTTATATTAAGATTTTTCAAAAAATTCCTTTTTTAGCCTCATTATTCTTTTTTAGTTTATTTGTAAAAAACCCTTTACTATATTATATTTATAGCTATAGCCAATTAAATTGAATAGGTATAATTATATGTATTTTTTTTAACTTTTTGATACTATATTTATTCAAAAAAATTTTTTTCTTTTTTAAGTTAAATGAAATTATAATTTCTTTTTTTTTGTTTTTTTATGATTGTTTTACTAATTATCCTCTAACATTGAAGAATTGTTTATATTCTATAATTATTATACCTTATTCAGATTGAGATACTATGTTGAACCGTGCTCGTATTGTTCAAGATACGGCATCACTTGCTCGAGATAAAGCAATATTAATGAGGAATGAGTCTGAGCAACAATTCCTAACATCTAGTGCTATATGTGAAGCTATGCCTAACATAAATAATGTATGATTTCAGATTTTTTATGAACATAGGCGAAGATCTTTCTCAGATTCTCAATTTTGAAAATTTAAGGAACAAGAAGCTTGAGAAATTATTACTAGAGTTAGAGATGAAACAGCTAGTGCTCAATTTTGAGGTAGAAGTATAACTATTTATGTAGATTTGATAACATAAAATAATCAAAAAACTATAAAATAACCCTCGGCTCCGCCGGTCCCAGGCGCCGCAGGCGCCGCCCGGGACTAAAAAAAAAAGAAAGAATTATTTATAAAAAGACAAATCAAAACGCGCGTAGTACAGAAAATAAATAAGTAAGGGGCGGCGGAGTCGAGTAAAAAAAAAGCCCTTCGTTCGCTTGCGAGCGGACTGGGCTGCTTCGCATGTAAAAATTGAAAAATATATAGAAAATTAAATAAATAATCTAATAGGCTCTGCTCCGAAGCGAGCATGCTCAAATAAATAATAAAAAAAGCGTCAATAGCCAAGGTCCTTGACGTGGCTCGCAGCCCTTGACGCGGCTCGCGGTCCTTGACGCGGTTCGCGGTTAAAATTTGACGCATGACTTATTATGTTGTAGCTCATTTTCACTATGTTTTAAGTATGGGTGCTGTTTTCGCAATGTACAGTGGATGATATTTTTGAGTACCTAAATTATTAGGTTTAAATTATAACATGTTATTATCTAAAGTTCAATTCTGAATTTTATTTATAGGGGTTAAAAAAAAGGGAAGTATTTCTAAAATTAGTAAAAGATTGTATAGTAAATCCTTTAATAAAGGTTCACCTGACCCTGAAGAGTTGGCTATTTTTTTTTTTAATATTAAAGAAGAAAAAAAGAATATATACAAAGAGTTAAGAAAAAAATCGGGTGTTTATGTGCTTATTAATAATATAACTAAGGAAATTTATATAGGTAGTAGTCTTAATTTAACTAAAAGAATGGTTAGTTATTATTATTGTACTAATTCAGATAAACATACCAAAATAGTAATAATAAGAGCAATGAAAAAATACGGTTTAGAAAATTTTTCTTTAGGTATTTTTGAATTTTGTAAAAATGATTATAAAGTTTGTCTTAATTTAGAACAAAGATGGTTAGATAAATATATACCTAAATATAATGTTGCAGGTAATTCCTTTGGTTTTAAACATAGAATTGATACTATAATAGAATTAAATCCAAGATTAAATAAAGAAAACTATCCTAAATTTGGTACTGTTACTTCACCTGAAACAAAAAAATCTGTTAGTGAAGGACGCTTCGCAGTAAAAAATTTTTATTTAACTAATAATTATCTAGCCAAAGAATTAAAAGGTGAATTATTAGCACTAAATGATATAGGAGTAAATTATGTTTTCTGTTATAGTATAACAGGTAAAGAGTTAATTTTCCCTTCCATTAATGCAGCTAAACAATATTTTAAAGTAAAATGAACTTTTATAAAAAAAAATTTAAATACTAAGAAATTAGTAACTCTTCAAGGAGAATATTGGATTATACAATCTCTACCTAAACAGAAATAGTTTAGTTAGCCCCTCCCAATCCTTCTATATGCTGGAAAATCTCATAAGGCTTAAGTACTTATTTAATAAGTAAAAATCTTAAGTATATCTAGACAATCAGCAGGAAACCAAAATAACAAGCCCCGTTATGAGTAGGATCCTCAGAGACTACACGAAGGAGTTTTTTTATATTTATTTTCATATTCATATTCATGCATATGAGCGGACAAAAAGCCCGCGATAAATTTTAAAGAAATATGATATAGTCCACACTACGTGTAACTTGACTTTTTTTCCCCAACATTTTTTAGGTTTACAAGGAATGCCTAGAAGGATTAGCGATTATCCTGATGCTTTTGCAGGTTGAAATTTAATAAGTAGTTTTGGATCTATTGTTAGTGTTGTAGCTGCTTGATTATTCTTATACATAGTATATGCACAATTAGTAGAAGGAAAATCTGCAAGTAGATTCCCTTGAATGACTCCTCAATATTACACTGATACATTACAAGCCTTATTGAATAGAAGTTACCCTTCTTTAGAGTGAGCATTAAGTAGTCCACCTAAACCTCATGCATTTACTAGTTTACCTTTGCAATCTGAGATTAAATATATTTTTATTTGTTTTTTTTCTATTTTATTATTAATATTTACATATATAATTGGCGAATTTAACACCGAGTTAATTAATTATACAGGTGCTGAGTTTATTAATTATCCAGTAACTGAATCTCTTAATTTAGATAATGAAACAATTCATTGTTCAGGTACGGATTCAGGACAGAATTCAGGATCGGGTTCAAAAACAGGTTCAGGTACGGATTCAGGACAGAATTCAGGACAGAATTCAGGACAGAATTCAGGACAGAATTCAGGATCGGGTTCTGGTACAGATTCAGGAAAGAATTCTGAAAATAAAGGAGGAATGGCTCCAGGTGTTAGATGTCCTACATGCCAGAAAGATGGTAGAGGAGAGCATTGAGTTTTTAGAGGTAGATCTTGCCATATTGATGGTACATATATGCCATAATATAAAGTAAAAAAAAAGAAAAAAGTAAAAATTAGAATTATTTTCCACATCTTTTAACTATTGTTTCGTATAAGAGGTAAAGGGTTAATTTTCCCTTCTAATGTAACTAAAGAATATATTAAATTAAGATAAACTCGGCTCCGCCGGTCCCAGGCGCCGCAGGCGCCGCCCGGGACTAAAAAAAATTTTTTTTTATACTTACTAACTAATAACTCTTCAAGGAGAGGATTAATATTACAATCTTTACTTAAAGTAGTCTAGTTAGCCCCTCCCAATCCTTCTATGTGCTGGAAAATCTCATAAGGCTTAAGTACTTATTTAATAAGTAAAAATCTTAAGTATATCTAGACAATCAGCAGGAAACCAAAATAACAAGCCCCGTTATGAGTAGGATCCTCAGAGACTACACGAAGGAGTTTTTTTATATTTATTTTCATATTCATATTCATGCATATGAGCGGACAAAAAGCCCGCGATAAATTTTAAAGAAATATGATATAGTCCACACTACGTGTAACTTGACTTTTTTTCCCCAACATTTTTTAGGTTTACAAGGAATGCCTAGAAGGATTAGCGATTATCCTGATGCTTTTGCAGGTTGAAATTTAATAAGTAGTTTTGGATCTATTGTTAGTGTTGTAGCTGCTTGATTATTCTTATACATAGTATATGCACAATTAGTAGAAGGAAAATCTGCAAGTAGATTCCCTTGAATGACTCCTCAATATTACACTGATACATTACAAGCCTTATTGAATAGAAGTTACCCTTCTTTAGAGTGAGCATTAAGTAGTCCACCTAAACCTCATGCTTTTGTTAGTTTACCTTTACAAAGCAAATTATTAGTGTATTTATCTAGAAGAATTAAAGATAATTTTAATTGAACTAATCTATTTACCTTAATTTTAATAGGTTTATATTCCTATGTTATTAAAGTAAGTATTCATTATGTATTTAACTTTAATCTGATTGAAAATCTAGTTTCTTTACCTTCTTTAGCTTTTAGTTTACATTTACCTTTCGCTCGTTTAGGGTTTAAAGAGGCTATATTATATTTATTCTCTAAATTTAAAGGTGATTTCAATAGTATATGAGGTATACCTTTAGTTGGACCTACGGATTCCTTACCTAGTAATGTTAAAGCTATTTTTCCTACTCATCTTAACATGACAGGTAAAGGTATGGGAAACTCAGGGCAAGCTAGTGGAGATCCAGGGCAAAGTAACACAAGCTCAATTATACCAGAGGATGTTCCAACTAAAAATTATATTAAACAAATGAATGAATTTATGGAGGAATTTGCTGTTCTAAATATAGATATAGCAGATAAGCTTAAAAAAGCAGGTGAAGCTAACCTTTATTATGAAGATAAACCTGAGGTTCAAAGAGCGATTATGGCTTTGCTTCAAACTCATTCTAGTTTCCTTAATAAGTCATATGATGGACGAGCAACTTGAATAAGTCTAAATAAAAAATATTTACCCTTAGAGGCTAGATTAAAATTAGAAGAAATGGAAATAAAAATAACTGAAATACAAAAGAATTATTTTTCTAAGGTAGAAAAATTAAGTGAAAGCCGTAGTGTTGACGCTAGTTTAAAAGAATTTTTTACTTTAACTAATGCTTTTAGAAACTCACTTAATAAAGAACTTAATTTAGCTGAACAAGAGGTACAAAAAAACATTAGACAAACCGCTGCATATAAAAACCCTAAAGTAAAACAAGTAATAAATTCGGATTTGATAATAGTTAAAAGAATTTTTAACGAACAAGATAATTACTTAAAAAAGAGAGTAGAAGATATTTTATTTCCTAAGAAGAAGTAACTAATATCTAGTTAAATCCTTAAGTATAAATAAAATTAATTAATTAATTTTATTTATACTTAGTGTTTGCGCAAGTATTCATTTTGTAATAAGTAGCTAAATTCTCATTAGCTCAACGGCAGAGTAAAATAATTTAAATATTATAAATTTAGTTCGAATCTAAAATGAGGATGTCCATCTTAGTTTTTATTAATACTCTATTGTTACTCTTAATTATTAGTCTAATTTTTAGATTACTTAAATATAAAGGGTTTATTCATCGCTGCGAAGCAGCGGCGGTGAATAAACTGAAAAAAATTTTTTGACAAAAATTAAATAGCGACTATCTGATGTTTTGTATGTATGTTTACTTTTTCAAGCTTCAATTTTTAGTTTAATTAATATTATTCTGATTTTATTATATGTTTTATTTGTATCACGATTTTTCATTAATCTAAAAGTAAAGTAAGATATTCCTAATAATTCGTATTTTATTTTATATCTGAATTATAACAGTAGAATAAGTAATTAACTCAAATTATTGTCACTTTTAACTATTAGTCTAATTTTTATATTATTTATGTATAAAGGGTTAATTTTATTATAAACTGAAAAAACATGTATTATCTACCTCCAACTTTAATATCTATTCTTGAAGTGTTGTTAGTTATTGTTCCTGCTCTACTAAGTGTAGCATATGTGACTGTAGCAGAAAGAAAAACGATGGCTAGTATGCAAAGAAGATTAGGTCCTAATGCAGTAGGGTATTACGGGCTTCTCCAGGCATTTGCTGATGCTCTAAAACTTTTATTAAAAGAATATGTAGCCCCTACACAAGCTAATATAGTGTTGTTTTTCTTAGGGCCCGTTATAACCTTAATTTTTGCTTTATTAGGGTATGGAGTTATTCCTTAGGTTCATAGGGAGATATAGTCAAACTCCGGGGAACTCCTAAAGCTTATAATACTAAACTAGGTACGAAAGTACTTAAGTGGCTGAAGTAATTACTCAGGTATAGTAATAAGTTATAAGATGAACGAAAGTGAAATGGACAATCGCGGATCTAAGTCAGTATTTAGTGAAATAAATACTGTAAAAGAGCAACGAGCAGACGGCTGTAGGTATTTATAATATTATTGTAAATATTTAAGGTGTGCTCTAGGAGCTTAGAAATAAGTTATCATTAAATTGTATGCTAAAAATGACTACGATTCACCATTAATTGGAAGAGTTGTTCGCAACTCTAATTCTTTAAAAGTTCATTCTCGTCGTAATTATTCAACATTAAAAAATAAAATCGACGAAGGCTTCACACAAGTAGATCCTTGATTTATAACAGGGTTTACCGAAGCTGAGGGTTGTTTTATGTGTAATATGTTAAAAAAACCTAAATATAAAGCAGGTTGAGAAATTCAACCCGTTTTCCAAATTAAACTCCATGTTAAAGATTTTTCTGTTTTATTAGGAATTCAATATAGTTTAGGGAATATAGGGACTGTAGATAATAGCCAATCTACATGTAATTTTAGAGTCAGAAAATTAAAAGAGATAATAGAATTAATTAATTTTTTTGAGAAATATCCTTTAATTACTAGAAAAAAAGGAGATTATCTATTATTTAAACAAATTGTTTCTATTATCCAATTAAAAGAACATTTGACTACGGAAGGTTTACAAAGAATTATTAATTTAAAAGCAACTTTAAATTTCGGTTTATCAAAAGAATTACAATTAATGTTTCCTGAAACTATTCCAGTTGCCCGTCCTTTAAGAGAACCTTGCGTAATTCCACATCCACAGTGAATATCTGGATTTACAGCAGGTGATGGTAATTTCTCTGTTTCTTTAGATAATGGTATATTTAAGTCTCTTCTATTTAAAATTACTCAGCATGAAAAAGATGAGGTATTATTAATTGCAATTAAAGATTATTTTAATTGTGGGTATTGTTATTTAAGAGAAAAAGAAAACACGATGGATTTTAAAGTTACTAAGTTTTCTGATATTACTGAAATTATAATACCTTTTTTTATTAATAATCCAATATTAGGTGTAAAATCTTTGGATTTTAAAGATTGATGCTTAGTTTCGGAAATAGTAAAAAAAAGAGAACATAAATTAGAAGAAAATATTCTAAAAATAAAAGAAATTCAAAAGGGTATGAATAGGGGAAGAAGTTTTTAAATTTTTAGTTATTACTATTTATTTTTTGTATGGACCTGGTTTAGCTATTAGTGATTTTAATTTAGGTATATTATATATGTTGGCTGTATCATCTTTAGCTACTTATGGTATATTATTAGCGGGATTTTATTTTAAAAGTCCTTCATTTATGTGAATAAATGATAACAAACCGATAGAATTTCAAGAAAAGCTTGCTTTCGTAAGCCAATTTGAAGCGAAATATACTTTATTTGTAAACTCTTTAAAGTATGGACGTTCAACGACTAAGGGGAGATTATTAAAAAAATTAATAGTTTTTCCTGTAGTAATCGGAGTCTTAAAAAATTTTTTTGTTCCGTTCTTAAGAACAATATATATAAGATATAATTTGGCCAGACTAGAATTTTATTTTTTATTATTTATTTGTTTTGTATTAACTATAGGGTTAGTTTGAATTTATGGTTGCATCATTCTTAGTATTTTTTTCAGTTTTGCATTACTGTATTCATATCAGAAAGATAAGGATAGAAGTAGCAGCATAAATAAATCTAGTAATAAGGTTAACTTTTGTAATACTAGATCCAAATTATCGGGCGTTAAGCTTAGTTCGACTTTTTTAAATTTTACTGATACTACCTTTAGTTATAGCTTTAGACGTTTTTATTCAACTAAAAAAAGTTGTTCTGTATATCCTTTAAACAATGATGAGTTGAATTTAGATCCAGAAAACTTTGATAATAGCAATAATGATTTAAATGTTGAAGATTTAAAAGCTTTACATTCTTTGTATACAAAGGATTTATTTAAAGATAGAATAGCTCCAGTGGTTCCTTTTGATTCTAATTTAATTTTAGTTTCTTGTATTTTATCAGATGATAAAGAAAGATCTGAATTATTAAAAGAATGAGGATCAAAAGGTGGTATATATCTTATTGAATATATACATAATCCACTTATATATTATATAGGTAGAACTACTCTTTTTAAAAGAAGAATGAATAATCATATTAAAGCTGAAACTCATAGTAAGTTCCATGTTTTTTTAAAATTAGTTGGTTTAGAATACTTTAAGTTTTCTATAATAGAGATTTCTTCTCCTAGAGAACAAGGAATCCGAGAAAATTTTTATCTTCAAAAATTTTTACCTCTATTGAATACAACTTTCTCTTCTTCTTTTTCTGAATCTGCTATTTATACGAGTTTAACTGAGAAAATAACTAGTTTAAAATCTACAACATTAACACAAAAAAGTAATCAACCTATTCCTATTTATACTTATACTTTGTGTAATGATGGCGCCTCTCCCCCTGGGAAAGGAATAATCCCTACTTATATTAAATATAGTAGTATAAGTGAAACAAGTAAAATGGAGAGAATTGCTTACGGAACTGTTTTATTGTTTAGAGATACTAATGTTCTATTTAGAGGTAAATTATACTATACTAAGCCTATAATAGATTTTAATTCTACATTAGAGAAAGTTAATAATATACTAAAAGATGTTAAATTAATAAGCAAGATCGCTCAAAAAGTATGAGCGTATGACGCTAAAACTTTAGATTTAATAACAGGTAGTCCTTTCCAATCTAAAACTCAAGCATCAAATTTATTAGATATTAGTCGTAGTGTTATAAACTATTTTATAGATACTAAAAAACCTGAAGGAATTAAAGGGACTTATCTATTTAGTAGACCGTTAGAGGAATCAGAAATAAAAAGTTTAAGAGAACTTTCAGAGGATATCCGAATAGGGAATAAAGTAGAAGTATGAGCTTATGATGCTTTAAGTTTGGATTTAATAAATAACGAACCTTTTTCTAGTATATCTCATGCAGCTGATTATTTTAATATTAATTATAGAACGGTGAATCGCCATTTGGATACTAAACTTGCTACAAAACAAAATAAAATGAGTGTGTACTTTTTTAAAAAGGAAATTAATTCAATTTTAAATTTGGAATTAATGAAGCATGTAGATAAATTTCATTATGCACGTAGTGAAATTTGAGCATATAAATTAGATGAACTAGGTAAATTAAAATTATTACCTGATCAACCTTTTAAGACTAAACGAGAAGCTGTACGTGAATTACATATACATAACGTTGTAATAAATAAATACATAGATACAGGTATAGAGTATAAAGGGTTACTTCTATATAGTACATCTCAAAATCTTTCGCTTACACAGAGAATTAAATAAAGTTAAATTAGTTTTTAGTTCCTTATTATCATTTTATATTAGCGTTCTAAGCCTTCCTTAATTTATTCTTATATAAGTATAAATTAATAAATGTAATTTAAGACTAAGACATAGTCTGAACCAGCTCGAAAGAACTGGATGTAAAACATAAATGGTTTTACGATAACAATACTTGGAAGTGCTAATAGTAAATATGCTTTTTTAGGTTCACTTAGAAGTACTGCTCAGTTAATTAGTTATGAACTAATATTAAGTTCTGCTTTATTATTAGTAATTATGTTAACAGGTAGTTTAAATCTAACTGTAAATGTAGAATCACAAAGAGCTGTGTGGTTTATATTACCTTTATTGCCTATATTTATAATATTTTTTATAGGTTCTATAGCAGAAACTAATAGACCGCCTTTTGATTTAGCAGAGGCTACTAATATGATTTGGTCTCATTAAAGATCACAAATTGCTGGAAACCCCTAATTAGAGAATAGGACAATCAGCAGGGAAGTTAACATATAATGTTAAACCCTTCAGAGACTAGACGTGATCATTTAATATAAGTATTTATATTAGATAAGGTATAGTCCAAATTGGCATGTGAATGCCAACTAAAAAAAAAATGGAATCATATATGCTGAACTATAGTAGCGTTTCTACCAATGGTGCGAACCCTTTAGTTCTTACAAACTGTGGTTATCTTTATACAATATCTAGATGAAAAGTTGGTACGAAAGCTAGTGATAGATATTATTCTACTTCAAATTCTGATTTACAATCATCTGATTTACCTCTTCCAGTTTTAACTATTAATAATCTAAATGATAAAGATAGTATTAAATCTTATAGAATATTATTAAAAGACAAAGGAGGTATTTATTCTTTTATAAATACAGTAAACGGTAATCAATATATAGGAAGCGCCAAAGATTTTTATTTAAGACTTAATGAACATTTGGAAAATAAGAAGTCTAATCTGGCTTTGCAAAAAGCATTTGCTAAGTATGGCTTAGATAAATTTAAATTTTGTATATTTGAATATTTCACATATGAAAGTAAAATTATAAGTCATCAAGCTTTAACTGATCTAGAGACTAGTTATATTAAGAGATTTAATTTTGATAATCTTTATAATTTTAAAGCTACAGCTACAAGCTCTTTAGGTTATAAACATACAGAAGAAGCCAAATTAAAGATGGTTGAATATTATAAGGATAAAAATAATCATCCTATGTTTGGTAAAACTCATACTGAAGAAGTCTTAGCTTTAATTAGTAAACCTGGTGAGTTAAATCCGATGTTTGGTAGAAAACATCGTGAAGCTACTAAAGCGATTATGAGTGAAAAGAAGAATAAATATCCTTTAGGTGTAGGAATTTATGATTTAGATGATAACTTAATTTTGAAGTTTAATAATAATGTAGAGTTAGCTAAACATTTAGGTATTTCTAAGGTTACAGTAGGTAAGTATTTAAATTCGGATCTGATATATAATAAAATTTATCGGTTTAAACCAATACAAGATTAAATATAGTTTTATGCCTCTTTTTTTCTTTTTTTTTTTTTTGGAATCTGAATTAGTTAGTGGATTTATGACAGAACACGCTGCGGTTGTTTTTGTGTTCTTCTTTTTAGCTGAATACGGGAGTATTGTATTAATGTGTATACTAACTAGCTTATTATTTTTAGGTGGTTATTTAATATTAGATATTATTTATTTATTAACATATTTAGATTACATCGTTTGAGAAATTTTTCTTATAGATTGAGTTCTTGTATTGGATTATCTTCTAGAAGACATAATGAGCACACCTGCTTTAGAAGGATTAATATATGGTTTTAGTTTAGGATTAAAAAGTTCTATGATGATATTTACTTTTATTTGAGCTAGAGCTTCTTTCCCTAGAATACGTTTTGATCAATTAATGTCTTTTTGTTGAACAGTTTTATTACCTATAGTGTTTGCTTTTATAATAATAGTACCTTGTATTTTATATAGTTTTGATATATTCCCTGTTAATTTAAATTTATTTTAAAGATTTTCCTTTTTTGGTATTTTCTAAGATTAAAGTATAAAAAAAATGTATTTTTTTTTACAGTATAATCATGTAATTGTTTACTTATGATGTAATTATAATTAAATTATATGGGAAGTTTTTTTAATTTAAATTAATAAATGTTGTTATCTTCTTTATTATTAATACCTTTATTGGGTATATTTTCTATATCAAGTAATATTTCTTATGAAGAAACCGAAAACAAATTAAGATCTTACAAAATAACGGCTTTTGTAACGTCTATTTTTAATTTAATTTTATCATTAGTAATCTTTATATTATTCGATTTTAGTAGTAATCAGTTCCAATTTGTTCAAGAGCACTATGATATGAATTTATTTGATGTTTATCTAGGAGTAGATGGAATATCGATATATTTTGTATTGTTAACTACTATAATAATGCCAATAGCTATATTATCTAATTGAAATTCAATAACTGAAAATGTAAAATCTTATTTAATAATAATGTTATTATTAGAAACATTATTATTAGCAGTATTTTTAGTATTAGATATTTTATTATTTTATATCTTTTTTGAAAGTATATTACCTCCTTTATTTTTATTGATAGGTTTATTCGGATCTAGTAATAAAGTAAGAGCTAGTTTTTATTTATTTTTATATACATTTAACCTTAAGTGTAAAAGAGCCAAACACCGGGGAAGCCCTAAAGCTCTAGTAACCAAGGTAATAGGGGAAACTTTATTACTGGCCTGATTAATGCCTCAGGGTATGGTAACATCACTAGTTTTCATTTACCATCTTTTGGATGATGAAAAGCGGCCAGAGGCTGCAGATATATGGGTGATCGCGGTTCTAAGTCACCCTAGGTTTAAAGCCGTATGTAAATATGGTAGAGATATCCAGGGTGTAAAAGAGCAACGAGTAGATGGTTCTTCGAATTCTAGAATTTTAGATTTCGTAAGGTGTACTCTAGTCGCTGGGAAACCAGTTTTTGGGAGAAAAATTCATTCCCATTCTGATAATAGTATAATTCGAAGTAGTATGTTTAAAAGATCTATACATACAATTAGATCTACTTTAAATCCTGGATTTATTACAGGATTAGTAGATGCAGAAGGATGTTTTACATTAGGTTTTTTTAAAAGTGATAAATATAAATTGGGTTATCAAATCCAAGCTATTTTTAAGATTACTTTACATAAAAAAGATTTATATTTACTATCTCAAGTTCAAGATTATTTTGGGGTAGGTAAAATCACAAAGCATGGAAATACTACTTTACAATATACAGTTAAATCTTTAAAAGATTTAGAAATAATTATAGCTCATTTTGATAAATATCCTTTGTTAAGTCTAAAATGGTCTGATTATATACTTTTTAAAGATGCAATTTCATTATTTAAAAGTAAACAACATTTAAATAAAGAAGGATTTATAAAAGTTCTATCTATAAAAGCTTCTTTAAATTTAGGTTTATCCGATGAATTGGAATTAAATTTTCCTGATATCAAACCTATATCTAGACCGCTTCCCCCGTTTTTAAATAAAAGTATTATAGATCCTAATTGAATCGCAGGTTTAGCTAGTGGTGATGGATGTTTTCATATTTCTATACGTAACTCCTCTACAACTAAATTAGGTAAAGCTGTAGTATTAAAATTCCATATTGTTCAACATAGTAGAGACACTGAACTAATGGAAAGGTTAATATCTAGACTAGGGTGCGGTAAAATAGAGTTAAAGTTGAAACAGTCTGCTGTATATTTTGTAGTAGTAAGTTTTAAAGATATATTTGAAAAAATAATTCCATTATTTGATAAATATCCTATTAAAGGAGTTAAAGCCTTAGATTTTGATGATTTTAAGCGAATAGCTAATCTAATGTACAATAAAGAACATTTAACTGAACAAGGCTTATCTAAAATACAATCTATAAAATTAAATATGAATTTACTGCTTGCTTCGCAGCAGAAAATTATAAAAGATTATCTGAATTGCCGGTTAGCCGGTATGAATTGAAGTAACCCAAAATTAAAGAAAACACATTAATTATGTGAACGTATTAGGTTCTTTATTTTTATTATTATCTATTTTAACTATGTCTTCTGTAATGGGTACTACTGATTTTGATGCTTTGTTTAAAACAAATTTTGATTATACAACACAAATCTTCTTATTTATTGGTATATTTATTGCGTTTGCAGTTAAAACTCCTACTATTTTTTTAAATGGTTGATTATTAAAAGCTCACGTAGAATCTCCTTTAGGTGGAAGTATAGTATTGGCCGGTATTGTTTTAAAATTAAGTTTATACGGTATATTTAGATTAATTTTACCTATATTACCTAAAGCATCTTTAGATTATACATTTATAGTATTTGTAATAGGTGTAATTACAATAATATATGCTAGTTTTAGTACATTAAGAACTACAGATATTAAGGAATTAATTGCCTATAGTTCAGTATCTCACGCTGCTGTATATTTAATAGGAGTATTTAGTAACACAATACAAGGAATAGAGGGAGGAATTATTTTAGGTTTAGCACACGGATTTGTATCTAGTGGTTTATTTATCTGTGCAGGTGGTATATTATATGATAGATCTGGAACTAGATTAATACATTATTATAAAGGTATAACTCAAATGATGCCTTTATTTTCTATTTTATTTTTTATTTTATGTTTAGGTAATTGTGGTGCACCTTTAACTTTAAATTTTGTAGGTGAATTTATGTCTCTTTATGGAGTGTTTGAAAGATTACCTATTTTGGGTGTTTTCGCTAGTTCTTCTATAGTATTTTCTGCTGCTTATACTGTATATATGTTTAATAGAATAGCCTTTGGTGGATCATTTACTAAATTCTTTGAAGAAAATATAAGTGATCTTACAAAAAGAGAATTCTTTTTACTATTTATATTAGCAGGCTTTACAGTAATTCTTGGTATATATCCTTCTATTATTTTAGATGGATTACATTATTCTGTTACAAGTTTAATATATAAATATAGTTCATTTGTTTAGTACTTAAATTAATTTTATAATCTTGCGAAGCAGCCCTATCTATATACAGGATTGTTATACTCTTATTAGAATTCATTTACCTAAAATTTCGTTTTATAGTAAACGCTAATACTATTTATATTATTAAATGTTATAATAATTAATTAATATGCCTCAATTAACACCTTTTTTTTTTATAAATGAAGTAACTTTTGCTTTTGCTATAATACTTATAACAATATATATGTTATCTAAATATATATTACCTAGATTTGTTCGTTTATTTTTAGCTCGTACTTTTATATCTAAATTATTTAATTAATATTTAAATTATCCTTTATTAATTAATTTTTTTTATTTATCAAGATTTACATTTCAATTTTAAGATTAAATATAATAAGTTAAATATCCTTTATTAATTTAAATTTCTTATTGTATTAACTATTGAATACAACTATTATATTTTTACTATGGAAAATTTTTCTTTCGCAAATTTAAACAGAGAAATAGTTAGTCCTTTAAATCAATTTGAGATAAGAGATTTATTAAGTTTAGATGCACCTGTATTAGGTAATTTACATATATCGATAACTAATATAGGATTATACTTAATGATAGGTGCTTTTTTTATATTAGCTCTTAATCTTTTAAGTACAAACTATAATAAATTAGTTGGTAATAATTGATCAATAAGCCAGGAATCTTTATATGCTACAATACATAGTATTGTAACAAACCAAATAAACCCTAAAAATGGACAAATGTACTTTCCATTTATATATGCTTTATTTATATTTATATTAATAAATAACTTAATAGGAATGATTCCTTACAGTTTCGCTTCTACAAGTCATTTTGTATTAACTTTTGCTTTAAGTTTTACTATAGTTTTAGGTGCAACTATATTAGGATTCCAAAAACACGGTTTAGTGTTCTTCTCTCTTTTAGTACCTGCTGGTTGTCCTTTAGCTTTATTACCTCTATTAGTCTTAATAGAATTCATATAGTAGATTAGGTTACTCTGTGAACAAGAGCCAAACTCCGGGGAAGTCCTAAAGCTTATAATACTAAACAATAGTCGAAATACTATTAGTGGCTGAACTAATTACTCAGGTATAGTAATAAGTTATAAGATGAACGAAAGTGAAATGGATCATCGCGGATCTAAATCAATTTTTAAGAATTTAATTCTTTATAGTTGTAAAAGAGCAACGAGTAGACGGTTCTTCAGTATTTTTAATACTGTAAGGTGTACTCTAGTCGCCATGAAAGTGGTTTTGAGTAGAAATAAGTAACTCAAATTAATGTTTCTGTATAGTCTTGGCCAGTTTATTTATATAGAGAAACTAGTAACCAACTTATAAAATCTTTAGTTCGGCGCACCCTCCGGAGGAGGGTGCGATGAACATCGCCCGCCTCGGCGGGCGACGTTCTTAAATTAAGGTTTATACTTAATAACTACCCTTTGGACACTAAGACTATGAAATATAAAATTATAAGAACGCCATTTAAACAGTCTTATAATTCAGTTAGTTATAAATATACATGTAAAAGAACTATATTTACATCTTCTAGCTTAGAACCTGTGAAAGTTTATCTTAATCCTGATAAGGAAAAAGAATTAATAATTCGTGATAATAAAGACCGGACAGGTGTTTATCGTTGAGTGAATTTAGATTCAGGTAAAAGTTATATAGGTTCATCCTCAAATTTAAGTACAAGATTTAAACAATATTTTAATTATAATCATATATCATATCCTAAACGGAATTTAAGAATCTATAAGGCATTATTAAAATACGGGTATTCAGGGTTTAGATTAGAAATTTTAGAATATTGCTATCTTGAGATATTACTTGAAAGAGAACAATTCTACTTTGATACATGAAACCCAGAATACAATATATTAAAAGTAGCTGGATCTCCTTTAGGATATAGACATAGTGAAGCCGCTAAAAAACTAATTAGTATAGCTTCTAAAAATAGAAAGGTTTTAGAATCAACTCGTGATATCAAAAGGGAAATCTTACTAGGTAAAACTTTAGATAAAGAGCACATAGAAAATTTGCGTTTAGGTAATACTTTGAGAAAATCTGTTATAGTTACTGATACTGAAACAGGGAATATAAAAGAATTTATCTCTCTTACGGGAGCCGGAGAATACTTAGGTATATCTAGGATAACAGTGGGTAAATATTTATCCAAAGGTACTCTTTACAATAATTATAAAATATCTAGCCCTAACTCAAGTTCTAATGAAACTCAAGTATCTTCTAATGTAACGACATTACCTCAACAGCCTGTTTTATTAAATAATATTGAAACAGGTGATAAAAAAGAATTTGTTTCTATGACAGAAGCTGCTAAATATTTGAATGTATCTAGAGCGCGTTTATGATATTTTATTCATAAGACGGGAGATGAAACCTTAAAAGGGTATAGTATATCTAAACTAGAAAATCTTGAAAATAAAGTTACTAGAAGTACAAAGGGAATAGAGGTTACCGATCTTGAAACAAATGAAGTAACTATTTATCCTTCATTTACTTTAGCAGCTGAAGCTTTAAACATATCCCAATCAAGTATATCAGGGTATTTTGCAAAACAACGTGTTAATCCTTTTAGAAAAAGATATATTTTTAAATTAGTTTAATTATACGAGGAGCTTGCTTATCCATATTCCGAGAGGATATGGATAAATAATGAATCTTTTCACTATCTTCTTAGTTATCCTAATCTACTATGGATTAATCTGATTTTCTATGTTTATAATTAAAATAAAAACTGGTCAAGAGTACAGCCGATCATATTTAGCTAGAAATATTTCTCTGGGTTTAAGATTAGCTGCAAACATAAAAAGACGAGATTAGGTAACTCACTCTTATAGTGTTCAAGAGCCAAATTCCGGGTAAGCCCTAAAGCTCTAATAACTAAAGATAAGACGGAAACTTTTTATCTGGCCTGATTAATGATTCAGGGTATAGTAATATCATTAGAGATTCTAGTAATAGGAATGGGTGATCGCGGATCTAAGTCAGTAATATATGTCTACTTATTACGAGGAGTCTAAACTAGCATTGCTGCTTCGATAGGTAGATATACAAAACAATTACTGTAAAAGAGCAACGAGTAGACGGTTCTTTAGTTACTTGTTATTAGGCTATTTTTATCGTTTGATAACTTATTTAGCGAGAGGTATAGAATACATATTAATAACTATAAGGTATACTCTAGTCGCCGGGAAAGCCGGTTCTTGGAAGAAATTAAGTAATTCAAGATTAAAGATAGCACAATAGCCTATCCTTACTTAATTATATTTCTCTTACTTTGTTTTTTACGGCTACGTTCTATTTATACGTAGCGGTTTCACAACATAAATAGAGAAATGGGTAAATACATATTATGTATAAAGATTAATATCTTTGTTTACAATTTATTTTGTTATTTTATGAGCTTGCGCTTAGAAATAATAAAGTAAAGTAAAATTTAAACGCAAGCATGTGCGACCCGCCTTTAAAGAAAGGATAAATTTATTGAGGTTATGCCAATATAAATACCTTTAAAAAAAGGGATAAAGTTGTGAACGACTTATATTATTTAGTGTAAAATTATTTAATACTAACTCAGTTTTACCCTATAGTATTAACATAAACAAAGTTGGAGAGACTATCTCACCACGTAGTTTATTATATCAACCAAGGGTAACTATAAATTTATACAAATTTGGTTACGATAAATTGGGCATTAGAGCGTTTTCAACTTCATGTGTAGCATGTAAAGATATTTTTTCTACAAGTTCTTCAGATTTAGTTGTTTTTCTGGATGCAGACAAAGATAAACTTGATATTCTTAACCATATTAAAGGTAAATCAGGTATTTATATGTGAACTAATAAGTTGAATAGTAAAAAGTATGTAGGTAGTTCTGTTGATTTAAACCGTAGACTATTAGAGTATTATAATGTAAATAGATTACTAAATGAAAATAGTATGCCTATTAATGTTGCATTATTAAAACACGGCTACCATAACTTTAGTCTTACTATTCTAGATATTTGTGACATAGATAATCTTATGTCTAGAGAAAAACACTTTTTTGAAGTCTACTCTCCAGAGTATAATATATTAAAAACACCTGGAAGCCCTTCTCGAGGGTCTGGATGAAAACATTCAGAAGCTACTGTAGAGAATATGCGTGCTGCTGCTCTTAAAAGATCTCCAGAAACTTTAGCTAAAATGTCAGTATCTCAATCTATGAAAATTCAAGTTGAGGTAACTGACATAGAAACAAATACTTCTACTATATACCACGCTATAAAAGCAGCTGCCCGTGCATTAGGTATTGATAAAAGATATATTGAACATTATATTTACTTAAATCAAGATAAACCTGTTTTAGGTAAATATATTTTTAAATTACTTGATACAGAAGGCCAGGTTGAAAACCACCCTAACATAGGAAAGGTGCAATCTGAAGGCAGTGTAGGTTTATCTAGAGAAGGCTCAACACAAACTACGTTTAGTGCAGCCATAAAAGTTCAAAAAACATCTAAAAAGGTAGAGGTTACTAATGTAGAAACTAAAGAAGTTACAATATATCCTTCTATAGGTGCTGCAGCTAGAGCATTAGGTTATCGTCAACCTAGTATATCTTTATACTTGAAAGAAAATAGAACTAATCCCTTTAAAGGTGTGTATTTGTTTAAATTAGTATAAGTTTTCGGAGATTTATTAATAAAAGGATGAATTTGTGGACACGTTTATCAGGACACATGTTATTAAACATATTAGCAGGTTTCACATATAATATAATGACAAGTGGTTTTATCTTTTTTTTATTAGGTTTAGTACCTTTGTCATTTATTATAGCATTCTCGGGTTTAGAATTAGGTATTGCATTCATACAAGCTCAAGTATTTGTGGTTTTATCTTCCGGTTATATTAAAGATGGACTAGATTTACATTAAAAAAATTTGAGATAATTAATTTTATCTGCGCAAGCGTAGATTTATATTTCAATTTTAATTTTAATATTATCTGCGCAAGCGTAGATTAGTAAACTAAAAAAAAGGTTTTAGAGATAATAATAGACTAAATTTAAAAGAATTTAAGTAAAGTTATAGTAAACAATATGTATGTAGAAAGTTACTTTAAGCGAAAGGTTTAGGTATAAAATAGAAAATGAAATAAATTTATAGATAATATTATCTTAATATATAATTTAAAAGCTAGCTTTGCAAAGCCTACATAAAACAATAATTTAGAAAGATATAACTTTTCTAGAAATAGCTTGCTTTTATCCGAAACTTAAAAAAAAAATCAAATAAACCAAAAATTTATAGTGATGGACTTTACCATCAAAACTTAAAAAATATAGATGAGTTTGGTGATGGCTCTGATTGAACGCTGTCAAAGTGCTTGACACATGCTAATCGAACGTTTAATTTAATGAATAATTTTATTAAAAGTGGTGAACAGGTGAGTATAGATATCCGGCCTGCCTTAAAGAGAGGGGAAAGATCCCTCATAGTCAAAAGGTGTAATACCGCTTTAAGAGGACTTAAGGAATATCGTCGGGATAGGTGGTTGTTAAGGTGATTACTTAACAAGCCTTAACTCTCGTAGTCGAAACTGAAATGGTTGATCGACCACATTGGGTCTGAAAAAAGCCCAAGGCAATTGAGTACAGCAGTGAGGAATTTTGGTCAATGGCCTAACGGCTGAACTGGCAACTTTGAGGAATGTAGATTAAAAGATCTATAAATTGATTTATCGAATAAAATTCTAAATGTTTATTGATAATGACGATAAACAGATTGATGCCTTGACTAATTACGTGCCAGCAGTCGCGGTAATACGTAAGAGGCTAGTGTTATTCATCTTTAATAGGTTTAAAGGGTACTTAGACGGTAAAATTTTCCTTTATAAAGGTACGTTTTTACTAGAGTTTTATGTGAGAAGGTAGTACTTGAGGTGTAGAGATTATATTCGTTGATACCTTAGGGACTGATAAAGGCGAAGGCAACCTTTTATGTAAAAACTGACGTTGAAGGACGAAGGCACAGAGAACGAACAGGATTAGATACCCTAGTAGTCTTTGCAGAGAATGATGAATGCCATAGGTTAGGTTTAACTTAGTCTATAAATGAAAGTGTAAGCATTTCACCTCAAGAGTAATGTGGCAACGCAGGAACTGAAATCACTAGACCGTTTCTGACACCAGCAGTGAAGTATGTTATTTAATTCGATAATCCACGAAAAACCTTACCACAATTCGAATGTTATTAATACTAATTAATAATACAAGTGTTGCACGGCTGTTTTCAGTTAATGTTGTGAAACTGCGGATTCGTCCGTGGAATTAACGGATACCCCGGCTTTATTTATAAATTATTAATATAGAGCATTTTCTGATACGCTACAATTGTCAGGACAAAAGGGAATAAGACAAGTCATCATGGCCTTAATATTGTGGGCTATAGACGTGCCACATATACCTAGACAAAGAGAAGCAAAAATGCGAATTTAAGCTAATCTCAAAAAATAGGATAAAATATGGAAATGGATTGTAGCCTGAAATTCGGCTGCATGAATAAGAAATTGCTAGTAATCGTGAATCACCATGTCACGGTGAATAATACTTTGGATTGGTACTAATCACTCGTCACATGCTGAAAAGAGTTGGTGCAATAAGTTTGCTTTTTTATTATAAGTACATGAATGATGAGATTTATATCTTATAATAGGATTCTTCGTATGCGCGGTTCTAATTAGTGTTAAGTCGAAATACAGTTCGTGTAGTGGAAGTTGCACGGGGTTTATAAAATTGAACAAAAAAAACAGCTACAGTCGTTTAATGGCAGGACTACTATCTTCCAAATAGTTAGTGTGAGTTCGATTCTCACCTGTGGTACCAGGAAGGTTCCGTTTGTAGGTGTAACGGTTGAACCATATTAATTGTATTCAATAGAGTTCGAATCTCTAATCTTCATATAATTAAACAATTTAACTTAAATAGAGGATATTTTATTAAATGTAAAAATTTTGTTATAAGTAGTGTAGTTTAATTAAACCTAAAAATTATAACTCTATATTGACATATAAGGAGGGTTCCTTTTGTCCTGCTTGCTTGCCTGCCTTCTACTTCGTCAGGAGTACTTTCTGTTTTGGTAAGTCCTTTAAATTTATTGTCCTTCATACCTTACTATCGTGCTAAATATATTTCTTCGCGAGACAAAAATATCCTTCTTATCCTTAATAGGGAGTCTTTTATACGGCTCAGGAAGTTTTCTGTGAAAGTAAAACTTATGACCTTGTAGGGAGTTGTTTGTAGTAACAAGAACAAAAGAGTAACTATCTTTTGACATCTGTATTATGAGGTGTTAACTATACAAACGAGAGCGAACCTTCAGTTGTCCAACTTTAGGATTAAATACCTAGTGAATGGAACCAGGGCCAGGTAATCTCAATAGGACCAACAAGGGTAATATTTACTTCTTTTGAAGGAGGGTTGTAAATTTTATTTCTTTTGTGATGAATTGAATGCATTAAAGGATAAACCGTAAATAAGGTAATTGATAAGATGTAATACCTTTATTATAGTACGGATTGTTTTAACATCCATTATCCTAGGAAGTGAGAAAAGTATCTTCTTATAGAAAGGAGTGAAAGTCAATAGCGAGTATAGTAAAGTAAAGCAAAAACCAACTGGTAGACATTCCGGTAAATTGTTGAAGCAACTTTGAGGCGGCATTTAATATATAAAATAAAATGAAAACAAATTACAATCTTAATAAGTTATTTAAGGGTATTTCTGTATTTATGGGTAGTTTTTCTTCATTACCTATTATTTTTAAGCGTACGTACTCTTCTAGTAATTTACCGTTAAAACCTTGGTTTGTTACAGGATTCGTGGATGCAGAAGGTTGTTTTTTAGTGTCAATTGTGAAGAATGATAATTTACGAACTGGTTGGGAAGTTATCTGCCGGTTTAAGATAGGGTTACACATTAAAGATTCTCTACTTTTAGAACAAATTAAAACTTATTTCGGTGTAGGTACACTAACAATTAATGTTAAGAATAATTCTTGTGTTTTCGAAGTTACTAGTTTAGAAGGTATTATAAATAATCTTTTACCTCATTTCCATAAACATCCTTTAATTTCTAATAAACTAGCTGATTACTTATTATTTAAGGAAGTAATACTAATAATGCAGCAAAAGGGGCATTTAACTGTGCCGGGTCTTCAAACTATTGTTAATTTGAGAGCAGCTTTAAACAATGGGCTGTCGGATACACTAAAAGAAGCCTTTCCTTTAACAGTTTCATCAGTTCGGCCTATAGTTCCTGAATCAATTATACCAAATCAAAATTGAATAAGTGGGTTTGTATCAGGTGATGGTAGTTTTAAAATATTAAAGCAAACATCTCGTTCACATAAATTAGGTTATCGATTTTCTTTAGTGTTTGATATAACACAGGACTCGCGAGATGAATTATTATTGCGAACAATTGCAAGTTACTTTGGTTGTGGTAGTTTTTATTATAATCAGCTAGATAAAGCCACAGGTAAATACATAGTATCTGGGTTTGATCAAATTTATGATAGTATCATTCCTTTTTTTAATCTCTATAAGATTATGGGGATAAAAGCCTTGGATTTCGAAGACTTTTGTAAAGCCGCAGAAATAATGAAAACTAAATCTCATCTTTCTGAGGAAGGTGCTGCTAAAATACTCGTCCTTAAAGATGGAATGAATAAGGGACGTGGTATATATTTACCGGAGTCTGTTAAGCTTTCACTCTCAGGCCCATTATTTATCTATAATCCAGCTAAGATCATTTTATATTACACTACGGATAATATAAAAGATTTGATTGACGTACTTAATATCCAAGAGGTTGCATTAAATAAACATTTAGATAAGGGTACTATTTATTTGAAAAATTTTACATTTTCACAGAGTTTACTACCTAATGTTGAACAACAATTACTTACTCTAGATGAATTAGCTCAAATAATGCAAAGAATACGTGAAGGAAAAAAAAATAAAATAAAAAAGTTTAAAAAAATTTAATAAATAAATTAACAAATAATAAAGGAGAGTCCCTTTATTGGCAAGAAGGGCTGAGCTGTAAACTCAGTAGTAATATACTTTTAAGAGTTCGAATCTCTTGTCTCCTAATCTTGAGTCTCTATAGCTCAACGGTAGAGCTTGATACTGTTAATATCATGATAGATGTTCGATTCATCTTAGGGGCGTTTTATTAAAGAATATAATTAAAAAAGGGGTATTAGTATAATGGTAATGCATGTGACTTTTAATCATTAAAAAACGGGTTCGAATCTCGTATACCCTAAATATAGCAACCTTAATTTAAAGGTAAAATTTTTAATTAATAGCGACTACAGGTAAACTCATCATTTATCACATGAAATTCGTCAGTTCGAATCTGACTGGTCGCGTAGCTAAATTATTGTAGCAAAAGTTAGAGAAAATAAGTCTCTTTTTGATATGTTAAATATAATAAAATAAATGAAAATAAATCCCGCTGCTGCTGCTGCTGCTGCTGCGAAGCAGCAGCATAAAAACATATATAGATTTTCTCTGCGCAAGCGTAGAAAAATAGAATCTTTACCGCCGCTGCTTGCTTCGCAGACAAAAGAAAATAATAATAAAAGTGGAATATACAGATGAAAGAATTTAATTACAGGTAAATTTTATGTAGGGTCTTCAATTAATTTATCTCGAAGATTTAGGGATTATTTCCGGAAAAGTTTATGAATAAAAGAGTTAAGTAAAAAAAAAGAGTTTAATCTATAAAGCTTTATTAAAATATGATTATCAAAACTTTAGATTAGATATTCTAGAATATTGCAATAAAGAATTATTACTAGAAAAGGAACAATATTTTATTGATTTAATAAATCCGGAGTATAATATATTGAAAGTAGCAGGATCCTGTTTCGGTTATAAACATACAGAAGAAGCCGCGCGCCGCGTCAGCGGTGCAAGGCACCTTGGCGCTAAATGAAAGAAGCAGCTAAAAACCGTAAAGGTAGTAAAAACACCTTGTATGGTAAACATCCTACATATGAAACCAAAATTAAAATTAATAAGAGTACTAGTAACAAAGGCAGTAAAAACCTCATGTTTGGGCGTATATATACAAGAGAAACTAAGATGAAAATGAAAGGAAAAAATTAAATCTTTATCTAGATTCAAGACTTAAGATTAGGCACAGAAATATTTATTTAGGGTAATAAGCAAGCTGCATATTATTTAAACATAGATACATCTTCCTTAATTAAATATAAAAGATTCAATAAATTAGTAAATGATAGATATTTAATTTCTAATAAATAACTTAATTAGGTATAGTATCTCCGGTATTATATTTAATTCTAAATTTATTATAATATAATGCAAACAGAGAAATATTGTTTCTTTTTGTCGTTATTATTACTACATATGTGAAAAATTTTGTAAATAATCATTCATTATTTTGTTGAGGTGTTACTGGATTTGCATATGCAGAATCCTCTTTGTGTGCATATCTAAATATCATAAGTATGAAAACTTATATTATAAAATATACCTTTGTTTCTCTATATATAATAGATTAAAAAAAACGAAGTCCTTTTTTTTTTCAACTGTAAATCTTAAATATCGTACTATTAATATTACAAGAAGTGCGGCTTTTTATTAAATATAATTTAGATTATTTGTAGCTACAGTCGTTTAATGGCAGGACTACTATCTTCCAAATAGTTAGCGTGAGTTCGATTCTCACCTGTGGTAAAAGGTATTATTTAACACTAACCCAGGGCGGGCTTGTCCCGCATCCGTGGCAAGGCCCCGGAAGGGGACTAGGATTTTTTAGGTGAAATTAAATAATAAAAAAAATAAGTTATTTAGTATTTAAAAAGTTTCGGGCGTCGTCTTCGACGACTGAAACTTGGCCAGAGGCCGAGTAATAAATTAAATAATTAGCTCAGATAACTCAATTGGTAGTGTATACCTTTAGAGAAAATACGTCTCATTATTTTACAGGATAAATAATAAAAACAAAATGAAAGGGTAAAGGTTGTATTTTATAACTTTGTTCTAAATTATATGAATTAATAACTTAATTGGCAAAGGACTACTCTGTCACAGTAGTAGATGTCGGTTCGAGCCCGATTTAATTCGAAAATAATCATATAAAAGTTAAAGTTAAGGAAAAGTTGCTAGAGGTAGGGTAAGATATTTGCTAAATATTGTGTTTATACACATGGGTGTTCGAATCACCTCTTTTCCGTCTATGCTTTTTTAAGAGTATAGTTTAAAGGTAAAATAGGGAGCTTCAACCTCCAAATTCTCAGTTCGAATCTGAGTACTCTTGTGAGTTATCCTTTACGAAGGTAAGATTTATAAAAACCAAAGATGAATAATTTATTTATTATATATGAAACATACACAAATGGCTATAAGGCAGAGATATTAGATATTATTTCATTATTGGCAATTTTATGTGCTATATTAGTTATTATAAGTAAAAATCCTATTGTATCCGTTTTATTTTTAATAGGTTTATTTGCAAGTATTTCTTGTTATTTAATAATGTTAGGTTTAAGTTTTATAGGTTTATCTTATTTAATTGTTTATATAGGAGCAGTTTTTAAATATGTATGAAATAACGTGGCTGCGTTGGTTCAACTCCAACTCTACAAAGGACTTTTCATTCTCATTAAATTTTTCAATTTGGTACAAAGGATATATAATGCACCGGTTTCTTCAATACACCTAGGTAATCCTAATTTCCACTGTTCAGCTGTTCGCTACCCAGGGAAAGCAGGTATAGGTCCGCACGCTTGACATAACGGCAAATTTTATTCGACTTTGTCTAGCTCCGCCGGCCTGAAGGTTAGCCCTGATAAAGAAGATGAAGAGTTTTACAGATGATTCGTAGGATTTGCAGATGGTGAATCTAATTTCATTATCGTTTTTCAAAAAGATAGTAATGGTGATATATCAGGAGCTAGTTTTAGATTTAGTATTGAGTTGCACATTGATGATCTAAATACTTTAAAATATATAAAAAGCAAATTAAATATAGGTAATGAAATAGCAGTTTACGGTAATAGTTGTAAATTTACTGTTGTACATCGGAAGGGTATTAATATATTAATATCTATTTTTGATAAATATAACTTAAACACAACTAAATACCTTGATTATTTAGATTTTAAAAAAGCTTTTCATTTATATTACGAAAATAATAGTTTAAACAAAAGAACTCTTATTGATCAATTATTTAAATTAAAAAACGGTATGAATAAAAATCGAATTAACTTTAATTTCCCCGAAGATTATAAAATAGTAGTTTCTGATTATTGATTACTAGGTCTTTTAGAAGGTGAAGGTTCATTCTATTTAGATAGAACTAAACTTCAACCTGCTTTTATGGTTGCACTTACTAAAGTTCAACAACCAGTCCTAGAAGAAATAAAGGATTATTTTATTAATAATCTAGGGTTTGATAAATATTCTAAATTTAAACTACAAAATTCCTCAGCTATTGCTATTGTTGAAAACCCTGAGCAAAACAATGCTAAACCCTTACTAAGACTTAGAATTTCAAATACAAATGTCTTAATGAATTATTTAATACCTTTTTTAGAAAATAAAAGATTTGTCACTAAAAAAGGTAAAGATTTTCAAGATTTCAAAATTATATGTAAAGCGATATATAATGGAGCATATAGAAATGAAGAAATTAAATTATTAATACTAAAATTATCTTATACTATGAATAATTATAGATTATCTAGTAACTCTTATCCTAAAGAGGCTTCTAGTTTATCTAAGGAGGAGCTAGATACATTATTAAACGGTAAATCTACAGTTATACATTTAGATGATGGTCGTCAGATAGATAATATAACCAGAAAAGAGATAAATAGACGTTGAACTAATTGTGTTTATGAAATAATAAAAGGGTCAAGTGAAATAATCTTAGCTTCTACGTTAAATAAGGCAGGTGAAATTCTAAATGTGGATTTTAGAACAGTAAGAAGAAATTTAGATTCCTTATCCACCGCTTCGCAAGAAGAGGGAGATAACGGTAAATATTTCGTAGAGATTAAGGGTAACCAAGTAAGAAGAGTGGCTGTATTTTATCCTAAGTAATACTAAAATATTTTTAGTATAAGTTTGTAAACAAGATATTTTTAATATATATCTTCAAAAATTGAAAAATAGAAGAATGAAAGCATAGTTTAGAAAGAAGGTTACAACCGTACTATTCTATATTTGTAGAAAAATTAAGTGAAAACGGTTAACGATATCCTGATCAAAGACCGTCGGCAGTTGTATATGTCGCTACAGACTGGTTCACTGGGGCTGGGTTGGAAAACCTGTCTAAATGTACAGTCGGATTCTATAATGAATGTGTTATCATCATAAGGAGGAAGGACAATCCAAGTCTTAGGACTTGGATAACCATTTACATATTTGGTAAGAACTCCTGAATATATTTAGTAATAATTTATTGCTAAATTTATCTTAGTTAATTAGAATTGTTCAATACTATTTTTATTTATTTTGATGTTAATAAATATTAGAATTAGTGAATTACAAAGTAATACTAGCAATAGTTTACTTTTAGCTATAGCTATAGCTATATCTTTTAATTACCCAGTTTTCCAATTATTACCCTATAATATTACTATTATAAATAATTATTATAATTTAAATCATATTTTACAAAATATTTCTTTAAATCTGAACAATAAAAAAATAAATTTAAATTTATATAATGATGATATATATTTTGTAACAAGTAAAGTATGAGATGGTAATTTAATCGAAAATAGTCATATTACTAGTATAGGTAACGTACTATATACTAATTATAATATGTGATTAATATTAGCAAGTTTTATATTACTACTAGCTATGGTGGGAGCAATTGTAATTACAATTAAGCCTAATACGAGTAACAATTAACCAAAGTTACTGTAAAAGCAGTCCATTTAGCTTTATATAGACTTCAAAAAGATGTTCTTCTACTTTGGCTTCACATCTGCGCAAGCGTAGAAATAAAGGAGAATAATTTTAAACTAACACCTTGATTTGTTACAGGATTTGCTGATGCTGAAGGTTGTTTTACTATAAGTATTCTACCGCTGCTTCTGAATGTCAGCGACAAAAACCCTAAATATAATACAGGTCTGCTTGCTTCGCAGCATAAAAAAATTCTATTTTTTTGAGAGTTAAAGCTATTTTTCTTCAGGTCTCCATGTAAAAGACAAAGTTTTATTGGTTGAAATAAAAAATTTATTAGGGGTTGGTGGTATAGGTACCTAAACTTTCTAAAAGTCTGTCTATATATAGATAGGAGATGGATTTATCAAATTTTTTTCTTTTTTCTCCATCTCCTATCTAACTTAAAAGGCGGTATCCAACGCGATTAAAATAAGTTATCTTTATCTATTTTATCTTGATCTAGAGAATAGATTTAGATTTTTATCTTTATCTAGACTAATAGATTTAGATTTTTTAGTATTGTGTTATTTTATATTATATGTTAATTATGAAAAAAAATAGATTTTATTTATTTTTTAACAAATTTTTTACTAGAGTAAATTTTACTAAAATTTTTGTTATTTTTGTTACTGGTTTGCTCTGTAGAACTTTGGTTTTTTATTGCTTTAATGTTCATGTGTTTACGGATTTTTTAGATCCTATTTCCATTATTTATTCTTCTTTTATGGCGTTTTTTGTTGTGTTTATTAACGAGTTTATCTCTTTCATTTTAGTATTATACCTGATTTTTCTAGTAGTTTATCTTATTTAAGTAAGTTCAAGTTTGAATACTTGAAGATTTCTTCTATTAGATTATTATTTAGAAATTTATTTTCATCTTATTTTAATTATAGTGATCATTCCCCTACTCAAGACTTTCCGAATCTAAAATCGGATACTTCAATGGAGAATATTGTCTATAAAAAAGGGGAATCAAGTCATAATGCTGGATCTAGTAATCATGCGGAATCTAGTCGTCAAGGGCAGTCTAATATTAAGGGTGAATCTAGTACTCAAGATGAATCTAGTAAAAAGACTAAAGATTTGAAAGGTAAAGGTAAAGATACAGGTAATACATCTAATTACCCTACTGAGTGTAATATAGATACTTCAAGTAGATTTTCCCTTAAAAGAAGTTTATTTTGAATTTTTATAGAAAGACAAATATATTATATTAAATTTAATGTTAGAACCTAATGTTATCAAAAGAGAAGTTTTTGATTGTAAATTAGGTGTATTAGAGGGGGTATTCACAGATATTATATTAAATAAAAATTCTTTTGAAAGAATATATAAAAATGTTTGTATTTTAGTTTCTAATAAACATATTAATAATATTAAAATATCTAAAAAATTAAAAACTCTTGAGAGTAATTTTATTAAATCTAAAAAAGAAAATGCGACGGTTTCAAATCCTTTTTTAGGTACTTTTGATATAGAAGCTTATGAGGATTCAGATGGTTATGCTAAAGTTTATGCTTTAGGTTATTGTGTATTAAATAAAGATCCTGTAACATTTTATTTAGATAAAAACAAGGATAAAGATATTTTATTAGAGTGTATAGATAAAATGTTGTTAAGTAATTATAAGGATTATATATTTTATATTCATAATATAAATTATGATGGTGTTTTTATTATTCATAAAATTTCTGAATTTAATAAAAGTAAAGGTTTTGACTATTATAAATTAGATGTATTATATAAAGATAGTTATATAATTAAAATTAAAATATCTAGTCAAGATAATAAAAATAAAAGAACTTTTGTAGATTCATCTAATTTACTTAAAGGTAGTTTAAATTCTTTATGTAAATCTTTTGAGTTAAAAGATATAACTAAGGGATATTTTCCTTATAAGTTTGTAAATAAAAATACCTTAAATTATATAGGTGTAACACCAGATTATGATTATTGAAAAGATTTACCTTATAATGAATATGAAAAAATTCAAAGAAATCTGTGAGATTTAAAAGAGGAATGTCTTTTATATTTAAAGAAGGATTTATTATCATTATTAGAAATAATGAATAAATTTAATAAATATATTTATCAAAAGTTTGATACTCAAATGACAGAAAGTCTAACTATAAGTCGACTATCTCTAAATATTTATTTAAAACATTATTTAAATAAATCAAATATACCGATTATTAAAGATAATTTATATAATGAAATTAAAAAAGCTTATTATGGAGGTGTAACTGAAGTTTATAAACCTTATGGTGAAAATTTATTTTATTATGATGTTAATTCTTTATACCCATATGCTTCACTGAATCCTATGTGTGGTAATCAATATACTTACATCGAAAGTTTTAATAATGATGGTTTAGACTTAAATAATTTATTTGGGTTTTTTTATTGTTCTATTGAAGCTTCAGATAATTATTTTGGTTTATTACCAGTTAAAAATAATAATGGTTTAATTATGCCACTAGGTTCATGAGAAGGTTGATATTTTAGTGAAGAATTAAAATTTGCTGTTGAACATGGTTATAAAATAAAAATTATAAAAGGTTATAATTTTAATAAAGAGTATGAAGTCTTCGATCAATATGTTAAGGACATATATAATATAAAACGTAACACAGATAATTCAGTGGAAAGAACTGTATCTAAAAGTTTATTAAATAATTTATTAGGTAGATTTGGTTTAAATATAAATAAACCTGTTTCAGAAATAGTAAATAATGAAAAATTAGATATGTTATTATCTACTAGAGAATGTAATTCTTTTAAAAAGATCAATGAAAATAGTTACTTAGTTAGTTATTATCCTAAAATTTCAAGAAATATTTGTGAAATGTTTGGGAATGATTATATTAAAATATTACAAGAAAATTCTTTAGGAAGTGAAGGTAATAAATTAAATCAAGAATTTAAAGATGTATCTTTAGTTATTTCTGCAGCTGTAACTTCTTATGCTAGAATATATATGAATAAAATTAAACTAAATATTTTAAAAAAGGGAGGTAAAATATATTATACCGATACTGATAGTATAATTACTGATATTCCATTAAATAATAATTTAATCGGTAAAGATTTAGGTCAATTTAAATTAGAATATGTAATAAGAAGAGGGTATTTTATATCCTCTAAAACTTATGGTTTAATATTAGAAGATGGTTCTACTATACTAAAAGCTAAAGGATTATTAAGTAAATCTTTAGATATTCTAGATTTTGAAAAATTATATGAAGGTATAAACATCCCTCAAAAAGTATAGATTTAATGATACAAAAAGCCGCGCGCCGCGTCAGCGGTGCAAGGCACCTTGGCGCTTTAGGTAGAAAACACTCTGAAAAAACTCGCTTAAATTTGAGCTCTATCAGAGGTTGCCCTGTTTGTATTTATGAAAAGTCTGATTCAGAAGTATTTCAATTCATAGGTAGTTTTTTTCTTTCAGCAAGAAAAGCTGCGGAATTTATAGGAATTAGTCATAAAACTGTATGTACGTATAAAAAATAAGGAAAAATATTTAAAGATAAATATAAATTATTGATATTTAGACTCTAAAAAATTCTATGAATAATCAAATAATTTATTTTATTCATAAAGAGAGATTAATTCAATGGCAGAATGGCTACCTTACGCGTAGATGGTTAAGAGTTCGAATCTCTTATCTCTTACATTAATACACTTATAAGTTGTTAATAATTTAAGGTTTAAGAGGGATTAACTCAATGGTAGAGCTGTCGTGCTACACACGGAGGGTTAGGTGTTCAAGTCACCTATCTCTTAATAAATCTCAATAGATTTTCTATAAAAATTTTATACTATGTATAGCAATAAAAATAAGGTAAAAATAAAAATGACTCAGTTAGTGAGAAGTAATTTTCAGGATCATCCTTTCCACTTAGTATCTCCTTCACCTTGACCTATGTATACTAGTATAAGTTTATTTAGCTTAGCTGCAAGCGGGGCGCTTTCTATGCATAGTTTTAGTGGGGCATATAATATATTTATTTTAGCTTTAACTATGCTAGTCTTTTCTATGTCATTTTGATTTAGAGATATAATAGCTGAAGGTACCTTTTTAGGTAATCATACTTTAGCTGTACAAAAGGGATTAAATTTCGGGGTTCTTTTATTTATAGTGTCTGAAGCTTTATTTTTCATGGCTATATTTTGAGCATTTTTTCATAAAGCATTGTGAATAGAAACCAAACTCCGGGGACTCCCTAAAGCTCTAATAACTAAGCTTTTTAAGGAAACTTTTAAAGTGGCTTTATTAATGATTAAAGGTATAGTAACATCATTAGAGATTATTGGTATATACCAATGAATGGGTAATCGCGGATCTAAGTCAGATAGTCTCATATCTGTAAAAGAGCAACGAGTAGACGGTTTCTCCACACCATCCAGGTGTGGTAAGGTGTACTCTAAGTGCCAAGGAAACTTGGTATTTATACATAATAATTATGTATTTAACCAAAAAATGTGTTTTGTGCGAAGCGTCCATTTTTATTCTTCTAAAGCCCGGTATTCTAGCTATGCTACGTCTTCTAAGTTAAATCCTTACTATGTTAGTGGGTTTATTGATGGAGAGGGTTGTTTTTTTGTAGGTGTAAGTCCAGATTCTAAATATAAAACCAATTTTAAAGTAAAAGCCATCTTTCAGGTAGGTGTACATATAAAAGATCTTGCTTTATTAGAAGAAATAAAGTTATTTTTTAATGTAGGTAATATTACAAAATTAGGAGAAGAATCTGTACAATATAGAGTATCAGGTATTAATGATTTAAATGTTATTATTAACCATTTTGATAAATTCTCATTATTAACATATAAACAATTAGATTTTCTACTATTTAAGGAAGTAGTAGAGCTAATTAGAGATAAAAAACATTTAAATCTAGAAGGTTTAAATCGAATTATCTCTATTAAAGCACCACTAAATAGTGAAGAATTCTCGGATAAATTAAGATTAACTTTCCTTGATGTAGTTCCTGCTTTAAAACCAAAAGCTTACGGTAAAAAAATAAAAAGTTTACATTGATTAGCTGGTTTTACTGACGCAGAAGGGTGTTTTTTTATAGCATTAAAAAAATCCTTGTTATCTAAATTAGGAGAAACAGTTTGATTAAGATTTATTTTAACTCAACATTTAAGAGATAAAGATTTATTAGAAAGTATAATTTTTACTCTAGGTTGTGGTAGATACATAACTAAGCCTGGTTATGGTGAAATTATAGTCGAAAAGTTTTCAGATGTTTATGGAAAAATTATACCTATTTTTGAAGAATTTAAATTACAAGGTATAAAGTCCAAGGAATTTGAGGATTTCAAAAAAGCAGCTTTAATAATTAAAGATAAAACACATCTAACTAGAGAAGGATTGGATGAAGTAAAAAAAATAAAAGGAAGAATGAATAAAAATAGAAAAATACTAAAGGTTACATAACGTAATAGTGCATAAATTTAAAACCAAAAAATTTATTGCTTATACAGTTTCGGGCGTCGTTTTCGACGACTGAAACTTGGCCAGAGGCCGAGTAATAAATTAAATGAGTGCTTTAACACCTACAATCGAATTAGGGGCTCAATGACCTCCTTTAGGTATCGAGCCTGTTAATCCTTTCGAATTACCTTTATTGAACACAGTTATATTATTATCAAGTGGAGCAACAATAACTTACGCCCATCATTCTTTAATTCAAGGGGATAGAAAAGGATCTTTATATGGTTCTATAGTTACGGTTATTTTGGCTCTTATTTTTACAGGTTTTCAAGGGTTAGAATATAGTGTTTCATCTTTTACTATTAGTGACGGTGTTTTTGGTACATGTTTTTTTTTTGGTACAGGTTTTCACGGCTTAGTTTTGTTAATTTTTAACTATAATACTACTATTCATTCTATACACTCGTCTGGAGCTTGCGCCCCAGTAAAAGTTTTAAGTGTTATAAATAAAAGATTTTATTCAACCATAAAAGTAAAAGATGTAGAGCTTTGCCCTAACTGGGTAACTGGATTTGCCGACGCTGAATCTAGTTTTAGTCTAAAAGTCTCTAAGAAAAGTACAGCTAAATCAGGTTGAAGTGTAATTCCTGATTTTAGAATAGAGTTACACAGTAGAGATATAATTTTATTAAGAAAAATAAAAGATTATTTCGGTCTAGGTATAATAAGTGAACGTTTAGATAGAAATACTATAGTTTATAGTGTTCAATCTATTAGAGATATTTTAAAGGTAATTATACCTCATTTTGATAAATACCCGTTAATATCTCAAAAAAGAGCTGACTATCTTTTATTTAAACAGGCTATTAATTTATTAGATTTAAAAGTGCAATCTAATATTGAAGGAATTTATAAAATAATGGGAATAAAAGCATCCTTGAATATAGGTTTATCTGATAAATTAAAAAATAGTTTTCCAACTGTATATCCTGTAGATCGTCCTTTAATTAATTTTGAGGGTGATTTTCATCCTAATTGGTTGACAGGTTTTATTGACGGAGAGGGTTGTTTTTATGTTAACACTAAAAAAGCTAAAACCCTAACTGGTTATCAAATTATTATGACTTTCTTAATTACTCAACATGTAAGAGATGAAAGGTTATTAACTAAAATTCTTGATTATTTAGAATGTGGTAGTATTGAAAAAGTTTCAACAAGACCTACTGCTGTAACGTTTGTTGTATACAAATTTACTGACATTAAAGATAAAATAATACCTTTTTTTTGTAAATACCCTTTACAAGGTGTTAAATCTTTAGATTACAAGGATTTTTGTAAAATAGCTAATATGATGATAACTAAAGAACATTTAACTTTAGAAGGTGTAAAAAAAATAAAATCTTTAAAATCTGGAATGAATAGTAGTAGAATTTTATAAATTTATATGTGTAGGCCCTGTTTTATTATACAATGTATTATAAGTATTACATTGGAAATTTAACAGAAAATAAGGTTAATTGCATGAAGATCTATAAATGTAGATAATATGCAGCCAATTAGATATTATATATTACGTATAATTGTAAGATCTAAAGGTTCAACGACTAACTTTACAGTATATTACTGTATTACAAATTTTACTGAGCAATATATTGTATATTGTTTGGATGATATAGTCTGAACAATAGTGTGAACTATTGAACATAGGTATTTTCCTATATAACAAATAATTATTAATAATGTGAATTATTGATAATTAAATTTGTACACGTAATGGTGGGTACAGCTTTTTTAGGGGTAGCTTTATGAAGAATCTATGCTTATCATTTAACAGATAATCACCATTTAGGGTTTGAAGGTGGAATATTATATTGACATTTTGTGGATGTTGTTTGACTTTTTTTATACGTTTCGATTTATTATTGAGGTTCTTAATGTAGAGATTAAAAGTTACTTATCCCGTCCTGACGGATAGTTTAAGTAAATTAAGTCAAAATTATAATGTATAAATCTACCGCTGCTTCGCAGCGACAAAGGAGTATTTCCTTATTAATTTGCTCGGCTCCGCCGGTCCCAGGCGCCGCAGGCGCCGCCCAGGACTCATGAAAATATTAATGATAAACCTTCTTATCTTTATTATTCTAAAGAATTATCCATACGAAGCGGCCCTATTTAATGAATTTATATAAGATTTGAATTATTTAAAATTCTTCACATGTCGCTGACCATTAGAGGCAGCGACAGGTCCTATATAAGATTCTTTAATTTAACAGGTAAAATGCATTTTTGATAAGAATGATATTCAAGTTCAAGTCTTGAAAGAATTAAAATTATATATTTAAATTTGAGAGTTTTTCAGATTTAAATGTAAGGACGCACCTAGAAATAAAAATTTTTTATTGATATAATAAAGATAATTTCTTGAGCGGTTGAAAATGGCTAGTTAGTAAAATTATCTTATCTATATAGTAATTATTCAGTTCAAATCTTATAAGCCGTGAATTTAATAGCGAAGCGGGGAACCTTTTTGATTAGGATAATATTGTCTCCTTCGAAATTAAATATAATTAAGAAATGATTAAAAATAATAAAGCGTTAAATCCTATTTTTAATGTAAATGAACTTAAAGCCATTATCCTTAAGGACAATAAAAAAAATAAAAGTGGTATTTATAGATGAACTCGGCGCCGCAGGCGCCGCCCGGGACTAATAAAATTAATAATAAGAGTTATGTGCGGTCTTCTGTAAAATTAAACAGAAGATTATCTGATTATTATTCTTTAAACGTAAAAAATATTAAATATCGAAGTATAATAAAGAACGCTAGACTTAAATATAAATTATCTAATTTTAATTTAGATATATTGGAATATTGTGAACCTGACATTCTAATAAAAAGAGAACAGTATTACTTAGATCTATTAAAACCTGAATATAATGTATTAAAATTAGCAGGCTCACGTCTAGGACATAAGCTTTCTAAAGCTTAAGCTTAAGAAAGACTGTTAAATATAACTAAAAACTACTCGGCTCCGCCGGTCCCAGGCGCCGCAGGCGCCGCCCGGGACTAAAAATATTTATAAATATATGATATAAAAGAGATTTGGCCGAGCGGTTTAAGGCGGCTATTTTGAGTATAGTTAGGGATTATATCCTTCAAGGGTTCGAATCCCTTATTCTCTGGTATGTTTTTTTGCTCGGCTCCGCCGGTCCCAGGCGCCGCAGGCGCCGCCCGGGACTATTAAATATAGTGAATTCTCATTAGCTCAAAGGTAGAGCAGAATACTTCTAATATTCCTATTTTAGTTCGAATCTAGAATGAGAGTCTTTACATTAAGTCACTAATATTTTAATCCCTTCACAAGGGTGCACTAATAATGAACTGGAATACATAGCTTTGCCTGGCGAAATAGGAGTAGAACAGAGGGAAAATCGTCTTAGAAAAAGAACAGTATTATTTGGATAATATAAATCCATCTTTAAATGTATCGAAAATAGCGAAATCTGGACGCTTCGAACCCTGAAGGGGACCTGGACAGACGATATTGAAAAGTTGTAATTTAAAGGGACGCACGCTGCTTCGCAGCGCAGCTTAGGTGGAATTTATAAATTCTGACTTATATGAGTTCGAGCCTCATCTACTTTTTGAGTAAATAACCTAGTTTAGGTTAATTTGTACTCTTTTTTAAATTTACTCGGCTCCGCCGGTCCCAGGCGCCGCAGGCGCCGCCCGGGACTCAAAAAAAAGATTAAAAATATAAATGACGTTATATCAGTTAAATCTTATCTTAGAGTAAGTAAACTTAAAGCCATTATCTTAGAAGAAAATAAAAATAAATACGGTATATATAAATGAACTCGGCTCCGCCGGTCCCAGGCGCCGCAGGCGCCGCCCGGGACTAATAAAATTAATAATAAGAGTTATGTGGGGTCTTCTGTAAAATTAAATAGAAAACTTTCTAATTATTATTGTATAAATGAAAAAAATATTAAAAATCGCAGTTATATAAAGAACGCTATACTTAAATATAAATTATCTAATTTTAATCTAGATATACTAGTATATTGCGAATTTAACTTTATAATAGAAAGAGAGCAGTATTACTTAGATCTATTAAAACCTGAATATAATATCTTAAAAAAAGCGGGATCTAGTTTAGGGTTTAAACATTCACCTGAAACAATATTAAAAATGAAAGCATATAAACCTACTTCTGAAGCTAAAGCTAAAATAAAAGCTAAAATGAAGGGTCGTAAGCCTAGTTATAAAAATATAATTAAAGTAAAATTATCCTTAATCCATGTAACAATAGTAGTAAATACTCGGCTCCGCCGGTCCCAGGCGCCGCAGGCGCCGCCCGGGACTATTAATAATTATACAAAAAAATATTATTCTATACGTGAAGCCTCCAGAAATTTAGGTGTTAGTAACCATACAGTTAGTGCTTATATAAAAACAGGTAAGCTTTTAAAAGATATTTATTTAATTACTAAAAAACTTCCAGAAAAATAAATTTCCATAAAACTAATAATATAACAAAATAAACAATAAAGATATTTTAGTAAAAACAGACGCTAGTTTAATTAGTAAAATTCATTGTTTGGGGCAATGTGTTCTAAGTGCAAATCTTAGGGGTCTGATGTTCTTTGGGAGAAAGGTGTCAGAGTGCAAATCTCTGTGATCTGACATTGAGTTAAGATTAGAAAAGAAAAGAAAAGAAAAGAATCGTAATAAACCGAAACCAAAAATTTATAGTGATATAATGTACTGGATATAGAAAAATATTTATATAGAAATATAAATAAGTATACAAAGAGACTATTAAGGATCCCTGGAATAAGCTATGTATTAAAGAGTGATAATATATTGAAAATTTATGTTTAAAACATATAAACTCTTAGAGAAATTAAATAATAAACGAAGGCGAATTGAAATATCTTAGTAGCTTCAGGAAAAGAAATCAAACGAGATTCTACAATTAGTGTGAATGAAAGTAGAGTAGCCTATATACTCCATAGTATATAAATAAGTAAAATGGATACAAATCTGTTTAAATATTAAGGGGAACCTTCCTCTAAGGCTAAATATAATACATAAGCGACAGTGAATAGTACCGTGAGGGAACGGGTTGAAATAGTAGTTTTATAAGCAGCTCGAGCTAAGGCAAGAGCGTACCTTTTGCATAATGGGTCACCAAGTTAACATTAGATGCGAGCAATTTGCGTAGTTAAACCGATGATCAAAAATGAATTAGTGTCTAAAGTTAGACCCGAAGCTAGGTGATCTTACTATAGTCAGGATTATAAAAGTCCGAACGGGTAGAAAAATAAGGATAAGCTCTTATTATTAGCCCATGTAGAAGTGAACCTTCTGCAATATATCTTCAAATTGCGGGAAACCCCTAAGAGCAATCTTAACTAACATAAGCTTGTGAAAGCTTATGGGCGCAGGTAATGACTCGCGGTATAGTAAAATCAAGATTGATTTACGTAAGTAGAATGGGCAATCCGCATCCAAGCTTCATTAGTGATAATGAAGAAGGTTCATCGACTAAAAGTTGATAGGCTTTCTTTACGCATTTAGGTGTAAGTAATTCACTTAAAAAAGCAAAAGATTGCTTAAAATATAGTCAAACCCCAATGGAAACATTGCAGGATAATATAATTTATATTTTACTGGAATATATCAGTAAAAATTCTATTCTCTTTTTTGTTAAACTTATATAGTAGGTAGTTAATTTTTAGGTAGTTAATTTTTAGGCTAAGTCGGCTTCAGCTAAAGACTTAATACGATAGGGGACTGCTCTTCGAAGGGCGAATTGTAGACGGTTAGGCTGACACCCTACGTCCCAATGTCACTAGGTTAAGGTACAGCTGTCGAATACGTTGTAAAGTACGCACTTTCATTAGCAAAGTGCCGGCACTGGTGGCGACACTAGTTAACCGTTAAGTGAGCTTTGTATACTATCTTTTAATTAAAAGCAAAATAATCTACCCTACGTGGTGTTCGTATACATTGACCCACGTCTAGTATGAGATAGACAGAGTACTAATCGACTTTAAAATGAAACGTTAAAAAAAAAAAGTCAACAAATATATTAAAAATTTGAAATTAAAGGGTACAGTCGCTATGGATTTATGTTACGAGGTTGGGTATAGCGATGCTGATATTGATAAAGTGCAAATTTTAGCCGATAACCGTAAAAAAGTAGGTGTTTATCTTTGAATAAATAATGAAAATGGAAATAAATACATCGGAAGCTCAGTTAGCTTAAGCGTTAGAATGTATACTTATTATAGTTTACGTTCTCTAGCTAAAAGTAATAGACCAATAGATAGAGCGCTTTTAAAATATGGATTTTCTAAATTTTCGTTATATATTCTAGAATACTGTACTTCTGAAAATGTTCTTGAACGTGAACAATATTATTTAGATAAAATACAACCTGAATACAATATTGTTGAAAAAGCAGGTTCAACTTTAGGTTATAAACATACTGAGGATTCTTTGGCAAAAATGAGAGATTTTGTGTTAAGCGATGAAGTTAGAAAAAGAAAAGCTAATTCAACGGCCAATGCTTCAGCTGCCAATAGAGTACCAATTGTAGTTGAAAATATAAAAACTAAGGAAGTATGAGAATATAATAGTATGACAGAAGCAAGTAAAGTTCTAGGAGTTCATAAGAATGCAGTTGGTCAAGCGATTTCATATAACAGGCTTGTCAAAAAAACGTATCGTATAACAAAAAAGAGTGATTAAAATAATTAAAGAGAATAGAAATAAAGCATATTACCCGTAAATGGATAGTTTATTTAAAACTATTTAGGGAGAAAAATCTCAGCTTTACCTTATATTAAGGTTAAAGAGATAATTTGTATCGTAGCAAAGATATCCGAAGAATTATGGTAAGTATAGTGAAAGACAAAACTGACCTAGATAGCTGGTTTTCTGCGAAACCTATAATAGTAGGCAATTTAAGTAACATCTTCGCAGGTACAGAACTTAATCTCAGGCAAGATGTTTCAAATTTTCTGGTAAGTTGAATAAACTTGTTAAAAAATCAACATTTTACTTTGTATATATCGGGGGGTCGTAGAGACTTTATCGGTGAGTATGTAGACTCGGAATGGCAAAGATGAATCTTGAATTATCAGACATAGAATGATAAGGTTGTATGTCAAAAGGGAAACAGCCCAGAACAAGAGTTAAGGTTCCGAAATTATTGTTAAGTGAAATTAAGAAAGTCTTTATTCAAGTCGACAAGGAGATGGGCTTAGAAGCAGCCATAATTCAAAGACCTCGTAACAGAGCGCTTGTTAATTTTTAAAGGCGTCGAAAATTTAACGGATCTAAACAATGTACCGAAACCTTGTCCATAATTGATAATAATAAATAAATTATTGTCTTTTACTGGGGTAGCAGAACATTGAGTAAACCTGCTTCATTATATTATTTTATAATAAATGAGTAGTGATATAGTATCACTAACAGCAAACTCAAGAGAGAATGGTGACATGAGTAACAAAAAAGAAGTTGTAAGTGGTAATTTATAAATTACCCGATTTCTTTCTTTAATGAGGAAGAAATCTGACGAATAGTCCAACTCTCGCCTAAAGCTTATGGTTTATTTAAAGTAACGGCCTCTAAGTTTACAATCCCAAAGGTTGAAACGATGAGAAAATCTTATTACTTAAAGGACAACATTTATAAAGTGAAAAGTGTGCTGGAAAAAATAAGTAATATATTAATATTTAACAATAAACTAAATAGATGAGTTTAATATTAATGAAAAAAAACCGTACCTAGAAACTGTGACAAGTAAGCTAGTGTAGAATACGAAGGCGTAAATGAGCTAACAATCATAAAGGAACTCGGCAAACTAACTACCGTAACTTAGGGATAAGGAGGGCTCATTCGTCCCGAAAATCTCGGGTAAGAAGGAAGAAGCATAAAATATTGTTGTACGACTGTTTAATTAAAACAAAGCACTTTGCATAAAGACTTAAAGTCTAAGTATAGAGTGTGATTTCTGCCCGATGCCGGCTGGCTAACGAAAATAACTAACTTTAAAAGGTTTGGTACTGTAGGAACCCCCGGTTAATGGCGGCCTTATCTTGAGGGTCCTAAGGTAGCGGAATACCTTGACTGTTAAATGCAGTCTTTGCATGAATGATGTAACGATACAACAGCTGTCTCTATGATTGACTCAGTGAAATTGGCATAACTGTGCAGATACAGTTTACCTCTAGTTAGACGAGAAGACCCTATGCAGCTTTACTGTTACTAATTATTAGGTATGGTTGGGGACAAATTTTAGTAAATAAGGTAATTGATAAGATAGAAATGTAATACCTTTATTTGGGGATCGTATTGTATGGATTAATTAATCCTCTTCTTTTTTGTAACAAAAAAGGAAAGTAACCTTAGAAAGGAAAAATTGCTAGGAGACAGTTTATGCGGGGCACAGACCCCACAAAGAGTAAATGGGAGTGTCCAATTATGTTTTACGCCTATTATTTATAGATGTATCACTAAATAAAATTTTAAATGTAATTTTTTGTTTGTAATAGTAGATAGCAATACGCTATATTCTATCTTATTTATGTATAGATGTACAAGCCTAAACACATGATGTGTTTAATGATTATTGCTTTTTTGTATCTAAATACTTTTTCGGTATGGATTTACAAAACTTTAATGAGGAGCAATTTTTTTATTAGGTAGGATTTTTATTATAGTGAAATTAGTCGTAGTTAAATTATTATGAATGCGCTCTACAAGGGTGCTCTTCTAATATTTTATTCGCTATTATATATTAGTATATAATGGTTATGTATAATACTTATCAAGTTTAATGGCTTAATCCTGCCTTACTGTTTGACCACCAACAAGTCTTACAGTCGCGTAAGCGGGGCATAGGATCACAAGACACAAAAAGGAAAGGTCTTGGATTATTGGAAAAGCTACGCTAGGGATGTTTGTCCTTCAATGTTTAAAACCATTGTTATTTAATTGGGTTAATTTCAAAAATTACTTATACCTATTTGTAAGTAGATTTGAAGCGAAGTTTATCTTAAGATAAAATCGTTCAACGACTATAGACACCCAACATTTTTTTATTATGTTAAAAAAAAATTCTTTTATTAATTTTTATGTAGTATGCTTCGCGTGTATAATAATAATGTAAACTCTTTTATTTTTAGAAAAAAAATAAATAGTGATTATAAGTTAGTACCTTTTAAGGTATCTGTTAATGATACGGGTATAACAAAATATCTACCCCCTGTAGCTAAAGAATGAAAAAATAGTGTTTATAACTATAATTCTAATAATTTTGTTAACTATCCTGTTTATGATTTAAAAATAAATTCTTTAATAAAAAGTTATTTTAATTTATATTTTAATCATAAATTTTTAGAACATAAATATATATCTCGTAAAAAAAAAAGTAAATCTTTAAATAAAATATACGTAAGTAAAGCTGAAATAAAGCATACAAATTCTAAAGCAATAATAACCATTTATGTGTATAATAGGGAGAGATTTATTTTATTAGAAAAAATATCAAAATTCAAAAAAATCATCAAAAAAAGAATAGATAGATTTGTTACAATAGAAAAATTTGAGCGTATATTTGCTAAACTTATGATTTTATCTATAAATAAAAATAAGTTCATGAAGTTTTTATCTTTACCTTGAATAATTAAAAATAAAAATTTAACCCAAGATTCTAGTATTTTATGAAGATTAGCTAATTCTAAAGTTAAGGATAATTATAATAAAGTAGATAGTACTTTGTATATTAGAATGAAACGTTTAGCTGTCATACTCTACAGAATTTTAAGTATAATTAGAAGATATAGATTAAGATTAAGCTTAAATAAATATAAATTTGAAGAAGTATTTTTATATAGATTAAGTAAATTAATAAGTAAATATTATGGTAAAAAGGTCGAATTTAATATTGTAAATCTTAAGTCTATAGCTTTTAATGGAGATATCTTTACTGAAATTTTAACAAAAAAAATAAAAAAAGAAAGAAGTAATCCTACTGTAGTTTTAAATACTTTATTAAGTAAAGTAATGTTACCTAAATTAAATAGAATTATAGAAAAAGGTAGAATAGAAAATACTCTAGATTTAAAACTAATAGATAATAAGTATAAAAATATAAATATATGTTCTATACTTCATAATAATTCGTTTAATTACAATTTAAACAAATTATTATATAATTTATATTATGAAAGTACAGATAAAAAAGAAAGTACATTAACTGCATTACCTAATGAATATTCTATACGAGATATTATACTTGATAATATAAAATATAAAAATATAGGAGGTGCAAGATTAAGTGTTAAAGGTAGATTAACTAAACGTTATAGAGCAGATAGAGCTGTATTTAAATTAAAATGAAAAGGAGGATTGAAAAATATAGATTCTGCGTTTAAAGGGTTATCTTCTGTGGTATATAGAGGATATCTAGATTCTAATGTAGAAAAAACTATATTAAGTTCAAAACGGCGTATAGGATCTTTTGCAGTTAAAGGTTGATTTAGCGGTAAATAATTAAATCATAACGTTCTATTAACATAAGAAAAAAAAATGAAGAAATAGTCTGAACCATTTTGTGAAAAATGGAAATAAAAATAATTTTATGATAACAAGTTGAACAGGCTAATTTGCGCAAGAGTGTACAAAATGAGTGCGCGGTTTGGCACCTCGATGTCGGCTTAACTTATCCTCATGGATGCAGTAACTATGTAGGGTACGACTGTTCGTCGATTAAAAAGTTACATGAGCTGGGTTAAATACGTCGTGAGACAGTATGGTTTCTATCTTCTAGAGGGAATTAGAATATAATAAGGAATAACCTATGTACGCAAGGAACTTGGTATATTAATATTAATATTAATATTGAAATAACATAATTATTAATCTCTGGTTTACCTGTTGTTTATATGTCCAAATATTAACGTAAATTATATAGGACTATCCTACTTTCACTTGAGTAGTTATATAGTATAGGCACGGCAGGAAAGCTATGTTAGTCAAAGATAAGTGCTGAAAGCATATAGGCACGAAGCTTACCTTAAGATATTTCTCATATACGTAATATAACATTACGATCATAATATTCTAAATGTTGCTGCGCTGCAAAGCGTGCACACGTGGTTTGTAATATTATGAGAATAGGCTTTATTTGTAAGAATCTAGAGATTATAAGGAATAAAGTACTAATTTTGTAAAACACTAAATATTTTATATATATCTTACAATATTTTGCCTGGTTAGCATAAAAGTAATGCAATTGTTTTGTAATCAATAGAAGCAAGTGCGATACTTGCACTGGGCTCCTACAGGATTAGTGGTCAAGTGGTACGACATGGCTCTTTCAAAGCCACTATCGCGGGTTCGATCCCCGTCTAATCCCTTAAATTATAATATAGTTAATAATAGATATGTTTACTTCGAACCTTCGAACTATATTATAATTTATTCTTTTTTGGGGAGGAAAGAAAACCTAGCAATTTTTACATTTAGTTTAGCCCACCTATGGAAGGGGGATAGTTGGTCGATATTTTCTCTTTACTGCTTCGCAGGAAAAATAAGCTGAAAACGCCTTTTTGAACGCTTTTTACCCTTAAATTTGCTGATTTTCTGTTTAAACCTTCCCATTTTCAAAAAAATCAAGTATTAACTTTCACCTTTTTCTTTATTAGCTTTCATCTACCTATTTTCTTTATTAACAGACACGCGCAGGAATAAGCTTCGTCTTATGACGAGCAGGCGGTAGAGTCAAAGTTTCTTTCGCATGTTAAACCTTCATGTTAACCTTCCTATTACTTCCTTTATTCGGTTCATTATCCTTCATATTAAAATAAAGGAGTAAATCTTTATCACAAATATTCATATTTCAGTGGTATAATATTTGTAAAGTTGATTTGGTGATAGAGCTTAATATAGTTAAGTGGATATTAAGTGAGATTTAAAAACTATTAAGCTATAAGGGTAATGAAGTTCTGAAAATAGAACGACTGGTTGATATAAATGGATAAGTGTGAAAAGAAACGTTAGACACAGGAAGGTATTAGATAGTGGACGTTACGAATACTATCACATAAGCTAGGGCCATCTTATGGTTTGTCATTCGATGTGACGGCAGCAACTACCGTTGAGGTTGATACTAGATAGTGTTTTAGATACAAAACAGGCACCCAACAATTAGGTAAGTTGATTAATAAGAAGTTCTTAACCTATAGTAAAAGACCAAAGTTACAAAGTGTTTGGTGATTAATATGATGAATTAAACTAATAAAAGGTTAATTATAAGTAAGAACAAATCCGGTTGTGAGTTTCTACCGTTAAAATTTATCGGTTAAATTCCATTGATATATAACTCACATGATAGTAATGCTATCCGGGGTTGGCCCTGTAAGAGACCATTAATATTATATAAAATGATGAATCAAATGTTAAATAAAAAGTTTTGTTGCGAGATGTTCAGGTGTAATTTCTTTTTTAAATGTTACTTTTCACAGTCGATCCAGTTAGATAGCAAAAATATTCGGTTTTATTCTACTTCACTTCCTTTTCGCTCTCCTGATAAATTGTTTATTAATTCCACACCTGATAATATTGTTTTTATGCACTATGATGATAATATTCAGAGATCTGTTTTAATATTACCTTCTTTAAAGCCTTTTATAGCTCTAGCTGGGTTTCAGGTATTAGTAAGTAAAGAAAGTTTGTTAAAGGAAAAAGAACTAAAGATGAAATTAGAATTAGAAATGAAAGATCTACAGATTGCACTATCTAAAATTATGTGTTACTTAAAATCTGGCTGCTATAAATTTGAATTTTATTTATATTTTGATGATCTAATGGTTAACTCTCTAATCATAGAGGCATATACTTATGATTTTTTTAATAAAAATGAACTAAATAAATTGATATGTAGTTACGGATATTTTACTTTTAGTACCATAATAGGTTGTTTAGATAACAGCAAAGATGTTACATCACGAAGATACTTTTTTACAAAAGTTTGTACTGCATTAACTCTAGAGTTAGATGATATGTTTGCAGATGATGAAAAATTTAAAAGTATAATAAAGTTAAATAAAGGAACTTTACTTGTTATATCAAAATCAACTAAAGAGGAAGTCGCGCGCCGCTCCTGCGGTGCAAGGCACCTTGGAGCTTTAGATAAAAAATCAAATTACAATAAACCTTCTATGGGTGGAATTAAATTAGGAGAGAATAAACGGTTTTATTCTACTTCTCTCCCTACAAAGTTTTCTTCTCGTCATAAGGTAAAGTTAGGTGTTCGTAGCTTAAGCTATACTCAAGTTAAATTAGCTCAATGTGGGTGTGGATGTGGTAAGGATTTTTTAACTAGTAAAGAGAAACAGAATTTAAAAAAATATGCAGAGGAATATGCATCTGAAAATTCTTTACCTGCTTTAAGTAAAGCTCAAACTGAAAAATTGAAAAATGAGAACTATGCTGATTTAGCTGCTGCATATAAGGATGATTATATAGGTTTAATAGAGCGTAAAAAGGGGATGGTAGAAGCTTTTAAAAAATTAAATAATAAATTTGATGTCTATTTTACAAAAAAAGAGAATTTTATAAAGGATAAGATAAAAGAAGCAAGAGAAATAAGGAGTAAACAGGAGCTTTGTGAGGAAAAATTGGATGTTTTCATAAAAAAAAATTATAATGCGGATAATGATAAAGTATCTTATAGATTATTATTAAAGTGTGATGAGGCTACTCCATTATTAAATCGTTTATCGAGGGATATTTATATTAAATATAAACATAGTGAAAGTACTCATGCTAAAGCAGAACGTTTAATTAAAGGAAATAAAGATCTTATAGAAAAAAACGGAGGTAGTCCTAATCACATAGATAAAGATTTATTTAAAAACGGGTTAAGTGTTAATCATCCTGATTTTAAAGATAATTCTGATATTCCTTCTTCTGCTGAGAAAGTTAAAGCGACTAATGATACCAAAAACACAGAAAACTCATCTATCCAAAGGGAAGTTACTTCGATTTCAAATGGTGGAACTAACAAGGAAACTAAAAGATCTTTTGAAGAAATTAGTCAATTATCTAATGATAAAGGTAAACGAATAAAAATAAGTGATCTCTTGAATAAGAAGGATAGCAGTAATGACCCCTCTAATGATAAAGGTAAACAAATAAAAATAAGTGATCTCTTGAATAAGAAGGATAGCAGTAATGACCCCTCTAATGATAAAGGTAAACGAATAAAAATAAGTGATCTCTTGAATAAGAAGGATAGCAGTAATGACCCCTCTAAGGTAAAATTTAATACACAAATTCCAGACTGCGATCCTCATGCACCATATAAAAAGGAATTTGTAATAGCTTATAAAGATTTTGAGTTTCCTTGTAGTATAAAAGTTCCTAGTATAAAAGTTCCATCTATAAAAGTTCCATGTATAAATATGGATGACTTGGTACGCTGTATAGAACCCTTGATAGGCTGTTTGAAAGATATTCATATAGATTATTATGGTTTATACCCATGTGTTATATTTATAATAAAAGTAATAATTCATTTAATAAAATATGAGCCTATGTGAAATTGTTTTTTTAATCATTATGTAGTTGGACCTATAAAACGTTTTATAGGTAATAAAATAAGTTCTAATAAAAAATCTAATAAATACAAAAATAAATCAAATTCAGGTAAACGGTTCTTTTCAACATCATCTAGGAGTCAATCTGTTGTACATTATTATTCAGATGATAAACCTTTTAATCTACAATATAAATATACTCCTGATAAGGTTATGGAGAAACCTACGATAAAGATAAAAGGTAGAGGATCTTCCAGTTCTACAAATAATAAAACTAGCCCCGCGCGCGTAGCGCGCTGGGTCAGACCCAGGGCCGCGCAGCGGCCCTGGGCTAGATTAAATAAACAATTTACCACTTCAGGTCCAGGTCCGCGACAAATTAATGAAATCACTTATCCACTCCCTAGTGTATTATCTAATTATAAATATCGGTTCCGCCGGTCCCAGGCGCCGCGGGCGCCGCCCGGGACTCCTAGAAATATTGAGGAAGGCTCCCATCTTTACGGGCCTGGAGCGCTCAGATTAGATTATTGTATATTAGCAGCGGCAGAGATAAACAAAAATAACCTTAATTTTGAGAATGTAAATTTAAGAAAGTATCTTATAAACCGATTGAATAAATCTTCGTTTTTGAGTTATAACTCTTTATTAATTCAACCATTCATGGTTGAATTATTAAGTAAATCCCCCGCTCCAGGTACGCGATTCAATATAAAGGATTTAAATTTAGAATGAAAAAATATACAGGAGAGATCTGTCAAAAATACTCGACCTAAAAAAGTTAAAATAGTTGAATTATCTACAGATAAAAATATAGATGAGTTTGTATCTCAAACAGAGTGTGGTAAATTTTTAAATGTATCTGAGACTACTATACGTAAAAGATTAAAAAATAAAACTACCTTTAAGTTAAAAGATTTAAGAGTTTACCTTCAAGAAGGTTAATATTATATATCTTAGTCGTGGTATAATTTTAGGTTTAATTTAGTTTATTTTGTCTCTGCGAAGCAGCGGTATCCGCATTGTTTTTCTTTACCACAAGTGTCATAATAGAGGGATGGATAATTGATATTTTTCATTTTATGGTTAATAAGCCCCAGAACCGTAAATTATCTTATCTTACTTTATTTAAGACTCGCTTATTTATTTAATTTTTTGTGTTTAAATAAGCGAGATATTCTCTATATTGCTATTATCTTTTGTTAGATTTATTCAATAACAATGAAGATTTGCGACTTGTATAGGATGTAACGAAGCCTAGCAGGCACTGTTTTTTCTTAGGTTTGTTTGCGATTAATAGGATAATAATTAATATTATTCTTCTAAGATAATTTAGATAAGTAGGCAGTTTATTGATTTTTTAAGGTTTTTTTAGTGGCTGCGAAGCAGAAAAAAACCCTTTTTAGTAAATGAATTCGTCTAATCTATAATTAATCAGGTTGTGGTGTAGGTGCTTTAATTATGTAATTATCCTTTTTAGGTTTTAAGGATCTTTTTCTGTTTACTATAGCCAGAGTTGATAAATAAATCAAACGCTGAAGGTTTAGGTCGGACAAGAATTCATCTGTGATGTTGTTAAGGAGGCGAAAGTAGAACCATGGATGTGGATCTTTATAAATAAAGGAACCCTCCGAAAAATTTTAAGTAACCAGACCAGTGGAGGATTCTCGGTTTGTAGGGTTTTAACCGTTAAAGCATATCGCGAACTAAAGTATGATATGTCGGTCCTTCATAGTAGTAGTCTACTCGTGCATAGGACGTTACATAGATTTATTAAAATAAGATGATGAATTTAGGAAAATTTTTTAGAACTTTTATTTTATTTTTCAATTTTATATTTTTTTACCTGGACGACTTAAAATTATCTACGAATAAATATCTTAGATTCTCACAAATTTTATCTCCTTTATTTGTAGTGATTTTTGTTATTTTAATTTATTATGATGTTCTTTCGATATTTAATTATGGTTTATTTATCGACGACCCTAATAAAACCCTACTACTGTATCTGTAGGTGCAAGGGTTGAAATAGGAAAAGAGGCTGCTACCAAAATTAGCAAAGGAATAAGTTCTGTTGATGGTAGTGTTGGTAGTAATATTGGTTTAGCTGGGACTGTAGGTGCAGTTACTGCTGGTGTAGCTAAAGTTATAGGTAAATCAGCTTTACCTCCATTACAGAAAGCTGGTGTTGTTGTAGCTGGTTCTTTAATAGGTGCAGGTATTCATGTTGGTGCTACTTCTTTGAATAGATTAAACAGTAGTAGAGTCCAATCTAATTCTAGTAAAGGAAGTAATGATGTTGTTAGTAAATTAGTGGATAGTAATAATAATAGTGATTTAGCCGCAGGCCGCGTCAGCGGGCCTAAGGCCCTCGACGCTAATTTAATATTGTCGATAGATATGATTACTTGCGCTTGTTTATCCTTAATAATAATTTTATTTATGTTGATATTCTTCAAATTTTATTTAAATGAAAAAAACAATGTGAAATTAAACTTATCTAGTTGAATAGGTGAGAAATGGAACAATAGTTTAAATTATTATTTAATTAAAATTCTTCAATTGAATAAAAAGACAAGTAATGTATATATTTTTAGAATATTTGTTTTATTGTTCATAGCTTTACTATCTAATTGTTATTTTATTACAGAATTATACTCTAATCTAGATAAATTTATAGATGTTCATGTTAATAGTAGGAAATAACCTTTATACATGATCTCATTTTGCTCGCTGCTGCGTTAGCGCATTTTTATGAATATAAAAATTCATAAAAATATACACTCCCTTCGGACGAATGAATTTAAAAATATAGATTTAAATAAATAAAATATTTTAGAACAAATAGAAAAGATTAATAAAAGTATAATAAAATTAGAAAAATTAGTCCCGGGCGGCGCCTGCGGCGCCTGGGACCGGCGGAGCCGAGAAATAAAATTATTAGAACAAAATAAAATATTAGCTAATAGACAATTTAAATTAAATGTATTTTGAACTACATTAGGTATTATTATCACTTTATTTGAACTTCATAAAGAAAATCCGGATTTTATTTTTTAAAATAAGAGTTTGCGCCTTTTAAATATATTTAAAAAGGCACAAGCTTGATCGTGCTAAATAGCTGCCCAGGTTACTTTTGGTAACCTGGGCACCTACAGGATTAGTGGTCAAGTGGTACGACATGGCTCTTTCAAAGCCACTATCGCGGGTTCGATCCCCGTCTAATCTAATGAATTATAATAATCTATATGTCCACATCGAACCGCTGGAATTTTCGACAATCGTACCGACTCACAACCTTTATTAATAACTAACTAACGAACGAACGAACGAACGAACGAACGAACGAACGAACGAACGAACAGGTATAACCTCGTAAAACTTTAATATTATACCTATTATCCTGAGCAAATTTTAATTCTTCACTAAAATATCCTAATTCACCTAATGGTAATAAAAGTCCTTTATTTTTGTCTCTTATTGGTAATAATCTTAAATAATTATTCTTATTTTTTATAGATACTTTACAATAAAAAAACCAAATAAATTCTCTATATTTACATCTTTGTCAAAGAATTATATAAACTCTGATTCAGTACCAGGCATAGGATTTACAGAAGCTACGTAAGGGTATAAACTATTAACACCGTAGTAATATAAGTTTTTACCTAAAGGTCTATAGACCTCTGTAATACCTCCAAAATAACTTTATTTAATATTATTGTAAATTTGATTATTATTAATTAAAGGAATATTATCTTTAGAATATTTTTTCATAAATATAACATTTGCAAGGCCTGATATTGTTAAAGCATCAGTTATATTAATATCTAATTTACCGCTGCTTCTGAATGTCAGCGACAAAAAAAGTTGAGGATTACAAGATGTAATTACTTCATAAAGACTGATTAAATCATTTTTTAAGTATAAAAGAGTTTCTTGTTTAAAATTTAAATCTTTTTCAGGTATTTTCTTATAATTATAGTAAGATATTTTATCTTTAGTCCCGGGCGGCGCCTGGGACCGGCGGAGCCGAGGATAAAAATGATAAGTAGGTTTATTTCCTATATAAAATAAGGTATTTTCATTTGCAAAATCGTAAGGGAAGATTCCTTTGTCGCTGCGAAGCAGCGGTAGTCTCAACATTCTAATTTTCACATAATTTACTTAAACTATTAGTTAAATTAGTATAACCATCACAAATGGTAATTGTATATGGTTTTTATCCTTATAAAGAGTAACTTTTAATCTCAAGATATACTTATCTCTAAATATATATTTTAACTTATAAGGGTTATCAGGATTATTTTGGTTATATTCTATTAAAACTTTGAATATAAAATAAATATCATATTTACCGAAATTATGGCTGCTTCGCATAAAAAGTAATTCCTAAGTATTTCTGGTTAAACATTTCGTTAATTAAATCTAAAATTACTTTATTACTATCTAAATTTTCATCTATGTAAATTAATTTAGGTTCTTTATCAAGATAAGTATAAAGTCCTCCAGCATATACACTAGGTTTACCGTTAAATTCCTAAGTTTCTAAATCTATTACTCCAATATTAGTATCTTCTGTCCTTTTAATTTTAGTTTTATACGTCGTACTATTTTTAAAAGGTTTTAGATTAAGGTCTGTAATTATATGAGTAATAACTTTAACTTTTATATAAATATTTGAATGTTTATAACTTCTAATCATCATCTCATCAGATTCATAATCCTCGTTCGGAGTAGTTTTATCCATAACATAGTTTAATAAATTACCTTTTAAGTCATAACAATGTTTAATCATAGTATTTCTATCCTCATCAATAGGACAAATTGCAAGGATAAAAGAGCTGAAAATTCACGCTTGCTTCGCAGCATAAAATAAACCAAAATAATCTAGATTTTACATGTTTTATTAGAATGTGCGTGCGGTAGAAGGATGAAAAAATCAACTATATCAAAAAAACAGTTGTATTTAACTTTAGAGTAATAGTTTAACGGTTAAAACACTTGTATCTGTAATTTTACACGGATTCAGATTCGAATTCTGATTACTTGGATGGCTGTTTTTTTTGTTCAATTTGAACAAATATATGCAAATTTATATAAAGTTATTAGTGATAGTGTTAGTGCTTACTAAAAAAAAATATGCGAATTGGTGTAATAGTAACATATTTGACTCATGATCAAATGATAAAGGTGCGAATCCTTTGTACGCGTCTGAACTTATAAAAAGATATGTTAAGTACTATCTGATATATATTTTGGGCCCAGGGGTTCAATTATATAATGTCTACTTTAGGTATAGTTTTTATAAGGTTATCTAATCAAAATATTTTGATATGTTTAAATGTACATATAAGAGGCTATAGCTTAATTGGTAAAGTGTACTGCTCATAACGGTCATTATAAGTGTTCAAGTCACTTTAGCCTTATTCCGAGTGCTTGAATAGGTAGACAGTACAAAAAATCCGAATGGTGAAATTGGTATACACAACAAATTTAAGCTTTGTCGGTTAGCAGCCGTGAAGGTTCGAGTCCTTTTTCGGATACATGGTAAAACAAATACATATAAAATTAATTAGGGTAGTTAGGATTTTGACCCAAGGAATAAAAATCGGGATAGTTAGTTTTTTAACCCAAGAAAACATGGTTCGTTTCAAATTTTTCAGCCTTAGATACTTTGCTTAACTTGAAAAATTTTATAGAAAGATTATTTTAGCTGAGTCTTTTTATTTTACCTTTATACCCTGACATTTAACAATTCTTTAAGTTTCTGCTAATTTCCATATACCGGCGCTAATCTTAGCATAGGTAAACCAGGGTTTAGCAGTAAGGTAAGGGTTGGTATTTTTAATTTTGTATGGATTTTTGTGCTGCGAAGCAGCGCCAAATTCTAACTTTAAATCTTCTACTATTAGGGATAATAATATTAAGAGTAGTAATTTCAATAAGGTTGATTTTGTCTCCGTAGTTACTTATCCCAATGTGGAGAATCTTAAAGATATAATTCTTAAAGAAAATAGGAATAAAGCAGGGATTTATATATGAATTAACCTAATTAACGGTAAGAGTTATGTAGATTTATCTAATAGATTTAAACAATATTTTAGGAAAAGTTTTTTAGAGTTTCGGGCGTCGTCTTCGACGACTGAAACTTGGCCAGAGGCCGAGGAAAAAGTGAAGCTTTTAAAAGAGTTACAAAAGACTACACATCTAAAACTAACATTCGTCATTCTGAAACCTCTAAATAATTAATACGTCAAGCTAACTTAGGTAAGAAATTGTCTTTAGAATTGAAACAAAAATTCTCGTTGAAGAGTAAAAAGGCTAAGTCAGTATTAGTAACTAATAATGAAACAATGAAAATCTCGGAGTTTCCTTCTATTGTAGCTGCGGCTAAATATATTGGAGTAGATGAATCTACTGTACGTAAATGTATTAAGTATAAAAAAGCTTGTAAGGGTTATACAGTAGTAAGAAAACCTAAAAAAAAAGAATAATGGCATAAAATAAGAATTATGATGTAGTTGGTCTACACTTTGATTGCAGATCTTAAGTCTGAGGTTCAATTCCTCTATAATTCTACATAATATTCGTAAAATATCTAGTTTCTTTTTATAAAAATAAATGAAAATTTTATTTATTCTAACTTAATCGTACGAGTTTAGAATTGAGGAATACTTATGTTAATGATAATATGACCTTTGTAGGATTGTTTTGTACAAAATGATTTAAATGTACTATTTACCGGGATATGGTTTGCTGGTTATATTACGCAGTCCCCTCTTTATATTATGAAGTACTCTCTTTATATGATGGCTATATGTTATGTTATTTTTTTTTCGTGGTTTTTTTAATAATTTCTAAATATATAAACTTAAACTATGGGGGTTTATCTTGTTTTCTTTTATATTATACTCATAATTATGATAAGATTAACCAAATTTTTATTTATTTATTTAATATAAATAATAAGGTTTATTCTATCCTTAAAAATTATAATAGTATACCTAAACCCCATTATTTTAATCTAAGTCCTTTAATTTGTACTTTTTCGAGTGTTACTGCACTTATTCTGTTAAGTAGTGCAACACTTGCTGCGGATGCAGATTTAGCACGGATAGCTGCTGATAATTTAAACGATTTAGCTGCATTAAAGCTTAATCAGGAAAAGTATGAATCCTTATCTGCCTGTTATAAACAAGCCTGCATAGAGGCTAATCATGCCCTAACGCCTTATTCCTTTGCACATAGAAGCTGACCTTCTTATCATTGAGTATATTGAGAGGCTACAGATTTTTATAGTAGTCCAATCTTAAATAATACAGAAATTAAGATTAAAGAAATTAGAAAATCAATTATGGATTACCATAATGCTGGTATTACTAACGAGGATTCATATAAAAGAGACTTAGTCGGTCAACCGTATTTATTAAAGACTCGTGCTGGAGATTTTAGTCATGCTTGAATTAGACCTAAACGTCAATGAAATAGCGATTTTAGTTCCAGATACCCTCACTATTAGCCTTTAAAAATTTTTTTTAGTAAATTCATATTTACCGCTGCTTCTGAATGTCGGCGATAAAAATGAATTTCAGGAAGGTTCCGTTTGTAGGTGTAACGGTTGAACCATATTAATTGTATTCAATAGAGTTCGAATCTCTAATCTTCATAT